AAACAGTCAATGCACTGAACATAATATAAAGACTGTAAATAAAGTGAAGTGAGGGAGAAGATGGAAGATTGTTGGCACGCTTGTTTTTACAAGGTTCACCCCTCAACTGGGCTACGTCCTTGACCTAACCCCTTACTTAGGCTTTTCCACAATTGCACTATCTCCTTGATAATACAATTCCACCCTGAAAGTCCTCCTTGAAGGAAATTTCTTTCACCACCACTTAAGGTAGGACAGCACACCTGCCTGATTGCCTACAGGCAGTGCCTTCACTGCACTCCTGCCTACCTACTTTTTTTCTCAATACGAGAGAATAGAAGTGTGTACAATGAGTACAATGTGTGCAATTAAGCACAAGTGAGAGAGTCAAATGATGTCATATAGGAGAAGTAAGTTTCGGATTCCTCGTCCAAGGGAGTCACTAAGTAGTTCCGGCCAGGGCCTTTAGTTGTTTATGCCCCTATATTATTTCCATAGTCAAGCTCCTTTAGTCGATAGGCCTATGCTGACTTAGTTGGTTACGCCGCTTAGAAGAGGTTTTGTTGTTAGATTGCTTTGGCCGGAGCCACGCCGTCATACCCTTTACCCAACTAACTTCATACTAACTTTCTTGTTGGGTGGCAGATTCTCTGTTCATGCTGAGTCAGTGATTTAGAGTTGATGAAATGAACCTATCAACGCTTTTGAACTTCAGCCCTAAGCCTAACGCAAAGCGGTGCCAACAAAGAAGGCTGACTTATCTTGGGAACTTGCTACGAAGGTACGTAGTGACTCTCTAAAGTAAAGGAGAGTTTTTATTGTTTGCCCTGTTTGGATTTCTTATCAAAATTACATTAATAGGTATAGTTCGATATCAATATACCTGTTGATCTTGGCAAGGAGTGAAATTCAATGGTACGAGTTACGGAGTGTAACGTAGTGGTACGAGCGAGAAAACGGAGAGCGCACTAGCGCGCTACGGCTTTCGAGCGCTGGAACGAAGCAAAAAAACGAACGCGTTAACTTAAGTGTAACGTAGTGAAACGAACACCTACCTCTGAACTCCTACCTTGGAACCTTATTTCTACTACAAAAGGCCAAAACAGCCCTTTGCTTCTTGGTTCCCTTTGGTTCCCTAAGCCTAACATTCCAACTCAAAAGGTTATCCATGGGAAGGGCCAGCCCCACCCACCCCTTTATCAACCAACTCAGCTTCTGTTCTTATACCTTGATCTTCAATCACTGTCTCTAAGAGTTCAAAAGAATTTCTAACTGGTGTCTCATGCTGCACAGTCACAACTATACTCATTCGTTTACCAACCTGCTGCCAAACCTCTGAAGGTTGTTCCACCACAGGTGCAGGGTCAGCATTAAAAAGAGGACTGAATCAACCACCACATCGACCGGTGTAGCGAACCTTTTAGTTGCTGATACCACGTTTCTGGATTCTACCGACCCCGGGCCCCCTCTGGGGAATCCATAGACAGAAGGAAAGGCTAAGCGAAGGTGCAATGGAAGCTAGCGAGCGGAGCAGAAGGAAATGCCAGTCGAGCTGTTTTTCGAATCATTTACCTTATACTGGTCAGTCACGCGTACCATACTTTGAAAGAAAGCCCATCGAATACATTCTTTTCTATCCTTCGAACTACTCTCTAAGCCCACGGGAAGAAGTCTCATCTCAGGTTTTTCTATCCAGAATCCACCTACCCTAGCTACATCCAACTAAAAGAAGCGGTGAGTCCTTAGTACACTCACTGTGAGGTAAGGAAGTTCATAGCCAGTCCTAAACCTAAAGTCAAGGGAAGAAGAAGCAAAGAGCAATCTCATTCTAAAAGCGCCTTCTATATCTCTACCTTCAAAAAATTCATCCACTTTATAGGTCCGGCCGTCAGGTGCTGCACTCCCCACATCCCCTGAGACTGAAGAAGTATGAGAACCATCGGTCTTGTTCAGATTGGAAGCCCCCAATCATCATCGGCCATTCATGATTTGGAATATTCCATCCTTTAGGGGGCTTTCTTGCTCCGAACTGAAGGAGAAAACACCATAGCTCCCCATGTCGGTATGGATCTCCAGGCGAAGTTCTAAGTAACGACGAGTAAAGAAATTCTTTGAAACAGAGAGCCTCGACAGCTGCTCTTACCCCACTTTGAAGTTGAAAATAGACCAAATAAGCCAATGCGTCATCTCCGGCGGAAAAAGATAGGGATTTGGTATTAAGGGGGATATGGGACATGTTCCATCCATTCAGGATAAGGAGCCATGTCAACATAAGCGGGACTTTCAAGGCTTGTGGAATCAACAAAAATTGATCAAAAAAAGAATAGCAAATGGAGACTTCGTCAAATTCATCTTGGTTTTCAGCATCTTCAGGCTTATTGACTTCATCTTCCCTTTGTCCTTTTTATTCCTAACAGCTCCTCTTCTTCCTGACCATTTCCGAGGTATTCAACATTGATAATCTTCATTCTTCCGTGGTTCCCTTCTTCTTTATATCTAACGAAGAATTTTCTTAGAAATGCTGTGACCATAGCATCTCTTTTAGGAATGGTTTTATGGCGTAAGCCATGCAGAGCAGCACCTGTCAATGATAATGGAAATTTACGAATGCACCCTTCCTCACTTCTGGCTCTATCTCCACATCGATGAAGGAAGAGTACCAAATGTTCGTATGGCTTTCCTTCTCCGTCGTACAAAAGATAATAGGGAATTACATATCCTGGTGGATAAGAGATGTTGTTAACCCGTGAAAATAGGTGACCGTACTTTACTTAAAGAGAGGAAAAGCAGGCCTATAATTAGAATAAGAATACCTAGCTAACTATCTCTCAGGCGTCGGAGCGTTAGATATTTTCCTATCATTCTTTTCCTTCTATATGAAATATGAAAAAAGGAGCTAACGGTGGGTGGCTATAGGACGAGGACCAGTGCCTGGGTTATAGTATAGTCGCAGTCCTTAGTTTCATTCCTTCTGCTTGCTGCTTGTAAGTCGTCTTAAGCTCTTATTTCTTCCAGCGAGAAAGGGATAATCTTTGAGAATCAAAGCTGGTGGAGCTAACGAGAAAAGAACATGCCTCTAGGGAAAACTAGTCTTCTCCAATTCCTTCAAGATTTTTTATAAGCCTATAGAAAGAGTTTTCTATGATTCGCTCCCGACCGAAGAATGAGATAGAGGATTGGCTTCAGGTAAAAATAGGAAGAAGAGTTCCCCCAACCTAGACCCGGAACTACTTCAAGCAAAACAAGCTCTGCATTTCCAGTTGAGAAAGAGTGTAATATTTTGATTTCGCTTCAACTTCAAGGTTGTAAGGATCCCCAAAAGGGAAAAAAACCAACCGATAGAAAAAATTGGACTAAATAAATCAGTAGGAAGTTAAGTAGGAAAGAATAATGCATACCCTACCTAAATGAAAGATTAGCTTCACGCGCTAAATAGAAGGCACAAAAGAACGTTTTCGTTAAGCCCTTGGCAAAGTCATAGCTGTTAGAATCCAACGAGATTCACGCTTTCTCACACCGGAAAGAAAAGAATACACTAATAGAATCCTAATCTAATTTAACCCAATACCACTGTTGGTTGTTGTAAAGATGCTTACAGGAAATTGCTGACTCCTCAGAAGGATCATTCCCGTGCCTCTTACTCATCTATTCAATGGTTAATGGAAAGAAAAACCTAACCTAGGAGAACCTACCTCGAAGGGAGTCCAGCCTAGCCTGAAATGCCATGCCACCGCCACCAACCTGAAGGCTCGGGAGCAAAGCAAAAGATTTCCATAGTCAAGCCGCTGGAAGAGTCGCTAAATCAGATTGATAAAAAGAACGACTAGTATAAAGAATAGAATGACGTTAACGGGAAATGAAACTGTGACCTCGAATTACTTCACGCAGTCCCTTTTCGTTAAGATTAAGTCTTGAAGCAGGGCGAATCAATTTTTTACCCTTTCTTTCTTTCACTTTCAAAATAGTCAGCAAGGGAACCCGTCTGTATCTTGATTTCTTTGAAAGCTCGGCCTACTGAAGCTTAAGGAAAAGAAAGTACTGCAGAAAGACTCAAGGAGATCAGATGCTGAAGTTGAATTGCTTTCTGTCAGAATCAACCTAGCTCAATTAGGATGTGGGGACGGGACTGGTCTTGAAATGAGTAACAAGACGAATATTCTGTCCTTCTCTCGGCTCGCCTATACATAAAGAGGCTTTTCGCCCAGGTACTGAAGGAAGATGATCATCGATGCCACAACTCTTCGTAGAAAAAACATTCTTCGGTGCATCTTTGTTTTAGAACAAATTTCAGGTTATTTATTTCTTTACTTTCAAAGTTCAGGCTTGAAGGATATATCAATTGGAATAGCGATAGAGAAGGAGGTATGCGGCTCCGTCAGGCTGATCAGTGGGCATTCATTCAAACTTAAAATTCCTAGCTTTCCTCTCTTTTGACGGGAAATCATCGACGATCTATTTAGGATGAGCTACCTAGCCGGAAAGTTATGGACTATGGTCATTGGCAATGATCTGGAATGAAACTCCGTAAACCCTTCTTCAATGTGTTCGATGAGGGTGCACTTGTGTGGCTCCTTTACATCCTCAGACGGCTTCCTAGTAGAACCGTCACCGATGGTGAAATGGAACGTCTTTGTGCTTTTTCATTCTGAAGACGTTGGTTTCACCAGAACAAAAGTGACATCCTCCCCCCACATAAAGTGGCTCGTTTGGTAAACGTCAAAGTTTCGATGGACATAAGTTGGCGTGATTCAACTAAGCCGATCATAGCCATAGGGAGACTTCAATGAATGAAAGAAATGACTACACCGGGCGAACATCGTAGGTTCGAAGCCTGTTGTAGCAAGCTTCCCCTTTCTCCCCGGTCGATTTGGTAATAGATTAGTGACCTAGGATAGATAGAATGAAGAAAGAATGGGGTTAACGTCCCGAACCATAGGAAAACTTTCAAGCCTGAAAAGAAAAGTGAATAAGTTCTTAAAGATCGTTGACACTCTTCTACAGGCAAACGTACTTATTTAATTTGAATCAAATTAACTCTGACTTTCTGCCAAGGAAATAAAGCATGAAGCCCTTCTCTTTACTATCTTCGATGCAACTCAAAGAAAGTCGAAAGATGTTCCAGACTAGCGTGACCGGAACCTCTGAGGATAGAAAGCCCGTTGCTTACCAGATTTTGATGAGCAACTGATTCACCCGCAACTCAAACCGCAGCGGCTAGGCTTACAGCTCTTACGAGAGCAGCCTATGAAACAGGGCATGATCTGACTTTTCTTTATATATGAGTTCCTTCCTGGAAAGCGGAAAAGATCCCAACAACGGGAAATTGAACAGCGGATAGGAGTTATTACACTAACTAAAGCACTGGTAAGACCACACCAACATCGCTTCAATATGAAATTGCTAGTCTTTTCACAACCGATTCAGCGCTGCTGTCTTCTTCAATTCCTCACTCGGGGATAGCCTTGACGATCTTGCAATAAAGGGCACCGTTCGAGAACATAGCAAAAAACCCTGGCCTTTTCTTCTTTCTTTTTCCTGAGCTTAAAAATCCTTACTTCAACTTAAGGGGATTAATGTAGTTTACTTGCAGGCTGATAAGTCAGGTAGCGAAGCGAAGCCTCAGATTCGATTACGTCTTTGTTTCACTTAGGTTCCCCACCTAAGTCCCATATCTTCAAGACTATAACTCAATAGCAAAAAGACTTGGCTTCAAGAGAAGAAGAATATCTGGAAGAAAAAACAACAACGCTACAAAGGGGACCTTACTTATAGTCCCAAAAGCGGATGCCATAACTGCTGTAGCTAGCCTAGGAGATGAAGAGTTAGATTCGAAAAAGAGCGTCAGAAGCTGTAGGACTGGAATTTCGTATTTGCTTTCTTGGGCCGCTGGAAGAGCTACCATAGCTGGAATTTAGGCACGAGTCAGAGTTCTACATCATTTTACCTTTTAAGTGACCCTTATTAGAGTTAGAGCTTGAAGCCTAAGACGAATAACTGGTATATTCCCTGTTAGATAGGAACTGATTTGATAAATACTGAGAACTCCTGCCTTAAAGATTACCCGAAAGGTCGATCCCGTAAAGCCTGACTCCTTGACCGAGGAAAGAGAACTGAAATGAAGTGGAATCCCGAATAGAAACTTTTGCATCCCCAATTGCCCTCTTTCTATTAGTAAAGTCGTGTTCCTGCTTTTCGCTACTCTAAGTAAGTGATTTCATGAGTATTATATATCTACATGGATCTCTCCGGATGTTGCTAGGTCCGGGGTGTGTTTTTTTCCCCTCCTCTTGGATTGCTGCCTGCTTCCCTAGTTCTTTGTTTGTTCTATCTTTCGTTGATTTCTGGTTTTCATAGTCTTAGAGACTATTCCGCGATCCTTAATACTTGAGTAAGTGACATCCCAGCCCGCATAAGACTACTGTAATGTAAAGAAAGAGAAGTGCGGAAGGGGCAGCATGGTAGGAAGATCCTATTTAAGGAATGGATTCGTTAACCAAGGGCTGAGCTCTCGGCTGAAGGATCCTTTTTTTTAGTAAACCTGCTACATCTCCTGACTTTTTATAGAAAGATATTTATGGACAAATCAAATGAACTACAGGAGCTGCCTAAGACGGGTTCTCTTTGAACGAATCCTATTTGAACTAAGCCCGAAAGCACTAAGACCAGAAGGAAATTGAGTTGCAAAGCCGGACTGATAGAGATAAGGCCGAGCTTCTTCTTTCTAAGTCTTTTCTTACAAGCCTGCCCTTAGATTGAGGCGACGAAAGTATGAATTTTCTCTTTAGCTCTGCGGAAGGTGAAAACTCGTAAGAAAAAGGTGTTGATTCCTCTTTCTTTTCCTAGTCCCCCAGGGAAACTTAGTAAGGAAAGAATGTAAAGTCTTAAATGCGCCGACCTGTGATTGATTGAATTACTCTCTGTCTTTGCTTATCAATTTACCCGGGCAGGAAGAAGAAAGAAGCCTTCCCTTGGCCGAGAGATAAGAGAGCTCGAGCAATGCGTAGTGTTATTTAGACTGACAAGGCCGTGCGCCTTCTTCCTCTTTAAAGTCTTTGCAATCCCCGGAAGCAAAGAAAATGTATTATATTAGCATAAAGTAGTAAACATCAAAAACTAGGGCTTTTCCCATATATGCAAACACAACAAAGAAAAGAGGGTACTAGCACAAACAAAGACCCCCCGTTCTAACTTTTTGATTTTGACAACGAAAAAGACCGAGAAAATGCAACTTTGACTTAAGAAATCAGACCTAGGCCTTAAATGACACAAGGAATATCATAAGATACTAACTTTTCACTTTTAAGCTAAAATAGCCAAAAAATAGCCAAAAAACACGAGGTTTATAAAAGAAAAGTATGAGTTTTTTCATTGTTGTTCTTATCTCTCTATTCTTAAAGCGCTAATTGGCTGAAAGAAAGTGGAATGATAGATACCGGCGTCAAGCATTCGTTGAAACAAAGAAATCGGTCAGTCGACGACTTGGCTTTCAACTAATCTCTTTCCTTGCCTCTTTCCTCCTGCCGAATCATCATAGACATGGAATCACATTACTATTATGATATGAATGAAAAGATTCATTTTCTAAAGTCTTTCAGTGGTAACTGGTGGATCCATATCTATCCTTGAAAAGCCAAATAGAGAAAGCAGCTTCTATTTAGATCTATTTATAGACGTTGGAAGCTCTAAGCGAAAATCAAAGTCCTGAGGGTATCGCCACGTGGCTTAATACCGATCACTCCTTAAGGAATAGGACACAATAATATAGCGCACATCAGAGAAGGGAGTACCCCCCCTTTATAATAAGACAGGCCCCCTGCGTCCTTTCTTTTTTTTCGGGTATCGCCACGCGGCTTAACCCGAACACTCCCTCAGGAATAGGAGCCCATACAATAAGAGAACGCACATCATAGAGTACTCCCCTTTCTCGTCTAACGTCTAATAAGACTGGGTTCCAAAGCCCCTTTATTAAGAGATGGAGCAATCCTTACTCGACAGCTCAAAGCTGACCAGTACAAAACCATGTGATCCGTCTACCCCACTGGCTTCTACGTGTCTTTTTTTTACTGGGTTATTTGTACCCAGCTACATGACGGACTCCCCTCGGCCAATCCTCACTCGACAGCTCCGTCCTTGCTTAGGAAAAGACCTAACCACTATCTCTTGCTCTTTATTCATCTGTTTTTTTCTACCTTTACAGCTCGCTCTGTCAGTCCACTAAGACCGACGTGTTCACTAACAGCGGTATACAGTAAGTCAGTACAGGAAGGGCACGCGAAATAGACAACTACTTACGGTAGTAGTAGAATCGTCTTCCCTGAAAATGATTCCATTTCATTTTGATAAGCATGTGATTCGCATCTTGTCAAGCCTGCTTTACTCGATGAAAGCCCACAGAAGGGCGAAAGCACGACAAGCCGTACCATCATCAAAGCAAGCCCAAGTATTCAGTGTCTGGTTCGATAGGACCAGGAAGAAGAAGGTTTGGCAAGTGAAGGGGAATTCCGCTATAAGAGAAAGAGTGCCTCGAGAATAGGCTTTGAGCGAGAATCCGATTCAACTCGTTCTTTCTTTTTGGGTTTGGTACTTCGGCCACAGGATCTCATCTCGTCTTTTTTTAAGAAATAGAGGCCTTGTAAGTAGTAAAAACTCCTTAAGTCGAAGAGCCGTTAAGCCGAGAAAGCTAACAAATTTCTTGCCTTTTCATCTCAGATCAGGAAGGGAGTTTGTTAAAAGTGTTAGGAATCGATTGAATCATCCCTGTACTTCTACTCGAATCGGACGCTGTGCCATTGATTTCATTTCGCTAATCGACCGCTATGGACTTCCCTCGAGGGTTGTGCGATAACGCTTGTTCCCTCTTTCTTTTCCCACTACGCGCTAACTCGAAATTTCATAGAATAGAGAGATCGGATCGTAACCAGGCGACTTCTTCACCCGTTGAAGAAGCCGTGATTGCTTTCCTAACGTATATAAGAGATAGGAGGGAAATAGCCCGATTTCTTGCTTTCTACAGACGTTAGTAGGTAAGAAAAAGACCTTTGATATTATGTCCCACTGGAACAAGAAGGATAGGCATCTACTGGTCATTCTGGAAATACAAACTTCGGTTAGAGACGCAAGGTCATCAGAGCATATGGAAAAGGAAGAGAATAGAAAGAAGGCAAGGTCCACAATGTTGGTTGGGAGGAGAACCAGAGGGGAATTTTGGGGCAACAACTGACGGGAAGAGAATCGATTTATTACGCGAATAAGCGCCCTACTCTTTAGTCGCTGATTATGCTCTTCTGCAAACTAAGAATTCAATAATAAGGTACCTCAGGTAGGAGAATAGGTTTATGCTGGAATACTGGGAATTTACTTAGAAACTATAGAGTTCACACGTCAAGCTTCGAAGGCTAGTGAGGCTGAAGGTATTACTCGATTGATATTCCATCCCACTACGCGGTAAGGTATGAAGTCGCTCGCGACTAATTTATTAGAAACAGCTAATTGGGAGAGGACGGCCGTTCCTTTTCCCGTCTCACTTTCGCTCCTCAAAGCTATCGCTCTGAAACACTTTACCAGTTGAGTAAAACAGACACCTTAAAATAGAAGAGATTTTGCACATACATGCTTTCTTTAATGGCAGAAAAGTTTAGAAAACCCGACTTTTTTGGCATAGAACACTTATTAATAAAAGGTATAGTTTTATAAGAATAAGGCACATGACGGCTAAAGTCTTAGTAGATTATATCCAAGAAAAAATATAGAATATATGTAATTTCTAATTCTGGAAACTCCTATTTATAATAAGCTTAGAAAGGTTAGTACCAGCTGAAGGTCACCAGCTTGTAGGATAAGATAAATTACTAGTATTCCACTCTAAACTCAAAGGCAACAAGGGTAGATAATAGCGTCATCTGATTAGAGGTAAGTTACTTATGCGACTTTATTACTATTTGGCCTGTAGATCTTGAATAATACGTCACTACTCCTGGCACGTCCCGGATGACCTACCAGGTAATCCTTGAATCTTTCTTCTTTCCGGACAATCAGAAAGATTCCAGTAATGGCATCAGATTACTCAGCCATATTTTTGGAAGTTGACAAAAGGAGGATTAGTTTTTACAGTTTCTGAATCATGTATAGTTTTTCTGAAAGGTTTCCAAGTCAAAGTGTCCTGGTTTCCTCTTAGAAGCACTTTTGGGGATTTTGTACGCCAGGAGGAGAAAACTAAGAGTCAGTGGATACAGGTTCTGAAGAAAGCTGCCGTTGATGGGGATGTAGAATGGAAACCGATCTGGAAAAAGGAGATCTTAGCAAGATGTGGAGCCCGCCCATGGGTGACAAACCATTAATTGGTGCAAGAGGTGTATTGGATATGCTCCAGCACTATGCACTATATGCGCAGCAGTTTGGTTTGGGTTTCAGCAATTCATTCTCCAGAACAGCTGGTGACGGTGAATTTGTACAGTGGCTAGGAAAGGACGGCCCGCAAGAGAAATTGGAAGAAGCGTCAGAGGAAAGAAAGGGTTATGACATGTTTGATACTCTCCTGCATCCCATTCGACGAGACGGACAACCGAAGTTCTGAAAGAGGAGCTAATACTCACCCCGTTTGCTATTCGGGCTCATAGTCAAAGCCTCTTGGTCCGAGGAATTCGAGTACCAATCCGGTCCATGTGCTGGCTTGGCATGGATGGACGGCTACCCGAACATTTTCGCAGCTTGGTTCGCGTAAGCTCAATGTGACGGGCAGAGTTATGGCTTTACCCCAAGGAAAATCCTGCTGCTTTCTTTGTGATTATAAAGTGCTTCTCCAGAAAAATAATACAAACGTCATTCCCAAGATTTTCTTTAAAGGGACGTAAGCTTATATGCTCGATTTGGTTCAAGCAGTAGTTCAGTTAATGTACTGTTCCGTGACTACGAACTCCTATCGCATATCATACTATACCTCCCAGTTGCCTTATTCTTTTCGGTGGACACACCTGTATTCACTTTGACAGTCTATAAATGATCAAACGGCAAAACGTGTTGAGTGGAAGGTGAGCGAGGAGTGGGCTTGGTGATGGCTCGTAGGATGATGTTGAGGATATTTGGAGTTCTTTAATGTGTGAAGCTATAAGAGAAGGAATCCAATTTGAAGTCACTATTATTTAATAAGTTGTGCCAGGTTGAATATGTTGACCTATTGGTTGGTGGCTTTCTTTCGCCTCGCGTCCGTATCAATCAGCCGAATGTTAGTGTTAAACAAATGGGTATAGAATACGGGCAACGTTCAGGAACATCCTCGAGGACAAGCATTAAGGCGGGCCCGAAGTGCATCGGTTTATGGGCGAAAGCATTATATCCAGTAGATCTTGGGCGAGGTGGAATGTATAAATTGACTATGAACATCTTTCTTTTTTGTTTTCAGTAGAAATTTGATACTGAATACTACTTCCTGACTGCCATATAGTACAGCGATATCGGCTGACGCCCGAATCGGACTTGGATTTAGAAGCTCATCTTTCTTCCTTCGGCATAAGGTTGAGTTGATATGTCCATATTGTACATGATTTGGTAAGCGAGGGCACTTTGTTGATTTCTTTCTCGACTCTCAACCATAAGAGAAGGCAGGTATGAAAGACGAAGTCAATCTCTTACATCGGCTCGAGAGAAGTTAATAAATACATGACTTATCTCAGTAGCTTCTTTAAGGTCTTATTCACCGGGGGCAGAGATAGCGAAGGAGCTACGTAGAGGCGCAGAGCCAGGGTCGGCCTTTCAAGAACTCAGAATCTTAAGCACGGTCTAAGTCAAACCTAAACATAAAGACTTGTTGAACTCCCGGTTCATCTACTGGAATAGCGAAAGCCGCTCGACTGATAAGGAGAGGTTATTTATATCAATACTTATGAAGTGTTGATATAAATAACCAACACTTCGATTTCTTAAGTCATTTTTTCATTTCCCTTGGTCGAACGGCAGCTTTATACCTTCCTCGCCTGTCCTCAACTGGAGAGCACTTCTAGGCCTTTACCGGTATCCCTCAGCATCTTTCGCTGGGATCATTTATTGCTCTCTACCCTTTCTTGGTAGTTGGGGTTGTTCTTGATACTTTTTTCTTTTTTGATAGGACGATAGCATATATTATCTAATTTAGAAAATGAGACAAGAATACATCGTTGATAACCGCAGACTCAAGCCATGACGGACACTCTTAGACCAATTATATACATTTAAAGCAAACTTAGCTAAACTATGAGCCGCTCTATTACCTTCCCTTCTCACATGATTACAAGAACATGACCTGAACTCACGTGTTAGTGAACAATATCCTCCAAGATAAGGCCAAATGGAATGGAGAAAAAGATCCTTTCTATGCAGAGCTCTTACCACATTAGATTAGCGGAATCACTTTTCATGACTTCTCTTGCAACCCCATCTCCTACCGCAGGAGGGAGTCAAAAAAATGTTGAAAGTCGCTTTCTTCTAACCCGATTCTATCCCATGCCTGAATCCCTGACGAAACGAAAGCATTTTCTTTCTTATAGCCTTCGTTACCATAGATTCATTGGTTCAAGCTAGAAGAAATGAATCATTTAAAGATAGGAAGCATCGTTTCTGATTGCTTAGATGTAGAAGTCTTAATCTTCCCAAGAATATAGGAGAAGATGCCTGTGCCGATCGTTTTCCAATGTGGCTAATGCATCGGCGAGGTAGATGGATTGAATGCCAGTAGCTCCTCGATTTGATCTTTATTCCTCCAAGTAAGTAAGAGTAAGATAATGAACCAGAACTCTTTCAACCTCCTGCTCTTATCTTATGAGCGTATTCCTCTTCAATCTTCGAATTGTGTACCGGTCGGGATAGGTCTGACTCGATGGAAAAGCTCGGGATTACTCTTTTACTCTATGGTAGAACGGAGGTATGGCATTCATCGGGGCTAATAGGGAGCCCCTTAACAACTTGCAATTGAGTGAATCACTCATGTCGAAACTTAGGATTTAGCCTCCTCTATCTATCGAGTGATAGATTGATCCACGTCCCGCTAGACCGTGGAGTTCCCAAGGTGAAAGGAACTTAGCTTATTAAATTTAGGTAAAGGGGGTCCGGGAAAAAAAAAAATAGAATTAGAAAGCGCTATTTCATTTTAGTAAATAAGGCCGTGCTCGAAGAGTGATGAGTGCCTTTCAGGCGAAAGACGATCAGGTTAAGAAGTTTCGTACTCAATCGTAGAAGCGTGAAATGCACCTGATCAGGCAATAGGTATGCCTATAGGCTTGCTCAATATTCAATTCAATCTATTCAGCTTGACTTGACTCTCTTTCTCCTCTTCTCTTCGTGTGCTACGTCCATTCCATTTCTTTGTTCACAACAAGACCAAGGATTTGCCCTACCCGCCCTTTCTCATGCCACAGAAAGATCACTCCTCATCCGTTCCGATACCGCCAAAAGAAATAAAATGACTCATTCTGGAGATGGACCCTCAACCTACTTAGGTGCAGTACACTCTAAACGTCGAACGAAGAAGAGATTGAAGAAAGACTGACTTCTAAATAATTAGTTAGTTTATAGAAAGAATTAGTTAGAATAGTCCCTTCGAGTGACTCACTTCATAAAGTGGGGACTTTGTGGCAAGCCCGAGGAAAGTCTGGCCTTATAGGCTGATTTTTCACAGATAAAGCTGTCTCGGGTGTCGGCCTGTGAGCCGGAGATCTCTGTCTCGTCAACCATTCGAATTCCTAACCTGGAGGTTGGCTTGAGAAAGCTCGCCCAAGAGAAGGGAAAGAGATCAAAATAAAAGGCAGTCGTCCAATGGATTTTTCAGATGGGACGCCGTGCGCCATTCAACATCAAACTCATGATTCAGGTACTGCAATTCTATGTTCATAATAATCTTTCACCCTGAAAGCCTTCCAAGGAAGGGCTTGGCTGTCCACTTAGCACGAGCTAGTAGGGGTCCTAATGACTGAAATTCACTACAGAAAAGGAAGGCTCTGCAAGACCTTGCTTTTGCAGCTTTCTCAATTCTTGATTCGGATTCGCTTTTTCTTCCTCTGGGGTGAACTGCTCTCCCGGAGCTTATTTTCAATCTCGATTCGTTATGATCTTTGCGCGTAAGGGCTTCATTCGTATTCAAGAACATCTCAGATTGAATCAGCCGAAAGGCAAGGGAGTGGACTATACTCTCTAGTTAGGAATAGGGCTCAAGATCTTACTTCTCTTCCTGAAGATGGACAGGGTAATCAAGCCAAAGTTTGTAAACTATTTTGGTTGGTAGTCCAAATGTACAAAGGTTTCATCGGCCGATTGATCATCTCACGCCAACTTCTCGAAGTTCAGTTTCTCACTTTCAATGTGCCAAGCCCAATTCAGTAGTTGGCCTTTCCGCTAGAGCTATCGTAGAGTAGGAATGCGGGGACTCTTTACTTAGTGTATGAATCGGCTCTTGCTAAAGAATAAGAAGATTCGTCATATAGTTAAGACAAGCATCTAAATCCTGAAATTATGATATAATTAAGACAAACGTTTCGAACAAAGAGGAACCTCAATTTCAATAGAAGGGAGTCAGCGCCGAGCCACTTTCACGCGATAAACGAAATAGAAAAAATAGAATAGCCTCATGAGACCCCGAGGAGGACGTTGCAACGAAGCAAAGTGAGTCAAGTTCAACATAGTACGTAAGTCGCCCACCAATATCCGTCCCAATGCTTTGGTAGTCAAGGAGCAGCCAAGGGAAGGTACTCGAGGTATAAATCTGAAGACGAAGGGGAAAATGCATAATAGAATGTCCTTCCTTCTCCCCATTCCTTCTATTCCAAAAAGCACGGGCAAATCTATCTTCAACGGGTGCCCCGACTGCTTATTTCCGTTGAGCTATTCCTACCATTATCCCACGTCCCTTGTCTTTATCGCTCTAGCAACTGCCATTCATTCCTTGTCCACTTTTCATGCATTAAGGACTATCGAAAAGAAGAAGAAAGCTCCAACCTCTGTGCACCCAGAGAATAAGCAACTCGCGTCAAGGAATAGATATTGGCTCTTGACGTAAGGAATAGAAGGAAGGTTCTTTGCGAGAGTAGTTCATCTCAGGGGAAGAGGGAAAAAGTAGTTGTGTACTTTTCATTACACAGCTGATATGCGACATCCCTCACTCTTCTTCCTAACAGCTAAGCGTTTTAGTTACTCGAGTCTACAAATCCCGTTCCAACTATAGTCTTCAAGTTAAGAAGGGATAGCTAAAAAGGAGAACAGCAGAGGATATGCGATAGCAAAGAAACTGCGTCAGGCTCATATGCGAAAGCAGGAAAGCCATAACCCTTAACCGTTCGTACCCCTTTAGTAAGGTGGGTTACTCAAACGTACGGAACTGGTTAAGAAAGATAGCTTAGAGAGGATAGCGGTTAGGTTCCCTCCGGGGGTTCCCTGCGGGGCAGTTACACTCTTTCCTTGAACCGAACCTTGATCAAATTACATATGTGATCACAGAAACTTAGGTGACTGCTGGTTGGAATAGGCTCTCTTTACCCTTGTGGATAACATATGCCTGATAGAAAAACTCTCAAAAAAAGGTCGAGAGGCACCTTTCAATCGTTGATACTGTCCGCTAACACATGCCAAACTAAACTACGACGATGGCTCCATACGGTAAGAAAGAGAAGGGTGGGATGGAAGCGAAAAAGATCTATTGTATTGCGCATTCCTGAGTTCGATTGACGGATTGAAGTCATAATAGCTGTTACAGTTTCCGATCGCGTAGTGTTCTTAATAGATGATCTTAGTGTGTTATTCCCGTCCCCGCCTCCTTTAGACCAAAGAACTGCTTTATAGCATCCGATCTGACTCAAGAGTTTAGTGCTGTCTTCCCGTTGTAGGTAGCTGCCAGGCCATTGGAAGTTCGGCTGCAAGGAAGTTGGCAAGCCAAGATAAGCCAATTTACAGTTTCCTCGAAGCGAAATCCCGCTATTGAGCTATTCCGAAACCCTGTTAATCACGTCCTTATTCCAAAAAGGATGTCTAAATCCAGGGCAGAAAGTATGAATCCTTGATATTTGATTGTTACCCAGCCGCCTTATCAGATAATCTAAATCCTGCGGAAATAGAATAAGAAAAAAGAGTGACGGGCCCTTCTTATGAATGAGCAGAGTCTTCTTTCAATCCTGTTCAGGTAATAGAAAAGTAAATTCAAATGTTTTCGGCTTTCGAAAAAGTCTAACTCAATATCTTGTTATATTGTTATAGGCAGCAGTGGGCTATGCCCGTAGATTAACCGAGTGAAACATGTATGGATTTCTTCAAAGTCGTAACATATAACATAAATAAGAAGAAAAATCCATTAGCAGCTAAAAGAAATGAAAGACGGAAAGCCTAATCCATTCCAATCCGGGTGGGTGAATCTAGTCCCCTATCCTTACTGGGAGGAACGATGACTGCTTTTGGGGACAGAGAAGCCAAAGTCTTTCTCTTTGTGTTGTTGCACAGGGATACAGAGAAGGCTACGGAGCAAGAAAGAACTCCTAATATTTCTTAGCCCGGGATTTCTAAGTCCTTGAAGAAGCTACTACGCACTGCTGAGGCAAAACCGCCCCGGAAGGAATCAAGACCAATCAAATCTTATGATCTGGCTGCCTTTCGACTCTATTGCTTCCCCTCTAGTTGGAATGGTGGGTTGAGAAGCTACATCACGAAAGTTGGACTTAACTCTTTCTATTGTGTAGTTACCGGGAAATCAAAGTCAGAATCTCCAACATCTTAATCTAAGGACGGCATTATCTAACTTCATATGGAGAAGAGGCTGTGGCGGGAATAGAAAGTCTTCGGGCTAGGGTTCAACTCTTTTAGTTTTAGAGTTCGTAGCGCTTTCCGTAACTTCATCCAATAGGGCTACATCCTCCGTGCGTAGTTGATAGATTCTATTCTATTTCTCCGATCTCAAAAGTAAGAGATTTCACCAACCTAGAAAGACTAAGCTCAACTCTTGGGGAATAATCCACTATGTTGAAGCAGCAGGGGGTTATTTGCTTTACTAATCTCCCATATGATGAAAGTTCGGCTGTTTTAAACGAAACTACCTATTAATCGGAGGCAAGTCTCACTCATGAAAGTACGGGCTATAACCTTGAATTTTCTATGAGATTTCGGTGACGACTAGACCATCTTTAGCGGAAGGAAGGGCCTGTCTTAGAAAGAGAAAATAGAACTAATAGGTTGCTCTTAGCTTCAAAATAAAGACGACTTGAAATTATGTTCTGCGTACTGCCAAGACATTAGACTGAATATATGACGGAAGGGAATGCGCAATAATAGAAAGAAGAATCTGCGGCTTCTTTTCCATCTTAGGGAGATTCGGGAATTTGAATGAATTCCAAGGTTAGAGATTTGGCCAGATAAGTAGCTGATTCTATTAGATTCTTCGCCTTTTCGTCTGAAGTAGTTTACCGGGATGGTAACTCTATCTCGAAGAAGGAAATCCTGGACTGAATTAGAAATTAGAAAGGAAGATTTAGGCAGAGAAGCCGGCACTCAACTATAGCGTAAGCCTAAGCAGTCTTTAAAGTCGCTTTATTAGTTACGGTTGGATCTGTCCTAAAGAGGAGAGTGAAGTAACCCGGTCACGAAGACAAGAAATTCCTTGTTAACACGATCTCTTCTGTCAGTACTTAAGCCTAATAGAGACGACTAAGCTCAACGCTTCATCATCTAAGGTAGGCCAAGTCAGTCTAAACTCCGGGATTCCATGCCACAATACCCTGATCTGCAAACTCCTGGTGAATCACTTCCTAATACAGATAGGGCCGGATAAAATAAAGGCCTAACGCGGCTAAGAGTTCAATCGGAGCTTTCCCTCTATTGCGAACTTGTAACTAAGTGAGAAAATGCAGTAGGCCCTTAGTCCTAAGATTCCATTACAAAGCCCTTGGATTCATTTCACCTCCTTAATCTGATATGGTAGAGGCAGCAAGTAAGTAACTGAAAGAATCAATTCCAAAGGAGTCAGAAGTAGGTTTAGTAGCTCCCCGGGGGAATTCAGTCTCCTCTAGTTCTGTGGTAAGAGTAAGGTTTTTGTTCGACTGAACGGATAGGACAGCTATTGAATTAGTTTCAAACTCACGTTTATGGCATCCAATGGGATATTCTCCACATCATGCAGAAAAAAGGCCAAAGATGGGCCTATAAGCACAAGAGATAGAAAGTACTTCAGCAGAGAGATCTCTCTTTTAACCCGCCATGATTGAGTTGAAAGCATCGAATCCCTTACTTCTGGTAGGCAACTAATAATAAAGAAAAATCCAAAAAGTATGGGGAGCCTTTTTTCTTCCTTACAGGGTTTTGACCGGGCTGATCATCACACTTTCTTATCAGGCTCTATGGGAACATAGTAAGGATAGTTAAGAGTTAGGGCTTGAGTCTAAAGATCGGGGTGAGAACTCTTTCTAATACCATACCGACCGGAAAAGAATGAGCAGCAATCAAGTCAGAAGATCTGTTTCCGGAAGTTTAAGATTTCTATTTAGATGGACTTACAAGGCCTTATGCCTTAAAGAAGCTAAGCCTGGGAGATCATAAGGAATTAGGCTGTTACAGAATTCCCATTGGCAGAAAGACCTTAGTCCAATTAGAAACTATAACCCAGAAAACCTTAACTTTGAATAAATCAAATAACCCTCCGACCGCAGAGTTACTAATACCATTTCATCAATTCCTAAGTCATAATCTTTTCCAGCTCTTTTAATCACTTCGAAAACCCCTGGCCAGGTGCCAACGAATCGAAGACTGAAATGAGACTTAAATAATGTGGTCCAACAAGAAGTTATAGTCTTTCTTCTTCATTGCTGGACTAATTCATGCTTCATAGATTGACTTTCGATTTAGGATTTCTGTCTTGATATTTCTTTTGTCAGAAGGAATCTGATGAAGTATAAGTAAGTCAGGAAGAAAAGCAGTTTACTAGTTCGATTGAGATCTTAGTGGAAGAGCCCATACTATGAATTAGAAGCTAGGAAGTTGAAAGCAAAAAGTTTTCTTTTGTTTGTGTCTTCCCCACTTCAATACTCGGATAAGCCTAGAGCCGAGCCCGGATAAGGCAGAGGCAGGAAGCGCCTAAAGATCTCTTAGCTGCTAATGGAGAATCTTACCTGAGCCTTAGATGTTTTCTTCGAACTAGCTCCCCATTAGAAGCCTACCATGTGTACACTACAATAAAGTCTGGGGTATCAATCTATGCAAGGCAAGTAGACTTCATTATGCCCTTTATCCTCCAAGAAATTCCACCGTCAAAATGTTTATTCTTCGTTAAGGTTGGATCAAAATAGGGAATAGTAAGAGAAGCCTAGAGAATAGGCGGGTTGAGCCTGCTTTCTACCTCCAAACTATTAGGAGTTTTGAGTTACTGTTGTCCAAAGTTACCTTTTTTCCAAGCCTACAGCAATAGAAGAGAAGCCGGCTTGAAGTAAGGATGAGTTAGCCGATACAGTAGCTCATTCTATTTAAGGCATTTTATACCTTGGTTTTGAAAGTGAGGAGAATCAGTTTAATTGGATTTTTTTGTAAAAGAGGATTACGATTCTCAAGTTTAGGGGACAGGGAATTGAGTATCAGAGGCACCGGGAAGAAAGTGAAGAGGTTCACGAGAAAGACTAAGATTAGGCAGTTTCAGACTAAGTTGCAGATTCAGTAGCAGAAGTTCAAATCAAAGGGAAATGACTGTTGAAGTTGCAGAGTGAGTTTAAGATCATCCCGGGTTTTCTACATCCTTCTTACTACCTTTTTAGACTCATTACGGGCCTGTAACGAGTTAGATAATCTATAGGTGTAGACTGCTTTTAGGTGGCTTGGTTAGAACAAAAGATCAAGATTCTAACATGCGAACTCTTTCTTCTCAAAGGCCTACGTATTCCACTTAGTTGTGAATTGCCTGATTCTCCATCTCAAGACAGGATAGCAATACCAAGAGAAAGGTCTGTTCCTGACTGCCTTCTTACTAAAGAAGAATATAAAGACTTGTTCCCTCCCGCTTCCGACTTAGTAATGTCTTTCTGCTCACCAGCCTTTAGACTGGCTTATTAGTCTCGCTTTTTCTTCTATCTAGTACCAATATCTGGTTAGTTGGAAATCCCCTTTGGGAATAGGCGTGGGTTGAGAAGACATCATGTCAACTTACCAATCAAACTACCTTAAGGTAGGGCTAAGAGTAAGAACTAGTAAGCTTGCTGGTAATGCTCTTACGTTATTCTCATTCCTTCACGGCTTCAAACTACGTTATAACACTAAGATTCTAACTCAGCTTTAGATTCCCCAGTCAATGACGCTTCGCTACCCTATCCTACCTTCATTAAGGGCTAATATCAACCAGACGTTCACATAGGATGATTTGGCTCTGCCTATTGTCACTACGTCTCTTAGTCTACGTCCCGCGCTTTGTAATAAGGGTCTGCACGTAATCTCAGCGCGCATTTCTAAAACCGAAAGACAGAATGGGAATAGTAAGTTCAGACTAATCTCCACTCTTAAGTAATCTCCTAATCTTATGAGATTTCCGCTGACCTTGAAGAGATGGGATTCGGCTATCCGTAGTTATGATGACCGCACAGCCCTCTCTACGTCTCGCCAGGTTTAGGGTAATAGAAGATGTTGCTTCAGCTCTTGCTGCTATGGTCGGTATTCTAACAACAACAAAAAGAGAAAACACAGCGTAATCGATTCCTAAAGGATAGGGCGAGGACTCCTTAGACTAATTCAAAGTCACGTAAAGAGAAGATTACCTGTTATGGCTTTGCCTCCGTAACGCCTTCCAATGATAATGAAACTTCAACTTTGTAACTATGTTACCACGTGGTTCATCTAAGGGATAAGGTAGGAACGATGGAATGCCTAGCTGCCTTCCTCTATTCTATGTTATTTCATACATCGGGATTGCGAAATAATAGATCTAGCTTGCTTGCAGCTTCCTAACTTTCCTTGCTAAAGACTTCACAGGCCTACTATTCTTACTTCCGCGAGGCAAGTCAGAGTTAAGACTTGGATACTCGCCCGACCGTAACGAATAAAACAACAAAGAGGAGGTGAAGAAAGAACATAGATAAGAAGATCAAGAGGATCTGCTCTATGGAAGATTCTCCGAAGTCGGAAAGAAAGACCGAGCAAGCGTAGGCTCGAAAGCCGGAGCGCGCTAGCGCGCTTTCCGTTTTCTCGCTTGGTTGAGACTCTCTCCGATACGTCCTTTGGTGTTGGTTACTTAGAACTCCCTACTTACTGCCTTTTGTGGTTAGATTCTATCTTATCCCCTCTTCACCGAGTTCTACAAGTATTGACTTCATTTACGAAATTATGTATGTAGAGAGCGCGCAGAACAATCTGTCTTTTAGGCACACCCTACTCATTAACTCATTAAAAGAAAAGAGAGGGGGATGGTTGGTTCCGGATTTCTTTCTTTTTTCACATAAAAAAGAAGGGTTTTTTTTGGAATAGGATTGGAATATCATCCCTGGGCCTTTATACACACTTTAACCGAAGAGTCCGATCCGACTAAAGATCTAATCTGGTAGGAAAAAACCTGTCCGAAGTCTATGAATCTTCAAAACTACTAATTGAAAGAAAGGGAAATGAAATCGTAAACTATATAATCAGACTGAAATTCAATCCCACACCTGTGAAAATAGACAACGAAAATGTCTTCCTGCAAACCCGCTGTTGAATGATAGCCTTTGAGTGATTACATTTCAGAATGGGAAGATGCAATAATTGGCCTTTTAACGACCTTAGAGGCCATGTCACACTTTTTCAGCCTAAAATCAATCTGTTTAATCCTCTTTTTTGCCTCCCATTCTCCTCTCTGCCTATTACCGTCTGCCTAAGAGGACAGAAATACGAAAGCAATTAGTATTACTTCCTAAATAACGAGAGATCCTGATCTTGCCCGCGATAGGCCCTATCTATGGCCCTTGAACTTCCTCATGCGGCTTCTTAATATGATGCCATAAAAGTAGGTTTGAAAGTAAGGAAATAGCCCAATGGACGGTAGAAGACAGATTGCTTGCCTAAGTCCCCGCCTTCTGTTCGTATAAGGCTGAATCGGAGGAGAACATGGGAGAATTTTACCTTTCGGCCGTCACCCTATTTGTTATTTTGAATATTGAACAAGACATGCTAATAGCCCTACATAGGGAAGATAGTTCAGTTACTTCCCGTGGAAGATTAGGGACTTGATCTTCTCCGCTTCCGCAACTTCATTAGTCAGAGTTCCCAGTTTTGGATAGAAAATCTCCGGAAGGAAAGAAGACTGGTTGCTTTCCCACCATCTCCGAGTTTTAAGGGATTGTACCAAAAAAGAAAGATCTATTCTGAACGGGATTCTAACTAAATACTACGCAGCTGCTTCTTGCTTACCATGTAAGCCCGTGGTTCATCTAAGGCTTGGGGAAGTGGTGAATATGTGGGACTGGTAAGAGCTCATAACATGCGAATGACTGCTACCCACTATTGAGGGATTGGAAATGGATATTTCATCTCCTTGCTTAACCTTGGATATCTCCCCTGGCTTTCTAAGAGCTTTTCACCACAGAGAATATAGGCTAATTGGATGTTCAGCCCAGGTCATTGGCAGATAAGCCTTGATCCACTACGCTACTCTCTCTTCAAGCTGTCTTGATATTGAGTTACGATCTCAACCGAGCCGGAGCTAGCTTCGTCTAAGTCTTTTAGCTCGACCCCTAAGCCTTTATGAAGTCCTTCTGTCTCTCGTTGCCGATGTTAAGTATTCTCTCTGCTTCAACTATTCTTATGAAAGAGAATGGGGCATCAGAAAGAGCATATAATGAGATTGGTTGATAATCCCTCTAACTAAAGCTAACTAAAGCCCTGACAGCAGAGTCAAGTCAGTAAGGTAGTGTAGTTAAAGCGGCATCTACTTTAGTCCCGGGTCCTATAGCCCGTAACCCGACTTCACTACGAAAGAAAACAGTTTCAACTAAGTAGCCTTTGCAGATTGATTGAATTACTAAGCCCTCCAGGCTATTCCCCCTGCTTCAACAGCTATAGCCCGACCTGAGAAGAACAACTCTTGATATTGACTTTCCAGCCCGGACTTCTTACAAAGAGCGGGAGTTAGCTCATTCTAAGTAGTTCCAAGGCCCTTATTAATAGAATACTGAGCTTACTCTTCTTTCTATAGTCTTACAAGCCCGTACTGTTCTTGAGATTAAAGCCACATTAAAGGCTGACACCGGCGTTACAGAGGGCTTTCTAGTTAGACTTTCCGTATAAACGGAGTTTGAACTTAGAACCCAAGCAATTTCATATAAGACCGACCTGTGTGATTGATAGAAGTCCAGCCAGAGCTAGCATCTTTCTCAATACCCGCCAGGTAAATAGTTCTAAGAAAATCTCCTCATTCATCAGTTAAGGTAGCCACGGAAGTCTTAGAGAAGGCCATTAGAGAAGGGGAAAAGGTGAGGGACTGCCCTATAGTAACCGATGTTAAGTATGCTTTTTTTCTCTCCAAAAGTATGAAATTCCTTATTCAGCCTAAGATTAAGATGAGGTTTCAAGCCAAATCAAAACGAAGTTAACTCATTCACAAGCCGTGCAGGGTGACATTTGACTCTCTCTTTCACACTTAGCCCTTAATGCAAGGAAGTCTTAGACATGAGGTACATAATAAATAGCATGACGAGAAGCCGTAACTAAAATCAACAAGAATCAGGAGCTTTAGCCACTCGACTGATAAGGAGAGGAGCGAAAGCAAAGAAAAGAGCATTTCGATCCGAAGTAAGATACTGGAAACAAGTCAAAAGCCGGAACCTAAGTTCACTCTTTCGCATGTCTGACATGGGATCTAGAATGAGAAGCTAGAGCTCGTCATGCCTTAGGACATCACCGAATGTGTGATTGAAAGATTCATTTATTTATTGATAGACTGCGTCCTATCCCCTTAGTTGAACGAAAGGATGCTGAAAGTTCGAATAGTCGTCTAAGTCGGTTTAGTAGCTCCAGGGAAAAGACTATTAAAAGCAAGAGAACTTCTAGCCGTTGTGCCCTAAATGGGATGGCTCACATAACTCTCTCTAAGGAGAAAGTCCTTGATGCTAGCCAGGTATTTCTATTCTATTCGATACTTCCTCATCAGTAGCAGCTGTCAAAACCTTAAATGAAAATGAAGTTACTAAGATCAGTTATGTATTTATTTTTTTTTTATCAAATTCAGTTCTCTTAAGTAGAGATGTAAGCCTGAGAATTCGGTCAAAGATGGACTGACTCTCCGTCTTGCTTAAATAGAGCCTAAAAAAGCCCTATATAAATAGGTAAGGGACTGAATTTCTTTCTTTTAATTCACACCTAGAGAAGAACCCTACCAAGTAGTCATCTTGTCGTACTGGCCCGTCCAGAAAAAAGACTGAAAGTGTGCAGCGGAAAGCTAACTCTCATCCAATTCCCCTAGCTCCGTGGTTACTGAGGAAGTAAGAGCTTTAGAAGATCCTCCATTTTAGCCAGGGACGAAGTAGCTCTTTCATTAAGAGAAGTTGGATCTTGCCTCTAAGTCTGACCAGCAAGCTTCGTCTAAGATAGTAGGCCGGGGAAGTTTCAAGACTGTCTCAAGTCATAAGTTGGAGATGAAGTAAAGAAGTCATTTATCCTTCCTGATCTAAAAAGTTAGATCCAACAGTCGCGCTTCTTACCATACTGTTAAAAAAGAGAACTTCTGGGACAGAAGTTCCATTTCACATTTGATCGATGATCATAAGGATAGCCGGTTAGCGGCGCTACGACCCCGCAAGAGCATTAATGCACATTGGGCCGGACGCTTTCTTCATCCACTGTCCAGTCAACAAGCCCCTGCTTCCTTCCTCAGAGAAGAAGGGGGGCCATGAAGTTAAAACAACGTCTCTTCTAGCGTTTGTGCCCGGGTCGTCACCTCTAGTCTCCGGGGGGACTTCTCCTTAAGAGGTGCGTAGTAGGCTTAGTCTTGAGTTACTGGCCTGTCCTTGGAATATCTTCTTATGACCTGGTGAATCTATTACGCGATTTATCAATCATATTCGGATCCCGAGATAACTATTGAGATTGGCTGTTGCCCAGCAAAAGAAAGAGAAGCAGCTTCAGGTGACAGTGATAAGTAGATTGAATTACTCTTTAACCCGCGCCTTTGAAGGCATTATATGGCAGAAATCTTTTGTCTTCTTAGTGGTCAAACCAGTCTTAGTGCGTTCCGCTCTGCCCTTAGATTAACCGCCAGGAAGGATAACGGCACTGGCGAAATTACGTCTGTTGAGGTTCCAATCATGAAATCATTAATTAGGTAAAGCCAGCGGCTAAGATCAAAAGGAACTTTCTTCAATTCGAAATCCCGGGATTTTCTGCCCTGATCTTCCCTGTAGGAACATACGTAATAAGAAGGTACGACGGAGGCAAAGGTTTAACTTTTTGAGGAAGAAAAGCAGCCTTATAAGAGAAGATGTTTACCCTTTAGCTGCTAACTGATCTATTTGATCTGACAGCCTAATCAATTCCCACCTGCCTATGGAAGACTCAGTCGAAAGTCTTGATGCTAAGCCGTAAGCCTGACTTTGTAGTCTAGGATGCTAGCTGGTGGAGATTCATCTTTCTTTTTACACCGAGGGATGAAATACCAACTCCTCAAGAGTAGCGTTTGGCTTTACCCGGAGGGAAGTCCTTTCAGTCTTTTAAGTGTCCCCCTTCAGTTCTCACTTCCTTTGCTATTTATGAATTAAGAAATTCCCGTGATTTAGAAACAAGTAAGGAATAAGAATGTATCTGATTTCCTGTCCTGCTTTAACAGCGAGATCCTAAGTTTAGTTCAAAACCAATTTCAGCCCAATAGCCTGATCTGCTAACTACTCTTAGATTCAGTTCTTAGTCCCTCCGGGCTATTCTCCCCTAAACCCCTAGAAAAGGTAAGAAAGGATGTATAAAGCCTGGGATTCTCATCCAACTTCCCTATGACGCTCAGACTGGCCTGGCCTGAAGGAGTTGAAAGCAAGTCACCTGCTAGCATCCTATGTGAACGTCAGGATTTTGTGTTGATCTAATGGATATCGATAGATATCGTTTCTGTTCCATTTACAGTAGTATTTTACTGAAGGAGCGTAATGTCGACGCTAGAAATCCTTATCTTTCCCCTCCGTGTGAACATACTTAGGAAAGTCCACTTCTTCAACAGATCTTTGGGCAAGTAAGTTAGAAAAGAGGGGGCAGGAAGGCCATGTGCCTAAGATAGAAAAAGAAATGAATCCATTTCCCGAGAGCTTATCTTACACAACGATGGATTGGACCTTTGATCAGACAGCACCTCTGGACTGGCTGAAAGGCTCTACTGGTTGTGTTTATTCCATTGATTTGAAGTCTACCACCGCCAGGTGGCCACTTCGCATCATGGTTGAACTAACAAAGTCTCTATTCGGTGCAGTCGTTTGCTTCGGCAGCCGTAAATTCAGCTCTGGCTACAAATGCCTTTGAGGTTGGTTTTCTAAAAAGGAACCCTCCTGTTTGGGTTTTATTTGTTGCAAGTCAACCATTGGGTTATCACGCTTCCTGGCCTTTGTTTGCGTTTTCACATCATATCATAGTGTGGTTTGCAGCAGAGCAAGTCTACCCTGGGGAGCGCTTCACGCGATACGCTATTCTCGGTGACGATATAGTCATTGCGGAAGCGCCCTAAGCGGAACCGTGCCGGGCCTTAAGAACCGTAATATCGTGCTGAGCCTATCAAGCCAAGGTTGAGTGAAAGAATACAAGAATATAGCCAACAAAGGGGGACGGGGCTATTCTCGCCTCACTTGAGCGGGTAGGAGCTCTTTCTTCCTGCTTGGTTAACCAGAGAAAGTGGATCAATGTTATCCACGAAAGAAATTTCGATTTTCTTACCAACCATTACCAAGCGAGAAAACGGAAAGCGCGCTAGCGCGCTCCGGCTTTCGAGCCTACGCTTGCTCCTCTGCAGCCAAGGAGAGTAAGATTCTACCTTTGCAACCTTGCTTCGGATATTTTTTGCTTTGGCATGAAAGAACCCTCACCCACATAAGTCGCGTTTACAATCTCGAGAGACTGGAAAGAGGCTGACTGGGGCCGATGTTTTAGTGAGATGTTATCTGTCCGCATTTACGCTAGCTAAGATTATTAAACTAGCTAAACCGGTTACCAGAGAGACATTCTCTTCTATAGCCTCGCCGCCCAAGTCCATCACTGAGATTGCATTAGCTGCAGCCACTATGGCAAAAGCTATACCATCTCTGTTGACCCGTTATATCCCTAGTCTAAACTCAATCCCTCTCTATCAAGGGATGGATTGGGCTCCGACCTTGAAGGCTATCGCAACAAACCTTAAACCGTTTGTTGACTCCAGAGGTCATCGGTCGAAATCTTTCTTCCGAGCCTTTCCCTTCGAACTGAATTCGTTCTATAGGGAAGTTTCCGAAGCGGCATCACACCGCCCCGGTTACTATGGAGTGTTATGGTATAGGAGGTGCAGGTACGCTCTAGATCCTAAAAATGAAGAGAAGCTAAGAGAAGAGTAACAGAAAGCAGGGAAGGAAGCGAGAAAACGGAAAGCGCACTAGCGCGCTCCGGCTTTCGAGCCTACGCTTGCTTAGATCTGCATGAGGTTTTTTCCGTTGTGAAAGAAAAAGCTGCGTCATAGAAAAGGTACGTAGTAGCTTTACTAGAAAAGGAAAAGGCCGGTACCAACTCATGACGAAGTCTCATTTTTCTACTTAGTCAACTAATCGACTCCATCTCCCACTCCTGGTTCTATCAAACCAGACACGGAATACCTGGAAATGAATAGCTGACTTCAGCAGGCATAGAGACCATAGGCTTTCTCTCCAGTACTCTGTCCATCAATTCTTCTTTCCATGCTCCGAGATGAGTTTACTTTCGAGTAGTCGATGATTCTAGACAGGATTATCCTATAGGTAAATCCTTGTCTTTGTTCTTTCTTCAATGCTTGAGGGACTTCTTTCTTTCAATGTCAATGCTTCGGGTTCTACTAGACACACAGCGAGAAGTCGTTCTGCTCTGTTCAGCTAGCCCTAACACACTAGACCAAGCAAACCTTCTAAGACCGAACCGTCTAACCTAGCTAGATCTGAGCTACCTGGATCCGTTTGTCAGTAAGTAATGGAGTAAGAGTTACCTGGATTGAGACAGTCTGAAGGATTAGTACCCCTCGGTCCAATTCCAGCTGCTCTTGCTCTCTCAGGACTTCCTAGGTAAATCGAGTATGTTAAAAAATTGTAAACAAATTATCACACATAGTCAAACCTTATACAATAGGTTCTCAGTCTACATCGATAGTTGCTTGAAGCCGATAGTGGGTAAGTGTTAGATGAACGAACCCTCTTGTGGATCGCTTTCTCTTGCACGTTAATGAATCGAGGAATTGCGTATGTAAGGTCTGCTGGTCTGTAAAGGAGAATCAAGATTATACGGGTAGTATATCCCTAACAATAACAAGAGGGAGTGCTAAGCTAGGGTTCAAATCCAATAGTAGCTAGAACCAGTGAAAGGGTAGTTCACCAGACCCGCTCACGATAATGCGAATGAAACGGCGGATAAGCCTATTACTGGTTACGGCGAGAAGATCCTAACAAACGGCCGGTTTACAACAGAAAAAGAAAAGATAAGGCAATTAAGGGATGAAAGATAGCGGCAGACTAAGGAGTAAAGACTGACTCTTTCTCTTCTATTCTATGGAACACATTTCAAGACTGACTGACTGACCTACGTCAGGGAAGAATTACTCCTATTGACCGAAGGCTAAAGGACTCCTATTCTTTTTTCACAATCGCCGATCGATAAAGAGCTCAAGAGAATCACCCACTTGTCTTTTGCGGATGATCTCATGATTTTCTGCAGAGGGGAGGCTTACTCTGCATCGTTGGTCAAGGATTGCCTTGTAAAGTTCAAAGAGTTGTCGGGCCCCAACCCCGTCAAAAGTAATCTATTTATGTGCGGTGTTGCATGTGGTATAAAAGATCAGATCATCAATCTTCTGGGGTATAACGAAGGTAAGCTTCCAGTCCGGTACCTTGGAGTACCCCTTCTTTCTTCAATCGTGAAGAAATAAGATTGCAATCCGCTGGTTGAGAGGATAGTAGCTCGGGCTAAGAGCTGGACAGCCCACTCCTTGTCCTATGCGGGCCGGTTACAGCTTATTAAGTCCATACTGTTCGCTGTACAGACTTTCTGGTCAAGCCTTTTTATCCTCCCTAAAGCGCTCATGGTATCATTATGAATATACAAACCAAAACTGTGAAAGCCTAAAAATATACATACCCAGTTGAGGTGTGATATGATTGCATAGCGACGCCTAAGTACACGATCTAAGAGGTTATTGTATCCAGTAGTTGGATTCTAGTCTCTTACCATCTTTATGGCTGCATGCGCAGCAGCACCAACTATGAGAAATCCACATATGATGTGTGAACAATGACAGTTGGGTACCATAGTCAGTCGCGTCATATGGATAAGGGGGCATCGAATACATATGGTGAGCTACAACAATGGTGAAAGAACCTAACATGGCTAGGTTAATAGATAATTGAGCATGCCATGACGTTGTTAGGATCTCATATAGGCCTTTATGGCCCTGGCCTGTAAATGGACCCTTATGAGCCTATAAAATCTCTTTTATACCATGACCAATGCCCCAGTTGGTCCTATACATGTGACCCGCTATCAGGAAAAGAATTGCAATAGCGTCATGATGGTGTGCAATATCGGTTAGCCATAGACCCCCAGTTACTGGATCTAATCCTCCACGAAAAGTCATAAATTCCGCATATTTTTAATATTTTGACCAATGAGCGGCCGTTAAGGATGGGGTTGCTCCCTCGGCAAAACTGGGATAAAGTTGAGCCAAAAGATCGCGATTCAAGATAAATTCATGAGGAAGCGGTATCTCTTTAGGATCTACTCCAGCGTTTAGAAATTGGTTAATCGGTAAAGATACATGTACTTGATGCCCCGAGACCCAAGTCCTAGTAGCCCCGCTAAAAGGTGATTCAACATAGATTCTACGTCTTGAAACCAACCAGCAAAAAGCATTAACGCTGCAAAGACCAATGCACCGATTGCGGTACAATAGAGTTGTAATTCACTAGTTATTCCAGATGCTCGCCAAATCTGAAAAAAACCAGAGGTTATTTGTATTCCTCTTCTAAGTCAGTGCTAAGGCACGCCCTTCCAAACGCAGTCCTAGGGGCATCTTATTTCATTGTTCCTATTGGGATTGGGATAGTCGTTTCTGGGGCGAAGCGATAGGTAGGCCTAGCGAATGCTACGAGTGAATGCGTAGCTTTGGCTTCTCTTATTCTTATTCAATGCACTTCCTCTTAGTTACTTAAAGGGCTGATGAACTCTCTTACTTAACCTAGCTTATCAGAAAGATTTAGGGTGGAAGAGGCCCACTGCCCACTCCTCTCCCTCCGCCCTCGAAGGAGCGGCCTGGCCTATCACTTTGATGTGAATACCACCATAATCACCATGCCCAATAGATCGGATTACAAGTTGCCTTTTTTGTGAGATTCCCCTACATAGACCTAAAATCCTACTCTCTCCAGTTCCAATCTTCTAATCTATGATTGAGCTCTTGTGCCCATTTACAATTCTTCCTTTTCGTAGATAAATCATCTATTATTTTATTTAACTTGAGTAATGGTAATTCTTTATCCCCCGTCGTGAGAAAGAACTTATCACGAATGGATCGTAAATGCTCCCATGCCTTAGCCGGATACAGCGAAGACATGAGATCGATAATTTTTTCCTTCTTATGTAAATGTTGGGAGGCTGCATTGATGAGAGCAGTTCTATCCCTTGGAGAAAAGTATTCGGTGTGACGGCCGACTATCTCCCTTTGAGAGAGACGTTCAATGATACCCTCTAATTCATTCCGGTCCATAAAGACATCAGCAACTAGAGGAGCGAAGCAGCTCGACTAATAAGTTAAGGTTATTTATATCTTTACTTCTTAAGTGTTGGTTATTTATATCTTTACTTCTTAAGTGAAGGTTATTTATATCTTTACTTCTTAAGTGAAGGTTATTTATATCAATACTGATTAAGTGTTGGAAAACAGCTTATCTTTTTCAGACTGTAAAGCTCTCAGTCTTAACTCTCCTGCTTCTGACTATGAGTTCATTGCAGCTACCATATCAGATGAAGCTGGGACGGCATTTGAAGAAAAATAGAAAGAATCTTAGTTACTGTCCAGGCATTTTACTTACAGGCCTAGCAGATCAGGGAAGAGGAGCTGAGTAGAAAGAGAAGCCCTTTCCTAAGTCGAATGAATCGGAAACTTTCTAACTTCCCCAGAGTTGAAATTGGCTTAATTTGGTGTTCTTCTTCCCCTGCTAACTAAATAAGCCGACTATTCTCATTTCTAGCTAGAAACTACCCTAGTGGCATTGATTCCATTGCTTTGGTAATTGATTCACTAAGTGTAGAAATGGATTCAACGGGAAGGAAGAGTTAAGAAATCCCTGACTTCTCTCTTCAGTCAGTCCCCGGATAAGAGGAGTAGGATGAGAATCTTTTCATATTCGATTTCTGGCTGAGGATTCCTATCCTTGATTCATGCGAAATAGAATCCGATTGATCTGTTAGCAAAGGATCAATCTTCGAACTACGCATCTAACCTCTCTTCTGACTGACTATCATTCAATCCTAGGATAGTCCCAGTGGGTGTTTTGATCCCAATTAGGTTAAGGACGGGATTCAAAGGCTTTATGGAAGCGATTCTTTCAAACTTCTATACTTACCCCTTTGACGAATAAGGTAGGGACATGTATTAGTTAGAGTTAGCTCGGGAAAACTTTATATAAGTCTAATTTCCCTCTCAATCACAGACTGACATGAACGAACTCAGGGATAAAGGATTGAGTAAGATTGACTTCAAAGTTGAAATAACATAGATAAGAATTCAATCCTTTATCTAGAAAACGACTAGTGTCTTAGCCAGGCACCTTCTTCCTCCTAGTTCAGACCCACTTTATCCTTTTCCGGACAGTTCCTCTATTAGTAATAGTAATGCTTCCCCCGAAGCATTACTAGCTAGAACACCTGACTTGAGATAAGCCGTTGACGCACTTAGACCCGCTCCTCATCTTCTTGATACTGATTCTTGGACTTATGAAAGTTTCCCAACCGATGACAAGGACGAAGCAGAAAGGGAGTTTCCAAGCCTCACAGCCAAGTCTTTTCTACCAGCCTTTGGCCGAACGTTAGCCATGATTGATTAACCCTAAGAATTACTTGCATTACTATCCCTTGCTCTAAAATAAAAAAGAAACCTCATCTCTTAGTCATTGTTTTACCCTTTCTATCTGCATGACTGCTTTCGTATGATGAGTAGTGCCCATCACTCGCCTCTCTGTCCCTGTATGAAGGAGCATCCACTGCGCTTACTAGTGAGTATGATTAAAGTAAAGAGCGGGTCTCTCAGAAAAAGGACCTTATCTGTATCCGTCTCTCTTACTCAAACTAGCCACCCACACCTCCATTTGGTTGTGCTATGCGCTGGCGCTTGTTGAGGGGTTGAAGTACTAATTTCAGTCTATTGGTACTTAGAGGTTTTAGATACTATACTTAACTGAGTTCAGTGAGTTGCCTCCTCTCGGGTCACTGAACTACCTTTAGAGAGGGATTAACAAGTCTAGTTAGAGCTAATTCGGAAAGACTTTCGCAATGTTAATTGTAAAAATCTTACTAAATTCGGATAGAGAGAGGCTGGCTTATTTTCTAATAAGCTAGTAAGAAAAGTGTATTACTGATTAGCTCGTAAACTCGCTCCTAGTTCTTCTCCCATTTTTCCTTTACCAGTTGTTTCGCCGCCTTTCTCAGTATATATTGAAGTAAAAATTCGTATATATATTCCATATATGGGAATTCTGCGTGGCCTTGACGTCAAAAAAGATTGACCAGTTCAAAAAGTCAATAGAGACCTCTCTTCTTCAGTTCATTCTTCAACAATTGAATCAGATCTGAAAGCTCCAGAAAAGAAGCAACTCCAGATAGAGGTCTCTCGAGCCCGTAGGAGAGAATACCTGGTCACTACGAAAGAAGAACGGGCATCACTAAAAGAGCTCATCGCTTTCGGGTAGTCTGCTTTCTATCTTGATAATCCAAGACAAAATCTCTTCTACTAATACATTCACCGAGGCGGTCTACGGGTCGGGTCGTGGAGGGGTAGTCCCTCTCTGCTTTTCCACTCGAACCATAACCGGAACTGGAACCTCCATCTAGACCTAGACCTGACACCCTGTCACGAACTATCTGAAAATAGAATCTCGGTGGATGCTTGACACCCCTTTAATGGGACTTTTTTTGTCAAAGCCCTGTAGTCGTCTGGTTTCGGGAGCTAAACGACTAACTCAAGAACGAAGTCCGATCAGAGGAGACAGTCATTTTCATGCCTTATCGGGAATCTAAGTTCCAGGTACGTAACCCTGCAGCCTAGCCGCCTCCTAGCCCGTTCAATAGAAAGAAATTCACTCGTGAAGGGAAGAAGGAGCACACATCGCGGAATCGATTTTGTATACACACTCATTTGAGTCTTAACGTATTAAGGTATTCGATTAATATTCGATTGGGTAATAGGCTTTTCTATAAAAAGCTCAAAAAGAACTTCTTTTCCACCGGTCTGAAGTTACATAGGCTGTACTATAAGACAAATAAGCCTCTCCAGACCAGACAAGTGCGCGGCGAGCTTTTCAAAGGGTGACGTTAAGATATGCCAGATTCCACCAAGTAGACAAATGGAACCTATCCATACATGTCCCCCGATTATATCTTCCAAATCGTCCACACTAACAATCCATCCTTCGGAACCAAAAGGTGATTTTAGTAAATAACCAAATATCATAAAAGGGCTAAGGGTGACGTTAGTAATTTTTCTTCAATCTCCCCCTCCTGGAGCCCAGGTATCATATACGCCCCCAAAATAAAAAAGAGCCTTGAATAAACGAAGAAAAGCGCCTATACCTAACTTCATTAAGTTCATGCCCTTGTGGTAATTTTCTTTCTATCTTTCTACACATAACCGAAGAATGGAAAAGATTCTTCTTCAGTCTCAGGGCCCAGAAGTGCATGATAAATACCACCAAAGCCTTTTACTGCCGAAGAAATTCAGTGAAGTACTCCAGATACAAAGTATGGAAAGGTGTCTCTAACTTCCCCACCGGGGCCTACTCCCCAACCGTCAGTTGCGTTGTGGTACAGTCAAATTTATCCTTTTTCATACATCGGCTTCTCTGGTACGAAATGAGCCACTTCAAATAGGTTCATTACTCCGGCCCAGAATAGGATTAATCCGGCATGGGCTACATGAGCTCCTTCTAGTTTACCGGATAAATTGATAAGCCGAGCATTCCCGGCCCACCAAGCGAAACCGGTGGTTCTTAAACCGACTACCTTGTTTCGGCTAACCTAGCCGCCTCCGTCCCTCGGGTTTCATCCAACCAGGCTCGCGTTAGAAAGGGCTAGGTGGATCAGACAGGAGAAGAGAAAAGCCAAGCTGGAAGAAAGAGAGCCAAATCTACCCCCCTTTGGTTCTACCTCACCTGAGAAGTACTTTCCCAAGGCCGTATTCAAAGTGTAATTCAAGCTTCAGAAGATATGAAATAGGAGCATAGGAATATCGTAAGAGAAAAAAGTAATCCTATGCGTCAACTAAAAATCTCATCAAAAAAGAAAGATTGGATTCCTTGGCGTCAATAGCTAATAGGATAGCTTCCTTTGACGCATGCCTTGTGGTGAACTGACGACTGATAATTTTTTGTATATTTTGTAACCTTCTGCCCTGAAGTATGAGACTGACTTCATGGTACCTTTATAGGTGAGTTCGCGTAATCGTTTTTATCTCTGTGATTTTTTCGCTTTCTCAGAGATTGCCAAGAGGAAGTATGAAGACTTTATGGAAAAAGTAGGGTACAGACCCTAGCGTTCCATATGGTCCTATCCAAAGTCTCTTTCTTTGTTTGAAGACCTTCGATTCACATATTGGACTGGGAAGAAAAAGGGGAAATCTTTTTTCTATATAAAGCAGATTTTTCTTTATCTAATTCTATAATATATGGCACGAAAAGGAAATCCGATTTCGGTCAGACTTGGGCTTAATCGTAGTTCTTCTTCTTCTTGGTTCAGTGAGGGCGACCGCGCAATGGCCGAATCTTTCTGTCTTTTCCCATAGTTTTTTCCCCATATTGAAAGAGGAATGGGTGTGGAAGTACTTTGCAGATGTCCAGAAGGGACACGACTTCTTCTAAGTGACGAAGACCACCGGAAGATAAGCGGGACCATAGCATGTCGTGAGAGAAGAACACTGTGTGGGTGTGCTTTGACCCTTTCTCCGAGGCAGAGTTGAATGTATCTATCATGAACGCAAGGTGCGGTATACCATGCCGAGAAGGCTGACATTTCACTGTCCTATGTGCCGATCGCTAGCGCATCCTGGTCCCCGTCGCCCAGCTCAGCTGGAGAGGCCTAGCCTGATCTGAGAAGTTCGTCTTCTGTTCGGATAGACTTCATTCTTAAACTCCGCCTCCCCCTGTGGAATCAATAATAATTTTTCTTTCTATAAGATCGGTGAATTAAGGTAAATCCAAGAATAGACTTATCGCTCTGCACCTAAAGCGCACTCTGCTCCGCTTCTTCAAATGATAGTTTTCGGTGGAACCGGTGAACCACGCTCCCTTTTAGATGCGTGGGACAGAGGGCTCGTAGTACCTGTGCTAGCTGGTATTCAGTGGAAGGGAAGGAGCCTAAATCGACATCCTCTTCTTGTTCTTTTGAAAGAAAAAAAAGCAGTACGAAGAGATTAGACTCTCGGATGAGACAAAGCAGCTACCTGCTGTTCCGACGCATACCATCTCTATGAAGACCGAAAGCCTATCGTCAATGTATCCTAGTCTAAGCTGTCAAAGAACTGATAGAAGAGAAAAAAAGGAATAATCACTAATAGGGATATGGATTGAGTCTCTCTCAGTAAACTCAGTAAAGAGAGTTCTCAATTCGTAAGATCATGATAGAGATCCCTTTCCAACACTTCTTAAGTATTGATATAAATAACCTTCACTTGTTAAGTAAAGATATAAATAACCAATACTTGTTAAGTATTGATATAAATAACCAATAAAAGTTCAGTATTGATATAAATAACCTTTCTAAGATTCGATTCTCTTAGTTTAGTAAAGAGCGTCGGTCTCAATCTTTCGTCAGCTTCAAGGGATAAACTGAACTTTGAGAAAGTTTGTCCTTCTGGACGCTTTTGACGTAAGTAAGACGCTTAGAGCGCATCAATAAAGGCAAATAATGACTAATAGAATATCATATGCTTAATAATAAGTGTGCGCAGGTTTGGAACCCTTCCCTTTCCTTTCTTCTGAGAACTCCCTCTTCCCGCTGCGATGGTTTTGCAAACTGCCCTCCGAACGATCTTCTACCAGTTCCTTCCCTGGTAGGTCGACTTAGGTTAAGAGTGCATTCTTCCTCAGTTCTTAACAACATCCAGGTGTGTAATCGACATGAAGCTAGCTTCAACTTTTTCAGTAAGGTATCAAGAATTCATTGATTTCCTCTGCTGTCCATTTCTAATTCATTCAGTGTGCTCCGCGAGTACTCCTTCATCAAAGCAGATGAACTCTCTGAACGTTAGGGAAGATAAGGGAAGATGACGTGAGCGAACCGTCAGAAGGGACTTGACTTAGAAGAACCGAAGGATAGCGGCAAGAAGCGTCGCCCATGTAGAGCAGCGTCGCTCTTTGATCTGCGGGTAGGAACATCTCAAAGAAAAAGGTAAAGGATCTTTGGTTTTGACTTTGTCTCCAGGGAATCACCATAGGTTGGGTTTAAGAGCCGTGTGATGGGTCACTATCCTGCTCGGTTCGGAGAGCACTTATAGTCTGCATTGGTGAATGGAAGAAGACCTATCTTTGAGTTCTTCCCACTTCTACTTGAAATGTAAACATTGACTCTATTTATTATTATGGTAAATTAGTCTATCAAGATATCAATCTCAGATCTTATTTCGCTTCGATACGCCAACCCACGAGACTCACCTTTGGCTTTCGACTCGGTAGGTCTATTATAATTCATTTTCAAAAGAGAACTTTCATTCATTTCTTTATTCCCCGTAGTCCACGACGAAAGAAAAAAGGGGAAAAATCCAGACGCGAAAGGAAGAAGAAGTACGCAATGAAGATTGCCCAGTGGTGGGAATTTGGGAAAGTAGGGAAGATCGAATGTCTTTCTTACACTTCACAATCCAGTCGAAAAGAAGAAGGAAAGAAAGTGTTAGGCTTTTGTGCCGGGAAAAGAGTTGAGTCGATCATGCTCGACGACCAGAAAAAGAAAAACGAAATGAAGATTTGGAAAAAAAAGAAGCAAGGCTATGGATACCATGACCGATCAACATCCATAAAGAATCATCTTTCGTCATCACTTCGGGGAAGCGGGGAATTAAAGCAGCCGAAATACGCAGAGGTTCTAAATAACATAGAATTTATGATCGAAAAAAAAGAATCCTTCAAAAAAACGAAGTTATTCTTTTTCTTTTTCAAAAAAAGGAAGTACAGCTACAAAAAAAAACATCAAAGTCATCCACTTAAAAGGACACTCGCAGCAGTCAGACCTTCCTTCAATTATTTAGTCATGCAATACTTATTCAATACAAAGAACAAAATACATTTCGATCCAGTAAACGTTCGTCATCATTTCGTCGAACCGGGAGTGCTTGAAACATCGCAGATGAATAGAATACGTTTAAAGGAAAGAAACTGTCTTCAGAGAATACGTTCTCGCATCGCTTTTTTTGTCGAAAGATCGAACAGCGAGAAAAAGGATTTGACAGAAGAAAAAAAGAGCTTGACACACTTCATTCGAAAAAAAAATGATCTGCGATTCGAGGGGGACAGAAAAAACAACATACAACTCTTTCCTTTCTTCGGTGCTACCTTCTTCTTTCCAAGGGATGGAGTAAGAGTCAATTCTAAAGAATTTCCAAAAAATGCAAGGGAACGAATAGACAGAAAATGTTGGAGAAAATGTTGGAACCTCATGGGAAAGGATAAGGTAATGAAATTGATAGAAAAATTCATAGATAACGGGGGGATAAGAGAATTGATAAAGGGAATAGAGATGATGATAGAGATCATACTCAAAAACAGAAGAATTCCCTACGGGTACAACTCGTATTTGAACGAAGTCAAAAAAATGAGATCTTTCTTAGCTAATAGAACAAAGACGTCTACCTTAATTGAATCGAAAAAGATAAAATCTGTTTATCAAAGTGCTTCTCCGATTGCTCAAGACATATCAGTTAAACCGAAAAACAAAAGAAGATCATTTCGAAAAATTTTTAGTCAAATTGTAAAGAATATTCCATTAGTAATGAAAAAGGGCGTAGAGGGGATCCGTATATCTTGTTCAGGTCGATTAGAAGGTGCAGAAATTGCTAGAACTGAATGCGGAAAGTATGGAAAAACATCTTGTAATGTATTAGACCAGAAAATAGATTATGCTTCTGCGGAAGTATCTACTCGTTACGGAATCTTAGGTGTCAAAGTGTGGATTTCTTATAGTCAAAAATGAAAAGGACGTGCTATATCCGAAACGTACGAAATATAGTAAATATCGTAAGGGCAGATGTAGTAGAGGTTGCAAACCGGACGGTACACAACTTGGTTTTGGAAGATATGGCACTAAAAGTTTACGAGCTGGTCGTCTTTCATATCGAGCCATTGAAGCAGCGCGCCGGGCTATAATCGGACATTTCCATCGTGCTATGAGCGGACAATTTCGAAGAAATGGTAAGATATGGGTAAGAGTTCTCGCAGATATCCCTATTACCGGGAAACCCACAGAAGTCAGAATGGGAAGAGGAAAGGGAAATCCTACGGGTTGGATTGCTCGTGTGTCCACGGGACAAATCCCATTTGAAATGGATGGTGTGACTTTGTCAAATGCTCGACAAGCCGCGGAATTAGCGGCGCATAAACCATGTTCGTCAACCTTTTTTGTTCAGTGGTCCTAACGTAATTAGGTAGTGGGGAAAAAGCGGGCCGGAGGTTTTCTTCTGGCGACGTCATTCTACCGCTAGCGCTTGGACTTGAAAGAAAGCGATTTGTACCTTTCATCAATGAATGAATGAAAAGAAATCGCTTACTTTTGACCAAATACCGACAGGCCGCTACGCCCCTTGGTCAAAGGAAAGAGGGGCCAAGATTCCGGGACGGAGCCGTATGACGCTTTAGTGTCACGTACGGTTCCTTTGAGAAGGGTGTGATACCACCACCTATCAGGCCCGACGAGCGGTCCACGGAGCTGCATCCTTACTCACCTGGTCTATGCACATTGCTTTCTCCAGGAGGTTGGCCGCCTATCCTAGATCTTCCCATTTCCAAAAGGATCCCGGGCTCAATCTGGTTTAGTATCAAGGTGATTCTCTTTCTCTTTCTATATATATGGGTCCGTGCAGCATTTCCACGATATCGTTATGATCAATTAATGGGACTTGGCCGGAAAGTGTTCTTGCCTCTATCATTAGCTCGGGTAGTCGCCGTTTCTGGTGTTTTAGTCACCTTTCAATGGCTCCCTTAATTATGTGCTTTTCATTGCCAAAATGAGTAATGTCCAGCGGGCTACTCCCCGAAAATGTCCATAGTTGTTGGTTGGGGTTAAAAATTGGGGATTTCCTTAAACTGAAAGTTTTTCTTGTGATATGCCAACCAGAACCTTCACTCCGATCGCCCTCACTGCCCTAGGTCTCATTGAAGACGCTCCTTCGTGTCCGTTCTGAGGTTCAGTTTCACTATCTCCGGTTCTTGGTAATGCCATCTGTCCTTTTGCGCCTCATACGCCGGCTCCAATAATTGCTTGTCGTCAGACTAGATGCTGGTAATGCCGGGGCACGTCTGAAAATACGAAGTGTTCCCCTACGGGTCCACCGTCGTCAACTATCGATGACCTGCCTGAAGTGTTCTTCCAGCGCTTCAAAGTTTTTCATTGTTAAAGAATTTTCGTACACCTGTAGAGCTGCTCATCAACAAATGTCTCCCAAGTCGTGTTTCAACCAGATGACTCCATCTCTCTCTTGGACTCTGTCTCGAATCCTCTGAATCAGTGTCTGATGGTCTTCATCTCCACTGGAATCTGAACCTGACGTCTCGGCTTCCTCCTTCGATCTGCCTTGCAAGTGCAGGGTAACCTAGGCTGGATCTAGACTTCATCGACTGTGTGCTTGCCGCCCAATCCTTCCAGACTTCGGCCGCCTGTAGCGTCTGTTTTCCCCGTAGCGTAAAGTAAGCACAGCCGTCAGAGCGCAAAAGTAGATGCTAAACTTAAATGGGTCTCTTCTGCCTGAAACACTTTAAGACGGCTTCACTGGTCGCTGGTCTACCATTCTCAGTGTCGCAAACGTTAAAGTATAGTAAGAACATCGGCTTACCTTACCAATCGCCTACCATGTCTCCTCTGTAAGGTTTCTGACGACCCCCGTTAACCATCCATCGTCTTCTGTTCTGATGTTATGAAAAGGAAGTCCCTACACAACTTAAGTAGATAAGTGAATCGACTGACCTACATCTCCTATTGGGATTTCCCCGGGGTTCGATGGAATTGAATCGGTGAACTCAGACTTATGTCATACTCCGTTACTAACCTGGGTCACCTACGAAAAAGGCTAATGACCTATATATTTCCCTTTATTAAATGGGACAAAAGAGTTCGCTTCTGTCCCTTTCTAAATTTCGCTGTTCATGAATGGGGGTAGACCCCCGTTAGAGCAGCTATTGGGGTGGAGTATGCGCAATGCCGTAACTCTTGCTACTTATCTTATAGTCTTTCTTTACGGGTGGTCCTGTATACTGTTCTATTTCTTGAGATACTGAAGGGCGAAGACCCCAAAGATATGATGATTGGCTCTTCCTTCATGAATACATCCCCTCTGGGAACTCAAAGAGTACTGTAAGCTAAGGCCACTCCCGCCGAGTTATTTATATGGCTATTGAAGGAGTTTATAGAGAGATCAAGATGTAACTATCATTAGCCATACTTGCACGCTCGGTTTTGACCGCGTAGGATCTGATTTGTGAGATTGAGGCTTGACGTAGTTAAATGGTCATAGACCAACTCACTCATAGCCATTAAGCTTGACTCTGCATAGTTGCTTCAAATGGGACTAGATCAGCTCAATAGCGCCTTCGCCCATTTCAAAGTTTATGGGAACTATTAGAAAGAACGGAAACTAAAGATGCCACCTATGGTACGGAAAGGGATCTCCTACCAAATCATAAGAGTTCTCATAGAGTAAAAAATGATAGAAAGTTGAGAAAGAGCCTTCGAAAGGATCCCAACAGTTACCGAACAAACAACAATGAGAGTGGTGGTATATACATATCCTTAGTTGCATAAGTTTTGGTCGACCTTTTCATTCTCGAGTGCCATTTTGAAAAGGACTACGGGAACAATACAGACTTATGGAGAGATCCTTGGCGGAGTAAAAGCAACATATGGCTTATAGCCCGGGTCATCCGTCTTTCACTTCGTTACGGGAATAGAAGACTTCCTCCAGTGCCTCTTCCAAGCAAAACATCGATAGGTCAACGACTTCGATTTGGTACCGCAATCCTTGCTTCTATTGTTTCTTCCAGAATAAGTGAAGAATCCGCGTTATATGAAGAATCCCAAGATTGCGGGCTAGTTTTTTGATGGAGATAATGCCAAAGTTCAAGCTTGAACGTCTGGAAGAGGATACTGATTGTCTAACCAATAAGGGATGGCAAGGTTGGGCTAATAAAATAATAGGCAGTCAAGAAAAGAGAAAAAGAAGAGAATTCCAAAGTTGTTACAGTTGTCCAGGTAAAGAAATACGGGGAAGGGAGCGAAATGGGAACAGCCTAAACCGTGAAAACCCGCAAGGTTCGTCCACGGAGGGTGAGTCAGGGCCTAAGATAAGGCCGAAAGGCGTAGTCGATGGACAACAGGTGAATATTCCTGTACTATCCCACTTGTTGGTCCCGAGGGACGGAGGCGGAGTGAAAAGCTTCCATACGAGCACTACGAATGTCTTAAATAGACTCAGTAAATAGACCCTTTCTAATTCCATAGGTGGGTACGCCTAGATTAAGCCAAGCCGCCACTTTGCAGTCACGGACTGAGTGGGCTCAGTTCGAATGAACTTGGATCGAAAAAATCGAACTCTTTTCTTTCTTCACCTTGTGAAGAGGAGTACTCCCTCTGACGGATTCAAAGGAAAAGTCAAGCCTTGTGGAGTGAGATACTCTGCCAAAGGTAGGTGTGAGCCTTCCCCCTATATGAAGTGCCTAATTGATTCTTAATATATCCTATCCTGACGCCGAGAATAGGTTGCATACGAGGGGGCCTGTTCTATACGATCGAATATGGTATCTTTCTATTTTCCTTGCAGAGCCAGTACCAGGACAAAGATAAGCCCCTTTTTCTAAGCCCTGTAGTCTATTGGATAAGGAGTAGTGGATAGGGCAAAGTATCTCAAGCCCGACAGTGAAGACGGCGAGGAAGTTTCTCGGCTAGGCAATGGGAGATCAAGTTTGAGTCGTAAGCCCAACCACTTATAGCCAGTTTGACGCCCATCCAATTACAGCGGTTTACTCTGCTCAGATTAAGTCATTGAAAGGTTTATCCCAGGCGAATATGTTCAAGAGTCAAAACCTTTGCGCTTCAGTCCCGATAGTTACAGTCTAAGTAATAGTAGTCTCAGTCTAAGTAGTTGTCTCAATAGACCCCTTCAAAGTAGCAATAGGAACCTAATCTCATTCGTTGATGAGAGGTTAAGGTGACGGGCTGAGCTTTTCGTTGGTTTTCCTTCGTTATTATTAAGTCTGTTATTCTTTCTGCTTTCTCGTTTGTTGTACTTTTTCTAGGCGAGCCTCCGTTGCTGTAGTGCTTCCTTCGGCATCGGCAGCGGTAGTTACAGGATCATCGGATAGCTATGAAAAGCATGACGGAAGAAAGGACCGAGCTGATTCTATAGCTGCCTATTCTGTAACAGCTGATTCTATCACAACTTATTCTTTCTCCTTCACTTGCAAAGAACCTATTTGATTCAATTGCAGCTCCTTCTATGCTATCAATCCCATTTTGTTCACAGCGTCCTCTTCTGGGAAGGAATTGATGGAAGGAATCGGAAGTAAGGCTTGACTTTCCCCGTTCTTTGTCTTCTAGGCGTCGGAGGGGAATGAAATTCCTAAAGGTTCTCCGCCTTTAAACCAAGGGCAGGGGAGAAGGACTAATCTCAGTCTATTCGGCCTTCTTGGGAATGGAATCCCGGGTACGTCCACATTTGGGCAACTTTCACTACGCGAGGGCTTTGGTCTGCTTCCTTCTTTTGAATCAAAGGAAATGATTCAATCTCGAACTGGGCCTGACTATTCAGTTGAAGTGAGAGTTGGAAAAACTATCGAGGATAGGAATTGATTCAAGACTGCCTGCTAGTAAGTGAGGCAATCGATCAGAACGCTAACAGCGAGATGCAAACTAACCTTTGTCCCTCAATCAATGGGGCAAGTCGAGGCATGTCTTCTTTCAAGCAAGACGAGTTAGCTCCTTTCTCTGAAAGATGAGGTGCTTTGACCATACTGGAAAGGGTTGAACCTGCCTACTTACTAAGCCTTAGAAGCCCTTAAGGAGGCCTAAATCTGGAGTGTTCCCTAGCTTGATTCTTTCTTTGTTTGCTTCCGTCGCTCAGTGGCACTACCGCCCCTGACAAACTTTCTGTCTAACTGTCTAAAGCCTTCCCCTTGGGAACCTAGCTCGGTTGCTCAGTGCTTCCGGGCTTCAAACCAGGGGGCTTCCGCGGAACCGGGCTCCCGTCTATCACACACTAACTGTCTATCTCTCTTGCTCGGTGTGCTCCTTCGGTTTTCTAGTAGCAAGATTTGGCTTTTGGTTTGAAGATTGAATCAGTGGTCAGCCTGTGCTTGAACGACGGCATTCCAAGAAGCAACTTCCTATGGTATGGGATGGTCCCCTATTGATGAATAAAATCACTCGAAAGAAAGTAATTTCACCGCTCCGTGGGCAAATCCATCTTTTTTTCAAAAGGGAATGGTTTAGCTCAGTTAACAACAGAGCAATCAGGGTAAGGCACCACCCTAGCCTAGCATCAACTCACCCTTTCGGATTAGGATCGGTGGGATGCCGTAGCTTCAAGCAGGAAAGAAATAAACAATTTAAGTAGCTAGCTTTTGCTCTGTCGTATTGTCCGCTGCTTCACTCGAATCCCTAAGAGTGATGTGGAGAGATTAAAGGTTCAAGAAAAAGCTGCTTTAACGGGTGATCCTTCGAAAGAGTAAGTACAACGAGGGTGATCAAAATGTAAATTCGGGGAGAGGAAGATCGACTAGCCAACCAAAGTAGAGGACCTCCTTGAGATGGGGAGATAGTTTGACCACTTATAGGAATGTTATTCAATAGCGCATCAAATGCGCGCAATAAAGCAGTGCGCTAGGAAAGAAAGAGGAGCAGAGGGGGTTCATTCCCAATTAGAAAACTGAAAAGCACAGAAAGAAAAAGGAAGGTCTTGTCTTCAAAGGGGGCCAAGTCAGCCCTAGAAGATGGAACGAATATCGAGTCAATTTCCATTTTCCTTTATCAACTTCTTTCGTTTGACCCCTTGAGCTCCCTCCCAATAGTTTAATCAAACTCGCTATCGGGGCTTAAACCCGGCCTAGGAACAACCACCCGAAAAAGCAGAATCTAAGACTTCAAACAGCCCTACTGGAATAGAAAATGAAGGCACCTTCGTTACAGGAAGAGGTGGTGATTTTACTTTGAATGGACAGAAACTCCAGCTGGTTGACCTGGTTACCTCTGCCAAAGATGCAGTGGATTGCTAAAAGATCGATTGGAAGCCAAAAAGACCGACTTTATGAAAGTTTGATCGTTCAGATGAGACTCACCTGTTGGAGAATCTATTTAAGAAAAAATCCTTCCTTTCCTGGCTAGTTGGAAGCTCCTGCAGCGTCAACAGCAGCGGTCATTGCCCCCTTTCTGGCTTCCTTGCTTGGTTCCCTTCCTTGCCTATAGGGTTACTTAGGAAAAGCTAGGGTTTACGTCCTATGTTGCGCACTTAAGAAAATCAATCTATAACAACGGCAGATAAATCTCTGAACATGAAATTATGGGTCGGTCTTATGAGAAGGATAGGCTGGCGCCCAAGCAAGAGAGGTAGAAGCTCCTTTCTCTATACTTTGACGGTTCACTGGTTTGGGTACGCAGGACAGCGGATCCAACAAAGCCAAATGTGCTTTCAAATCTTAGTGTCAAGGAAGCGGGAAGGCTAGCTAGACGGCTACGATTATGAGAGGAAGTGTGCTTAAATGCGAGGTTTACTAATACGAAATCGACGTTCTCGAGGCCAATCAGGTGATCGTTGAAATGCCAAGAACGAGGCTTTTGGCTGGCTATAGAAAGATGGCCTTCCATTCAATGTTTCGAGTGAGGCCTTCATGATCTGATCAACAATTCCATTTGGTTTTGTTCCTCGGATCAGATAATCCAACCTTGAAGGGAAGAGGGACAAAAAGATAAAATCCTTATTATATTAGTTCATGATAGCTGCTGTAATGGCTATAGCCCTATTAGCAGGAGTTAGGAGTTAGGAGTTAAGCAAGTGTGATTTCACTCTCGTTTGTTGAAAGGAATTGGTCAACTCATCAGGCTCATGACCTGAAGATGGTGCAACATCGAATCCTGTTACTTCGAATGGAATAGCCGCCCGCCTCCCCCCCACAAGGTATTGGCAGCTTGTAGCAGTAATGGGTATGTATTACTGTCAATACCTAGCTGAGATAAATCATGATACATCCCAGCAAGTAATCCAACATCATCCCCAGGTACTAAGGTGGCAGACTATAAGTCTTGTATACATGCGGGTCTATAACCGCGGGAAATCATTCTAACACTTTCTTGTTGTTTGAGAGTTCTCTTCTTTTAGTCCGGCTACGGGAACGGCTTCTAAAGAATCTACATCTGCTGATGCTGTTCTCGTTGGAGATGCTCCTGCTAATCCTCTCTTACCTTTTTAGTGAACGATTAGTGAACGAATGGTATCCCGTATACCTGCAAAATGACATAAATAGAGTCTGACTCTTCTAGTTCCGCGTCTTCTATTAGTATTTGATAGTATTTGAACTAGGCTTATGCGAAAAGAAAGAAGATCCGTACTTGCTAGGAGAGCTACCTTCCCTTGTAGGAAGGAGTGAGCCCTTTGCTTTGGCAAGAGAAGGAATTTTATGAGTGAATCAACTTCCCTAATCTAATAGGCTGGAGCCGGGATTCTCATTTCTTATGATTATGCTGATGCACCTTCCCTATATACTACTATACTACTGAAACAGTTACAAGTGACGGAATAGCATTTGTCTCATCATATACTGAGCTAATGAGTCGCTAATGAGTCCCGCTCTTCCTCTTCTTTAGGGACCGGACCTGGTAAGACCCGTAGGCGGCGAACTCGGTAACATGATATGAGTTGACTTCTTCTCCTTCCGCCTCTTGAAAGTAGTGTGATCACACAACTAAATATGTATTACTTCTCTCTCTTACTAAATTCCTACAAGGAAGTGACCTTAGCCTTGTAATCTTTGGCTTAAGCGCTTAGCGTTCCCGGGGAAGTATACTTCCTTTACTCTGTTGTCGGTGATCCGCATCAGCGAGAGATTTTAGCATACGACTCAAATCGATTAGGGGAATCAATCAATCAAGAATGCGCCCTTCGAGCTTAATCTCCTACATGAAATAGATGCCTTAAGGTGCCAGACGGGGCGAGCTCTTCCTCTCGAGATCGTCAACTTCGCTCCTCTCTCTTTTCCATTTTTCTTGCCTCTCAGACCTTTACTGATCAAAGGAGCCTTTTACAATTAGAAATTTGCGTGCCTCATCTATAAAAGAGGCTACCGCTCTTGGGGGATTTCACCCTTTTGAAACTTCTACAAGGAAAGGTCCCTTATGGCTCTTTACCCATCGCTTACTTATTGATAGGATTTGAGAGGCCATTTATCCAACAGATTGATTCAGTACTACTACATAAAGCACTACATTACATAAACAACCACATATGCCTTTACTAGAGAAAGCATTATACTAACTACATTCATTTTTGAAAAACATAAAGAAAGTAAATGTATACGATGGATTGGTTGTAATGTTAAAGAGCTTGTATATAATCCAATGTTCAGTGAGATGACTTTCCTACTGACTGAATCGCTTTCATTAGTTGAAGGAAAGGCCCCGCCTGGTCCCAAAAACGAGTAGAGTTACGAAATCTCGCATATCCGCTGTGTGAGTTAGAACATGAAAGACAGTCAGCCTTGGGACTGGATTTGTTGAGGTCGCGAAAGTCAAGGCACATGCTTTCTCTGCCGTCCGGCCGGAAGGCGAAGCCAGACTGTTTTCTTTCCGTTGAGAGTGGCTTTCCTAGGCTTTTTCTTCAAAATCTTACCTAGAATTAGAAATTTTCTTGAATTGAAGGAAGAATAAGGGAAGGGTGACGGTCCATCGCAGAAAGACATGCCGTTCAAATCCTCCGATCCATAGATCGCAAACCCCATTATGGCGCACCCCGCCACAATCAATCTTATATCCCTGACGTAGGAGTAGAGGATGGCATCGCTGAGGCGAAAGTCCGCTATTATTATAGTATTCCTGTTGATGTCGGCCTCTCCTCTCTTTCGGCATAGCCTTTTTCTCTCCTTTTTCAAAACCTGCTGCCTCCATCTCCCGGCTGTTCTCTCCTGCTTTTCCTGTCGCAGATCCGCTGTCATTGATGGAAGATACTGCTCTCGAACTCGAATCCCCTCTTGTCCCTGAGCCTATCAAGCTACAATTGGATCCATTAGGTTCTTCGATTCTTTCAAAACAGACCTTGCGTCGTTTTAGCACAGAAGAGAGAGAGCACAGAAAGCCTGGCAGGAATGTTATTGGATGTTCTCCAAGAGCTGATAGATGAGGCACGTCGGAATTGTAAGACAGACCGGCAGCGGCACTTCAGATCAAAGCGGCAGAAGTTCAAAGAGGGCCCATTAAGAGGTTTCGAAATACAGATTGTTGGGTGGAGTAAGAGAGATTCATGGTCGGGTGAGCACTAACGGAACACTGACCGAATTGGAGTTGATAGGGAGCTTGCCGATTACAAGAGCATGTGAGCGGTATGGCCGGCCCGCCCCCAAAAAGAAGAAGAAGGTCCCCTAGGCGAAGAAAGCGATTAGTGAAAGGGGAAGTCATCTCGTAATCTACTTACTAACTATATGGCTGTGTCAGATCGTATATGTGGCTGTCGTTGACAACTCATTGAATAAAGATCCATATGAAGGTTCCATATCTTAGTTGGTCATGTTGACTTGTTGATTCTTGAGCCAGGACTTTCAGCCTAGCAGCTTCTTCAGCCAAAACCCCTAACGATTCGTCGAGATATCATAAGGTACACACACGGCTATATCCGAATTAGAGCTCGTCACACGTGTGACGTAAACTTCCCGTTCTTGTCAGTCTCCTTTTCTTCAAAGCCCTTTCCGTCACTTCTATGAGCTCTTCTATTGATAATGATAGGGAGCCCCTAAAAAGGGTTCCGCAAGCGGGCGTGGAAGCTTCTTCGTAGTCTTTCAGAAGGTTCTTTTCGTCATCTTAAAAAAGATCATATCCCTTATTCAATATGGGTAAAGCCAGAAAACATGCTACCCAATTTTGTAACGTTTTTGTTTAATGAAAGTGCTCTTGTCCTTGATCCAGCAGTGGGATCCATTTTCTAAGGGAAAAGCGGTATGGAGTCAAAGGAATTGCACCTCTACCCACTGGTACCAAAAAGCGATTCTGTCCAACTTGGCTATACCCCAAGGAAGTGGTTCTGGGACGATGAAATTGGAGACCCACGTTCGTCTTATCTCGTCTCTGTGCACTCTGTTTACGCCTCACAAAGCCTTTCCGTACTTTACCATGGTGGTGATGACAAGACCAATGAAGCAAATGATGGGTTCAGTTCACTGCTCTTCTCATAGAATAATGAAGCAAAAAGTCTCAGTTCTCTTATGATATACTTCTTTCTTTGAAAACTTACTCGGTCTTCCTTTTTCTCCCAGACCAGATAGGAACCATGGATGGAGATGATCAAAGAATGAAGCAGATGACATAATTGTGTGGATAATTATGAGAGAATGGCTCACCCAATCGTGGGAGCCTGGCACTCTATTTATAGATACTGTACACAATGTAAAAATTACATATTAACCCCTAACCTCTATTACGCCCCCTCAAGCTGATCGGGGGGACGCACGGACAGATTGGACTTTAACAACGGGTATACAAGGTAAAAATGGTTGCAACCTGTCTTTAGGGATATAGCGTACAGTAAGATCTCCAGCAGCAACCCTCTCACGGACAAAATGATAATCGACCGCAATGTGCTTACTGCGATCATGCATCACTGGATTAGCTGTCATGTAGGTAGCACTCACATTGTCACAATACAACGACGTGGGTGTAGTAATGACAATCCCCAGATCACATAACCGCTTGCGAATCCTGATGGTCTCAGCAACAGTATATCCAATAGCCCTGTACTCAGCTTCCGTTGAGGATTTGGAGACAGTGGGTTGCTTTTTGGAGCGCCAGGCAATTAGATTGGGTCCAAAGTACACAGCATAGCCAGTAGTGGACCGGCAAGAGTCCTTGCAGCCTGCCCAATCAGCATCTGAATAGGCCACAATGATGGTACTGGTGGCAGACGGACGGAGAAGAAGACCATGATCCAGAGTTCCCTGTAAGTACCTGAAAATACGCTTGACAGCATGCAGGTGAGTAGTACGGGGAGCATGCATAAATTGGGAAACTACATGTACTGCATATGCGATATCAGGTCGTGTCATGGTCAAATACTGCGTCGCACCTACCAGACAACGATAAGGGGAAGGGTCTGCAAGTAGTTCACCATCCAGAAGAGATTAAGAAGCAGGTAAACGAAGTATGAGTCTTTCAGGAAATGTTAAACCGTTCGCAAGGGATGTCGGAAATTACGTATGCAGAGAGGTTCGAAGATGCTATTGATAAAGCGGCAGGGGAAACTCATTCTCTTTCTCTTTCTATTTCAATCCCGACCTTAGAAGTTGAAAGAAAGAAAAGAACAAAAGGTAACCGTCACTTTTTCAATCTATCGAACAAGCGTTACCCGCTTCTTCTCTGGGAAATTACGTAGGAAAGAGCGGCTACCTAAAGAGATTTAGTTAGGGAAAGCTGCTCGAGCTGCATTATAGCATCCTATTTATCAATCCGGTAGGAAAGCGTCAAACGACGAAAAAGATTCTTACTGACTATGGCGCAGTTAGCCGATAAGGCAGAGATTCACCAGGTAACTACGCGAACATACTGCCTTCTTTACGGCCTTAGATCGACGCTCTAACAAACACACTACTAACTCCTAACTCCCAGACATCCCTTGCTGCCTTAGATGATGAAGTCAGGGCCTTTACTAGCCCGTTTACCTGTGGGCTAAGTAATTCATACTACCAGCTGTCTGGGATTTTCAATGGGCTATTGCACTCAAATCAAACTTATAATCTCAGCCTGATCAAGGCAGTCCGGCACAGCGTCTTCTCTTTCATCAGTTGCATCCGGGGAAGAGCACGGAATTATTCATTTCACTTTGCGATGTTACAGTTAGACAGAAGTGTTCTGAAAGCTAAGACCCAGGTTCAGACCGGGCTATGCCTGGGGATCCCACTTCGACACATATCCCACTTCTACAACTATTGATATTGACTTAGAAGGCGGGATCTCGTTAGTAAAGCATTCCGAAGTCGTAAATCAAGCCCGTCCGCGGGAAGTATGAAAGAAGAATGAAAGGCTGAGCAAAGACGATTTTGGTGAATTCACCTGCTTACACAGCTATGGGAGGCGGCCAGGATTAGTCATTCTATTTAGTGTTCACAGGCCCTTTCCTTCTATTCACTGATGGGTGACTTTAGAATCAGATCCAATTGATCTTCCCCGCTCCTCTTAACCGGTAGGCAGGAACACGGAGCGCTACAAGTCCTTATTCAAAGTCGAAATATCATTATCAAAGAATGGTTGTGATTCCGACTAAAGAAAGCATTCTACTGAACCGGAGATAACTTTTGTGTCATCTTTTCCGACCCGGGGCACTTAACTACGAATTTTTGAAGAGGGATGAAATCCCGAATTCCTGATAGAGCTAAAAGAGAGAAAAACAACAGCTACTCCTAACTACCAAGAGTTCGGCTTTCGCCCCAGGGAATCAATTCCCAATGCCCAGTGCTTTCTCTGAGTGAGAAGGTATGCAAGTCTAAATCTGACGTATGTGAGATTCCAATCCTGACGAAGCTAACTGAGCTTACGTTTGTCCTCCCCTATAGTTGAGTTCCGGCTTCTCTGCCTCAATGTGCCGGTTCTCACTTACTATATCTATATGCTACCTACCATCCCGACCTGATAGAGAGTCTAAAGCCACACGTAGTCAGTAGTTTCAATCCAGTCCGGATCCGGAGGCAAGGTAGCAGGCTCGTCAAGCCATATCCCGTATCGGGCTCAAAGGGAAGAGTTAGGGAGGCGCTTTGGCCGTTTAATTGACTCAACTACGTAAGCAGCTAACATCTCTGCTTCCTCAGATCTGCCTATTCGGATTGTTTGTGTTTGGGGAGGAGATATTAGTCATTCTCAATATATCCGATGGTGAGATTAATCGATCTATTTGCATTACAGTCCGAGAGTTCATTCTTTTCAGTGTCTGAAGTCGGAGATGCGTCATTCTATTTAGTAGTATTCCCGAGGAAGAATCAAACTTGACGCTTCCCATCCTGTCTGCGACTGACTAACATGAAGTAGAAAGCGCAAGTCTCAAGTCTTAAAGAAGCGTCAGATCATCCTATTACCGGCGGGAACATAGTCTTTCATCTTCTTTGTCACCGTGGGCTTTTAAGGATGGCTTAAGAAATGCCTGTAAATGGATCCAGTACCTTCCTACACCAGAGGGCTCTTTTACACAGATCTGACCGGTTTTTCATATAGGGTTAGCCTTCTTCTCAAAGACTGAGTCGGATAATGAATAAGGTAATTAGACGAATTCTTTTCTTCTTTTATTTAGCAGCCCGCTTTTAGTCTTTGTTTCGTTTGTAGTTTCGAGCTATCCTTCACCGATTACTTCGGCTTAAGCCCACCCCCAAAAAGGGTTACATGCCATCGGTACAACCCGGCCGTCATATCCGTTCCTGTCTCTCCGTGGGAACGGAACTGAAAACAAAGCCTACAAAGCTAATTATCCCAACTTCCGTGCATGAATGTGAAGCCTTTCTCTTATTAATGGAATTGGCTCTTTCCTGTACTACCCCTCACCCCAAGCCATCTCTGTTTAGACTTTGCTCTGGAGGTCTATCTTTATTCTTTTTTCCAACAGCAGTTCTATAGCAGCGGGCAGGATTTACGCTATGCCTTTACAAAAAGCACCAACATCGGTGACTAGTAGAGTAGGGATTCCGCCAGTTCAGGCATCCTCCTAATCATCAGATAGGGAAGCCGGGATCCTATACAGAATTCCCAGAAGTGACTTCACTCGCCTTTCTTTCCCTTTTGTATGACGTTTCAAGGCTAGCCTTGCTTTAGGCTCTCTTTCTCACATTCTACTAACCGAATTTGAGGTATTATGGATTCAATTCAAATCTTATTGATATTGGTTGGCTATAAGGAAGGGAAAGTCCTAACACCGCTAATGCGGCATCCACAGGATATGCATTCATTTACCTTTGACCTTGAAATTCCTTTTCTTTGAGGACGCTCTCCCCCTTTTTGAACATCCACTTCTACAGGTTATTTATTAAATAAAGAAGTCTTCTTTCATACCTTTTGATCATCCTTTCCTTATTCTATTTCTCCCTCGCCTTTTGTTTCATGCATACCTTGAGAAGATCTAAACAGCTAGTGGACTCATTCGCTGGCCCACTTCGATATCTATATGTCTTTCGATTCATGTATATGCTCTTTTTTATAGTTTAGAGAGATTTTGCTATTAGGCATTCTGCGCGAACCAATCCCAACCCCGGCTAACCTTATTTCAATAACTACTTTGTGTAAATTCAACGAATTTCTCCCATGTCTGGGAAGCGGCAACAAAGGAAGAAAAAAGGGGATAGGCGGACGGAGGTAAAACGGCTTACTTTCATTTCATTCCAATAAGGCCTGCGACCTAATCGTCATCATAATCTCTATCTTACTCTCCAATTGGGGTCGGCCACTCATCTGGAGTATGTCACCAGGTCTGGCTGATGAAAGATGTAGTTTTTATGACTCTTTTTCTTAAGCCAAAGAGGACCAACGAGAAGAGGAGAGCGAAAGCCCCTCGAAGAGATAGAAATAGAACTACCTTGGCTTCTTCCCAACCGTCCGTATCTTGGCTATGGATCTTAAGGTAGTAAAGAAATCAAAAAGATTCTAATTCACGATCCGACAAAAAGGGGTAGCCAAACGGCTCCTATCACTCTGGTCCTCAACGCTGAGTGATTTCGTTCGAGCTGCTACGCTCCTCATTGACAGGAAATGATTGAGATTGTATCGCTTACTTAGAGATCATGAGAAGCTCAGAAGGCAAGCCCTATGCCCCTATCTTTCAAGGTCGGTGGATCTGCGGGATCCGTTTGATTGATAGAAAGATCAAGGCAATGGATCTTCCAACTAGAATTCTCAAAGATTAGAGAACAGCCTCTATGCAAGCAATTTATAAATTGATATAGCGATCCCTTGAATCCAATGCATCCATTGAATCAGTCGCATATTCTGCCTTGATAACGCCTGGAAGGGAAGAAGGTCACATTGGATCAAGTCAACTAATTACGACAGTAAACTGTTGATGTTATGAGCATCTTTTGCAGCACCTTCTTTATAGTTTGATAATGCTAATGCAACCAATTCTCCGACTAAACAACCCCTTCTCATTCTCTGATCGGGAAAGAAGTTGCTCTTTGAATGGCCCTTTAGCCCAGCTAGTAAACTCCCTCATTCTAGCAAACAAGCAAAGAAAGAAAAAACAGAGTAGGCTAAAAAAAGTCTGTGGGAGCATAGCATACAGTCATCAATCCGTTTTGGGAATAGAGAATGGTATCAAAGATTCCATCCACAACTAAAAACAAAGCCTTTACGTGGCTGGTCTAAGTGAAAGTATTGAGGTAATGTAAATTCTTACTCCATTTCCTGTGATCTGACGCCGCAGCCCACCCTTTATAGTATCTTCACGCTATAAGCTCTATCGCCCGGAGCTACTAAGAATGATATCTATGAGGAAGTGTTAAGGTATTGGAAAACTTTCATTTCTTTTTGTACTACTCGGTCTTGTCTTCACAATGGTCTCTCTTTTCATCATAGAATTTTTTATAAAAACGAGAAAAAAGCTGCTTAAGTGGTTGGTGCAGTGCATTAAGGAGGAATAAGAGAATCCTATGTGCTTTCCCTTTTTCATAGTGTTGTGAAGGTGGGGAGAAAAGAGAATAGCACATTACACTTTTCATGCTGTGCTTTCGCTTCTTACGGCTAAAAAAAAAGGAGTTTTTTCTATATGCTAAATAAAGCATTCTTTCAAGCTTGATCCCATTCCCCTTCTTTCATTTCTTTTTCTTGTGGTTTGTATGGTCATAACCAATCGGAGTGCCCCGCTCATGCCCCTTTGGGTATCCCCGTGTCTGGTGATTCTCCGGCGCCGGTTTCGTCAGCTCAGGGAAGTGTTGCTGCTGCACCAGGTGGACAGAATATTGGTATTAAAAAATCTCCCGCAATCAAAGAGAATATCCCGGAGAATCAAAGGTTGGCGATTCGATTTAGATGATAGTTGAAAGAAAACAAAGGTGTCAATCTCGTCCAAGAAATCCGGATATTGCAGCTAAGGAAGGATCCTCTGATAACCAGAATCGATTTCCAATTCATAATTTTTCTGTTTCGGTTGAAGCACAGATTGGGGAGCCATTTTTCGTGGGATGCTTCTAATGCGCAAAATAGGTCTGCTTCTAAGGCGGGAAAGAAAAGAAGGGTAAAAAAGAAATCAAGAACAAACCTCGGGCTTCTACTAAGGCTAAGGTCAGTTGTTGGGCCTAGTTCCTCTTTTTCTCCTACAGCCCTTATTTCGTTTCGCAAGACACAAAAACTAAGCCTGCTGGTACTCTTGCTCAGCCCAACCATCAGAAGACCAACGATTATTGGTTCAAAATCTGGCCTTAGCCCTTCAACAAGCCTTTGCCCATGTTACTCCTCCTAAGCAATTTGAAGCCCAAGATACATGTATTACGTCTGGTACTAATGTTCTTGCCATCAGTCCTGTTCCAGAAGAGAACAAACCTCCATACCCGGGAAATAACATTCTTTCTTCTGCTTCTACTACTCCTATTTCTGTCGATCAGTCTCACGAAAAGGGCTATGGAGATCGTTGATACTCCAAGTGGTGATTATGTTAGTGCTTCCATCATGTAATCGGAGTCTGTGGTTCCCGCCACAGCTATGGATGCTTCCTTCTGCTAAGTGCTTTTTTAAGCTCAAGATCTTTGCAAGAACTCATTCTAATCTCACGATTCTTAAGGCTGAAAGCCCGATTAACTTCGAAGATTTGATTGCCGTCTATGAGCGAAAACGGTAGGAAAGCTTGCCAATTGACCCTTTCGTTTGATATAAGCCCGCGAAAGCCCTCTTCTTTTTTTTATTGGCTCGAAGAGCGCCGCTTTGCGCCTTTCCCGGCCAAACTCCCTAAAAAGTGGCAAAAGCATATGCTTTGAACATGCTATTTGGAGAAGCTGATCCACGGGCACATCCTTCTTCTCGTGCGCGCGAACCCCTCTTTCTCTTCCTAGCGCCTATCCCTCTTTGTTATAGCAGTCGACGGTCAATTCTTAACGCTAAAATCCACGTTTGGTACTCCTCCCTTCTGAGTAAACAACGACCGAAAAAGGCGTTCTCTCGCGAGTTTGTGGGGGAAAGAAAGATTTTCAATCTATGTTTCCATCTTTCCTTCACTCTTTGGATGGGAATAAGTACGGTAAGCCTGAAGCGGTGGCATGGGAATTTCCTTTCATAAAGACTTTTTTCGGTCAACATTCCTGGACTTTGGAATCGAACTAGAATCTGAAGATCGAATCTGTATATTTTCAATCTACTCAACAAAGTCATGATCACATTCCTTCCATAACCGTCATTGAATCCACTTCTGCAGAAATGTGCCTAACTGATAGGATAGATATCTCCCAATGCCTATGAAGCATTAAGACTTGCCTCCTCCTCCGTTAAAGAGTAATTTATTAAAGATAATATACTTCTTTCTATTATCCCTTTTTGCTGTTATATCATATCTATATCATATCTTATGATCTAAAGAACTACGTACAACGCGTAAACGCCGATATTCCTCTTTAGCCCAAAGCGGGGATGTGGGGCTAAACAGGGGTTCAGTCCGCTAAGTCCAGTAAGATTGTATTCAGGTTATCTAATTCATAGAATACATCTGATCACTTTTTCCAGTTTGTTGGGATAAATTGAAGCGAGGATTTTTCATGAAAATCGTTATAGACTTAACCCATTGCAGGAACCGGAGGAGAAGGAGAAGGGAAGGGGAGTGTCAGGACTCTCCGTGCGAATCAGATCGACCGTTGAAGATAGAGAGAGTTGTGTGCAGAAAAAATGAGCTGGAACTTAATCTGTGGGCAGATTTGAATTCAAATGCCGTGGCTCAAGCAGTGAGCACTCCTGGATTTGGTGTAATGCCCATGTCACAACTATATAACTTTCAAGCTCATAAGAAGGTCTCTTCTTCTGCCTCTCCAATCAAATTGAACTGGCTGGCACTCCCGTCCCGGATTGGCTGCTTTCTTTCACAACAAGTAAAAAAACAATTGGCTGATGAGAGTAGTTTTTCTGTCCTGGAACCACAACGAATGCGCCCCACTAGATCTTTTAGGAAAGCTAGCCACTCAAAGGAGTCAAGCTTTTGGGAAAAAAGAATGATTATTTGCTCAAATCCGGAGCACTCTATCATCGTTAGACCTCGAAGGGAATGAAATGCAGGTATTTTCCAAAACCATATGATGCGCGGAGTCCGTCCTACCTTGGATAGCGGATTCTAGGTCCTAAGGATAGAAGCCAGTTCCCTTTTTGGAGGTTCAGTGCAAGGGGTAACGTTCAAGTTTTAGTTTCGTTCCATGCATAGAATGTTAACGGTTACAGCTTCGATACATTTCCTGTGGAGTAGTCAAAGTAGAGTCTTTCCTATTAGAATAGGCTTGAAGAAAGGAGAGCAGTCCGAGGAAGGGGGGGTAACTATCCAATCACAGCGAGTTCTAGGTTGCCTTCCTCACCTTCGATTGGCCCAGCTTTCTTCTTTCTTTATGGGTGCCGTTCTCTTCCGTCCTTTCAGAAGTTACGCCTGGCTTCCGCTCGAAGTTTTGTCCCTCCTGTCATTTAGACAAAAAAAGCACCTTTTATAGAGATGTAAAAAATCGTCAATTCACGATAGGAAGTGAGTTGCTGAACCGTGCCCTTGCCGGGGAGTATGTGACTGACGCTTCTGGAGAACCTCCTGCTATTACTTTTTGTCTATCCCGGGAACCATTTATCCTTTCCTCATAGACTTGGTCAAACAAACAATCCAATAAAATGTTTGATTTCATCAAGAAAGAACGCTGCTCTTGCAAAGCCAAAAGGCACTTCGCCTACAACCCAGGGACGGGGAACTCGTACCCTACGACTGGTCTTATACCGACGGGGATAGAGCCTAAGAGATTGATCCGAAGCTAGGAGCTTGAAACCTCACTCAATACGGCTATGATGCTTTGGCATGGACCAACGGGCAGCTGCTAAAGGGTTAATTACAGCCATTATCCCCCTGATCCCTACCGCGATGTTAAATCGCACACAATAATGTAAAAAATATAGTAATGAGAAGCAGAAAATTTCAGGTTATAAGGTTCTTATCTTGGTATCCTGTTCCTATCTATCCTTCCCACAGTAGATTCCCTATAATTCGATACCCTTCTATTCTTGCCCCTTATGTTATTATTCGTAACCTTTCGCCTCATCCATTCCAAACTTCGTGGGCACGTGTTCCGTATGTCCATTCCTTTCTGACTTCCCTGTGACTACAGTAGAGTAGAGAAGTTCTCTTATAATATACCTTGCGTAGCCCTTTGGTACAACATGGATAGGTATCTCTTGCCTTAGTAGGCATATAGAAGTGGTTCTAGTAGAGAAGGAGTGACCTGAAGTCACGACTGAGAGAGGGAGGTGGCGCGTTCGTTATGTCTAATAGAGCGCGTTGTGACGCAATCGGGGTACGTCTTGACCGGTCTTGTGTTGTCTGACGTTCTGGTGATCATAGGATGAATAGAATGAGGTGGTTGGATGTAGAGGAAGAGAGGGTTGAGAGGAAGAGGGATCTGGAATAGGCAGGCGTAATAGTAAAAAACCAGGGATGAGTAAGCTGATAACAGGCATTAACGGATAGGCAAGTATGTATAGGCAGCGAGTGAATTCACTTAACCCCAAGGACGGCGCCAAACTGTTGGTGCAGATTTTTCTATCTACTTTGAAGCAGTTAAGAATTTGATTGTTTCAGGATCTGACGAGAATGAGGCTGACATTGGTAGTGAGTGCGATGCGACTCAGATTGAGCAATTGAATTCAATATGAAGGAAACAATGAGCACACAAGATTTTTACGTGGAAAACCCTTTGATAAAGGGAAAAACCCACGGGCTGCCAAGCCAGGAGATGAATGCACTATCAATTGAGTGTTTAGAGAGTTTTTTAAGAAAGAATGAAAAAGAGATTTACCTTTTAGGGGCTTCCCTTGTTCTTCATGCCACCTCTGAAGGTGGCGAACGAGGGTGGAGTCTTTAAGTCGTAGTAGGATAGTTTCTCCTCAGCCATCTGCGACTTGAGCTTGTTGCACTGCCGGATCTTTCCATTAACGCACACCTTCTGACCTCGTGGACCCGCGTTTTCATATCTGTTCCAATCAACTAAAAATGGGTTCAAGCGAACCGGACCTAGACCTACTAAACCCTCCTATGCTCACCAAAAGCTCACCAAAGGTCGAAACAAGCAAAACAAAGCCAACTATCCTAACCATCAACATATCACTCACGCTATGATTCAGGCTCAAAGACTGCGGCGCTTTCGGGCATCTGTCAAAATCTCAGCTGCCGCTATAGAGTCACCCCCAAAAAGGGCAGGAGCAAACTCCGGACTGAAGGCATCGCATAGGAGTAGTTCGTGATTTCGATCTTGGTAGTAGAAGTCGTAAAAGCCTAAACGAAGAGAAAGGAAGCAGGGACTTAAAAAGACTCTTGACTGGACGGACCAGCTTCTCTTCCTATTGCCAAAAGGTGCTTTCCCTCTTTCCCGGAACTAGCTTTTACTGATAAGGAAAGGAAAGCGCGAGCCAGATTTTTGAATGAAATCGCATTACGATAAAGTGTTTACAGAGCAGAGTGAAAGGCACTACGTCGAGAGAGAGGGGGCCGGTGGTCTTGTGGTCGCAGGAGGAGCCTCCTTAAGCAAGTCCCTCGCTTCACATGCTTAAACTTTCTTAACTTAGTGTATTATCTTAAGTGTCATCAAAGCAAAATACAAGGCAAAATTCCGGTTCAAAGTAAGACCACTTGCCTAAAACTGACTCTAATAGCACTGCTACATACGGCCAGGTCAGGTACCAGTTAAAGCATAGTAAAGAAACTTAATTGACAATTGACCAGAGAAGCAGATGAAAGCGCCAAGCAATCAAAGTTGAAAGAAAGGTGGATACCGCTCATCAAGAGCTTGGGTAAGTGTACAAGACCTTATGCCTTGCTGGCTTAGTCTTTCCTTTATTTCCGAGCTCATCAACTCCAACAACCAAATCCTTGCCTCGGTTTAGATGACGAGCTTCGTGGAGGGGGCATGCTGACCGGATCGATGACGTCGGCCTGTCCACTTGGCGGCAGACAAGACAAACCAGACTCTCCAAATATGGCATCCCATGATTTAAGTGCTTTCACCTCAAAGCCCAATGAGACAGTCGGGGGTAACTCCAGATTTGGAATGGACTCGTCCTCATTACCGGGGAAGTTTAGGTTTCGTCAGCTTTATGGTGTAATCAATTTTGGCATCAAGGCCGCTACAACTTCTTTCACTTTTAGTGATTGAAGGAAATGACAAGCTGCCCTTATAGGCGTTGTTGCCACCACAGGTCATTGCGGCAACATCATCAGGCGTGTGAGCATGATAAGCTGATAAGGCTGCATGAAAGCATCGCTGATAGGTGGCGGAAAATTGGATTGGTCGTTTAGCTCGTGGTATCACAAAAGTTGAGCCAGTTCCAGTGCGAAGCAAAGAGGACCAGCAATTACCAATAATCATGATATCGGGAGAAAGCAAAAAGCAAGACGGTTGGGGAGCCGGTCTAACCTGGTCATACCCAAACTGGTGTGCGCACCGATGAGGGTTGTATGCCTCAAGAATGACCCTTTCACCGGTACGAAGCGGCAGCCACCCATGCCTAAGACTTAGTTGGAATTCGGCATCATGAATGTCCCTAAAAATAGACGGGATTCGATCCGCCTTCTCATCTTTAACAATTCTATCACTTTCAGAGGGCATGTAGCGAGAGAAGGCCCGCTTACCAGAAAGAGAGAGGGAGGCTCGGCTTTTCATAAAGAGTCGGCGTGCCCCTCCAACACTATAATCAGAAGGAAGCGCGTAGGCAATATTAATCAGGTTTTTAAGTTTTTGCCTTAAACTCTCCGAAGCCACTGGAGCATACAGACCCGGCCAGTACATGTTCAACCAACCGTTTACGAGGTACGGGTTCCACGCTGAAGTTAGGATTGGTCGAGGTGGTGACAGCCCTCAGGGATTTCTATATGTTTGCAAGGGCTGGGACAGCCAAAGAAACCCAGCGAGTTTATGAAAGGAGCCATGAATTTAGGTGCCATTGTGTTCGCCATGACGAAAACTGAAGGCCTTATAGTGTTGGGTTTCCCTGATGGGACGACGAAGTAGCAAAGCCACCATGCGTTAAAGGCCGTAAGAAAAGTATCTCTGCTTATTTTGTTAGGATCTCTACCCAGATAATTCGGCGCTCCCTACTCTCATAAAATTCTATTGCCAGTACCGTAATGTCTGAGCATATTCTTGACTTCCCTGGTGGTCAGCTAAAGAAGAAAGAATATCTCTCCACTACTTAAGATCAGAAACAGAACCGATGACCAGTCAGTAATGATCTGACCTCCTTACATAAGAAAAATAAGGAAGGGAAATCTCACCAAAATTTACATAAGGCAAGACCGCAGAATAAGAAATGACAAATTTTAGGGCTTCTTAAAGAAGGCATGGTGAAAGGATAACAGCCAAGTGTGCAAAGACCTGGTTCGTAAAAAAGCCCGGGCTACTTCATTCAAAGGTCACCTTACTTATAGAAAGGGCATACAATGAAGGGGAGGAATGTTGAAAGATTGATCCGACTGCCCAACGACGGAGTTAGACTTTAAGAAAAGGGTAAGGAAGGCTATCCGCTATTTAGGAAGATATGACTTCGTACAGTCGCTTTCGCTTAGACCGAATATAAAAAAAAAGAATAACATAACTAAATAAATGTACCCTTTGTCTGTAAAAGCTAGCACATACACTTATGCATTTAATACAGATCTAGCTGGTAGCTATCTCGATCTATTCGCCCGGCCGTTCTTTTTCTTTGCCTTTTTCCTCGCCAACTACTATTCTCTTTCAAATGTATATGTTCGAGTGTCCGAGTCAGACTTTGTCTACTTCCCTCTCCTTGTCATTGTGTTTTCTTTCTGAAATGGGTTTTTAAGTGGAGTTGGCAAGCTGTAGCTATACCCGAGTTCCTCCCAGCTCTCTATATCATTCTTAAATTTCATAAACTTCTCAGCGTGTGCATGCCCACCCGGCCCCCATTTTTGAATAGTTTCATTAGTACTGAACCCGCACACGGGATTTTCATATAGATTATAACACCCCATTGTTTCCGTTATCTTGCTAGCCCCATTCCCCCTTTCCTGGAAACTCCTCCAAACAAAAGGAGTAATACCGAAAGATAAAGTGTTAGGAAAGAAAGAAAAACCAACTCCCTCGAAGAGGATAAGTAAGTGTTCATATCATGAATTAGATTAGATTATGTGATTGAGCGCTTCTGTATTGATGAAAGGGATACCTAGACAAGTACTAGTGCCAACTGGAATGAAAAAGAAATCCTACGTTGTCAGAGAATACTTCTCCTTCTGAGAACCGGGAAAAGTGCAGTATTTATTGTAAACTCCTTAAACTACTGATCCTTCTGTCTGCTTCTAGTCATTGGATAAGGGGCATTTAGACCAGTCAATGGATTTGCCAAGGTCTTCAAATTCATTTCAATTCTATTTGCTATTCGCCAAAATCCCGTATTCAAAGAAAAGGCGTCAGCAAATCTATCTCCATTCCTAAACCTATACTACTTTATTTGAATCGCCCTATTCAACAGAACGAGACGTTCGAACAACGCTAGCCACTCCTTGAGAAGTTTCTATTTGGAAATTTCTTTGGCTCTTTCTTTGGCTCTACACGTGCCGTAGTGTATCGCTCGAACTACGTTACTCTCTCATGCCTACGTGTATCACTGGGGGAAAGCTATTCCAAAGTCTAAAGGAAAAAGAAGAAAAGCAAGGATAGATATCGTCGCCGTCCTCATACTGGTCTGGTCTCTTTTCTATACGTGAACTTGTCTTTCTGTAAACCCAGTGTGTTATCGTTGTCTTTGAACTAGAAAAATGGAAATACCCTCTATTGCAGCAAAAGTAAAAAAAGGGTACTCGCGCTGCAGCTTGCTTGCCTAAAATTCAAATGCTTACTAGCCGAAGTAAGGCACTCTCTTACTGGAGCATACATAAGGGACAAGGACTGATCAAACTATTCGACGCCTGTTATTCAAGAATCTTTCCTCAGAATGGATGATGAATGGAAGCGAGATTGGATTCACGTATATAAAATAAAACTACAGATTTGATCCCTTAAATGGGAATCTCGACAAGACGAGGGAGATATAAAGGCAATGTTGCCGCTACGAAAAAACGGAATTGCATAAGGTTATTTATAACGTTCTTTCTTAAGCATTGATTATTTATATCTTTATTTATTGTGTGTTTGTATTTTATTTGTTTATTAATGAAGAGATAGATTATAATAAATATAATAGAAAGGTGAATAGAATAGGAGTAAGATAAAAATAGATTAAGTGTATTTTTGGTAGCTATGGAAGAAAAAACAATGTATTTTAAACATAATAAAAGAATAAAGAAATGACCCGAATTGGTCTGTATCTTGATTAATACTAAATAATAAGAAGAGCAAAAGAATATTTCAAAGATATGGATCTATCAGAGGGAGCTATTGAGTTGATTGAGCTGCTCCCCACGAAATTGAGATGCGGAGCGTGAAGCCAAAGACATTCCAAGTACTAAAATGACAAGCAGAAGTAGGAGCGATAGCCACATACTATGATTATGAATAAAAGGCCAACGCCAACCCCAGTCAAGGGTAGGCGGAAGAAGGGGTATTCTACTCAAAGACCGGTCGGAAAGGGAAAATTCTATCCTGCCTGATTGATCACCGGCGTCGAATGCAATCTTTTCATTATCTTCGATTACCGGCATAGAATGGATGAGCGCTCATGAGTTCCCACTATCGAATCATCTCAGTTCCTATTCCGGGCATTGAAAGCTGAAATCAAAAGACATCAAGGCCTAAGTCAGACAATGATGATCTTCTCAACAAATAGCAAGAATAGCGGGTGGAGGACTATGCACCCAGTAAGGTCGACACAGTCAGTCAGGAAGATGCTTTGCCACCCAATCGGCCGAAGCATTGGCTAATCTGTTCACCCTTTATACCGACCAGCTGTGGTGGGACATCTTGAGTTGCTGCACATCACTAACAATAGGCCTCAGACTGCGATCTGTAGACGACTTTTGACTATGAAAAGCTTGAAAGACCTGAGATGAATCTGTTTTCATACATACAAACAGAAGATAGCTGTAGAGAAAAAGCCAGGTCAGAACCTTTCCTAAGTGTAAGTGCATGAGCCTCCGCCATGTCCACCGAAGAAAGAGTCATTTTCTTTTCTTTATCGCCGAGCGTCTTTCGAGTCTCATGTTGACTTTTCTCTTTCATGTGATACTTCGCCTTAAGAACTAGGGCTGAGCCCATACAACTATTATTGTTTTAACACCGGGAGATTGGTATTAAACCGAAAGCCTAACCTGGACTACTAACGGCTTCTTCTCTTGTTAGAGGAAGCCCTGGTTCAAAGTCTTCTTTATGTTACACGTAGCAACTCTTGTTGTTCAATCCTTTAATCTTTACGACGAGAGAGTGACTAAGCCGAAAAGGTAGAGCGGGAACTGGTAACCGGTTCATCGATGACCTCAAAACCAGTAGCAACCCTAGCTTAGCCTCTTTCTGAGCGCTGTGCTCTATCTCCTCTCTTCCCTACAGCACCAAAGCTTGAGTGCTATGCGCGCGATTGCTTCAAAATGACGCTAGCTTCTTTGAGTGACCCAGGAACTCCCCCTTTTTGTGCATTCCTGGTGAGTAAGCCGAGTCCTTGAAGCTTGAAAGGAATAGCTTGCTTTGTGACTGAAAACTATTAATAAGTCCAATTAGGCCTGAGCCCTTGTGGTAAATTACCCAGCCCACTTCCACCAGTTCTGACTTCAAAATGAAGTGTAAGCCAGACTTTCTTTGTTGGAAAGATAGCCCCGTTGTCAGCCACGCTTTGTTTGAGATCCGTTGCAGGGCATGTGAACTTCTACTTCTTAGTAAACGGGCTTCTTCCTAGGTCATTCGGTCACTGCCTCAAATCTTTACCTTTATCGCCCCTTTCTTTTTGAATCAAACTCTTCCCTCTCGCCCGCTGACATCAGAGTTGGGACTTGCATGAATTTTCGTTTTTATTCCGCTCCCCGAACTCACTTTCGTTAGAAAGCGCTATAGGCTGAAAACAAAGATATAGATATTGCTACGGGCATCAGCGGTGAACGCCCTTCGTACTCTACGGGACGGAAATCCAACCAAACGAATAAAGGAATAAGAATCGGGGAAAAGTCAGTATCAGCTCTTTTCGAACAGGAAGGCCACAGCACAAGGTCTTCTAGAGTTCAGTGTGCCCGCTTTGGGAGCTAGATCAAAGACATGGGCCGTGTAGGTGGGAAGACCATGACATAGTTTCTATAATAATATACGGAGGAAGAATCAAGAGTTAGAAGATACCACTCACAGGTCGTAGCCAAATCCGTCTTTACATGGAATTCTCTAAACAGTCGTAAGTCCGGTCTTTAGCCTTTCGGAATCGAAGGGGCTAAGGTTACAAAGCACAAGGGGGCCGCTTCAGCCTTTGCCACAGAAAAATGGTTTGTGTCACAGTACTACGATATCACTCGGACAGAGCGGGTACTGGTTGAAACGCCCTTCAAAATGGATGTCAAACACTTTCATCTTGATCTTTTGTCTACGCGAAGCGGGAAAGAGCTCCTATGCCATCCTCATCAAAATCCAATAGTCAGTCAAGATCTCTTCTACCCTGGCCTGGTAACCTCGTATATAAAGATAAATAAGAAGGCCAGATATGATTCTTACAAAAAAGAATCGGATGCCTTACTTCAAGCTGCCAGGCGCAGGCAAAGTGTGAACCAATTCCTATACTCTTTGGGTGACGGGTGCCAAGTCGTATAGCTTTTAGCTTTGGCCTTTCCATCGTACTCCTCTGTGGCCTCTGGTTATGACTAGCTTAGCGGTACCCTTTCAACCGATGAACCCTTTCCTACGCATAGGCTGAGGGAGCAGTGGATTCAATAGCTGAAGTTGAAAAAAACCAACTAGTAGCATCCGCTGAGTAGGCCTTTCTCTTCTAACTTTTTATTAGATGAGGGTAGCCTTTCCATAACATCGGATGACATACCCTCCTTCTTCTATTTAGCAGCTCGATCGGTACTGTAGTTGCTGGAGTGGGCCGACCTTGCTAACTAAATAGATGAGCTTTTCCGTCTCTGCTTACTACTTGGTGTCTATGGGGACAATTCCTATATTGCTTGGAACCGCTGAAGGTTACTCCTTCTCTTATTTTAAGCTAAAGGTGGGCAGGCCTCCTTTCGATCGATTACCGGAGTCTTCTATTCGCCTTACCAACCTACTCGACCGTATTCTACTCCCCTGTTGCTGCATCAGCTGCCTACTCTGCTTTCCTACGCTTCTTTCTTTGTCCTTTCCGCCGGCTTTTAGGACTTTATTTCGGTAGCTTATATCCTCTTTGTATGCTTCATAGCATTCCTTATCGAACGAGTGGAATACCAAAGGAGCGTAAAGAAATGAAGCAAGGAGCGAAGCCGCTCGACCAATAGGGAGAGGAGCGAAACGAAAAGAAGATATCGAAGAGGACTTTCCAATGTTTTCCTAAGCTCTGGAAAACCTCTTCCTAAAGGATCTCTCTCTCATCGAGCGGAGAAATCAACATCCAGCAAAGACAATGCTTTGTCAGAGTCTACCACTTATTCGTTATAATAACAGCACAACGAATGCAACAATAAATTAATACATTGAAAGAACTAAGACTGCTTAGGGCGCGAACTTCATCCAGTTAAGTTAGTGGGCCACGGATATTGAGCAAAAGCTGGCTACGGGAGCCCATCCCACTCTTCCTTTTAGCATTAAGATGACACTTTCCACCTAATCTAGATCTTGAAACTCCTACTTCGAGAGAGGATACTGGAAAGATCCTTCTACTTTCTCTACTTCGAAAAAGCAAAACAGAAAGCAATCCTAAAAAAGAAAGCTAAAACCTGGTGGAAGAGCAACCCGGCATTCTAGCAGTTCAGGTGCGAAACTCTTCGAACTCATCTCATGTAGAAAGCGCGGTCTTGGCACAGGGTAAAGTCTATTCCTCAGGAAAACAAAGCTACTCTTTACTGCTCAGAAAGCAACTCTTCCCTTCTTATGCTAAAGTTGGAATGGAAGAGAAAGAGATCAAGCTAAAAGACCTAAGGAAAAGAAAGATCTATGCTACGATTCATGGTATCCCAGTAAAACTGAGATTGAATTCAAAGAGTAATAGCATAGTACTCCCATGACTGGAACTGGCTCTAAAGGCAGGGGCTTTCCGAAGGGAATAAGCTTATAAAAGAATCGTTTTTATCTTGCGACCTTCCATGCGGTTTAAGGCATCCGATAGCCTTCACTTCGCCTTTCGCGATCCATAGTTATTGAGAGTTAAGTTATTGAGGCAGTCGGGGGTCAGCGTGTGAAAGTGCCCTTTAGGGATCCTTTCCGTCTTCTTATGCGATCGGCTGGGACATTGGCATTTACTAAAGAAGTTTTCTATTTCTTCCCTGAACCCCATAGTTCGTCTAAGTCATTCCAAGAAGGCGGAATCTTAGCGGGTAGTATTATCATAGTTCCCAGGTAAGCTTATTGAAAGATATCATCCGGAATTGTACCTGACTGCATGCGCTAAGAAGCACGTCTTTCGAAACCTCAAATGAGCCTTCCCACTTGGTCTTGTGTGAACTTTCAGTGACTCACAACTCAGTCGAACCTTTAAGCAACCTACAGTATGCTTTTCAACGAGATATCATGGAAGAGAGTCTTAACTCGTTTATTCAACAACTAAACAGAGACGACCCTTTACAATCATAAATTGACTAAGAGTTCTATCGTCATTATATATATGAAGATTTTAGGCGTGTAAATGGTTTGTCGCTACCCTAATGAATGGAAATTGAATTTTTAGTTTTTATTTGAGCGGGGCCTTTTTAATTAAGTTTTAGTTCGCGGCCCTATATCCAATTTTTTTCCATGCTTTCGGTACCCTACCGAGGACTGATCAGATTCCTGTAAGGACTTTGGCTTCCAGAGAAGTCCAGTAAGTAGGCCCTTATCCAGGCTCTTTCATTCACCTTGAAAACCGAGTTATAATGCTTTGAAAATAGAATGCTTCGTAACCTCACCCTTTCCATCGTTAACACTCCTCCTTAAGCTTCGCTAAATTACATCGACAACCATCTTTTTATTCTTTGAAAAGAGCTTTCTATATTCGCGTTCTCTCAGATCTAAAAGAAGAGATTCATTAGCAAGTGCTACTCAAGAAAAGCGAAGAGTGGAATTAGCAACCTCAGAGAACGTTAAGTAGTAGTCACATCCTCTCTTAATTCTCTGCTTCCTTTCTCTCGTCTGTGATAGATACAGTATCTAATTCAGCATTCCCGAACCTCCCGTCCCGAGCTAACTTGAATACCAGGAAGCCTAATCAGCCTTTCGCTCGTCCCTTCTAGCCTTTCATCCATTCATTCTTAAACCCTTCAGTAAGAGTCTCATGCCCATCACCTATCAAGTAAAGAGAGATTCTATTCTTTGTTACGCCGATGTAGTTGGAGAAGTTTTTTTTGCTTTGACCTTTGACCCTCTTTTCTCCTATCTAGTTCTGTTACATCTCGTGCCAGGCTGAATTCGTAATAGATAGAGGAGTATGCAAACTATATTAGGAAATCCAGAGCAAAAGAGACTTAGACCTTCCTTCCATACAGTGGTTGATTCAAGAGAGTTTTCTGTATTATAAATACGTTAGAAAACTAGCTTAGGAAGGAGAGTTCACTCATTAAAAGCATCGATTCTAGGCTGTTCCCAATTGTAGTGTATTTCCTCGAGCTATTTGGGGATCCAGTTTTTAGCCCTCTTTTTTTTCCTTACAGTTCCAGTTCCTGGGGTAAGTTAAGTGGTGGCGATCCATGTAGTGGCATATGCCTTTACAGATCATGGGGTTATAGCTAACTGTTATCGGAACTTGTTAGTCTGGCTTTCGAACAGCCGGCTAAGGCTTAGGGCTAGCTATAGCTGTACCAAGGGAGGAGAACGGTCTATTCGCTTTGGTCTGTTGAGGAAAAAGATTACCAGCCCGATGTCGAAGGTTCTTATTATCTCGACCCTGCGTACTAGGCCTAGGCCCCCTTGAGTCGTCCTATTTCGGATACAGAATTGGTGATTCTAGACATTTCATATTCTTCTTATCTGGTGCAGACCTGTGCTTTGCGGTTTAATCTTCTTTCTTCAACATCGATTATTTGGTCTAAGAAGCCCGTACTAAACCCATTTCTCTTGATTCTTTCTTACTTACTTATTCGTCACGTAGACTATCCTGCCCCAACCTCGAATCTCTTTCAGTCGGCGACCACTACTCTGACCTCTCCCACTTGGTGCTTCGGCCCATCCTCTGGCTGCAACCAGATTGGTGCTACGGTTCTTGGTGCAACTATGGATTTCCCTATTTGGATCAAGGTCATGGCAACCATAAGTTAGACCATTTGGCCCCACTATTAAGTCTAAGATAAGTAGAAGCCAAGGACCAATGGAATACATTCTATGTCGCTCGCCCAGCTTTCTAACCCAAAGTGTACGCCGGGCAGGAAGCCGAATGGTGCAGGTGGATGTACTTATTATAGTATAATAGTCTAACTGTCGTTGGAAGGGACTTCTCGTACTTCAGGCACTCCAGAGGTTAGTTTGTAAAAGAGTGAGAACATGTGAAACAACAAAGAAAATGTTGAATTCCAGCCCTCTATATTGGGGGGTTTATTCTAGCAAAAGCTAAAATATCTCATAATAGGTAAGGGAACTGCATCTTTCACTAATGTACCAACTGTCGTGAGTTGGTCGGGTCAAGGACCTGGGGAAGTCGCTACGGAGTAGACTTGAAACCGAGCTGGAACATGGCTGGGAGTAGCCTTGAACAGTGCTGGTCTACCCCGATTTACCCATTGAGAGGGACTGAAAGCCTTGCTTTCGCCACCCCTATTAGTAGAGCTCTATTGAGAAAGACCTTGGAATTGGCCAATCACCAAGGGCGATCTTAGGTTAGCATTCTGTTAGAACGAATAGAACGAAAAAGAGTGAAGTTCACCGGTACGGCACAGCCGGAGAGAGCGAAGCGAGCTTTATAGAAGCTCGAAGCCTTTTTTACAGGAGCTATGAAGCTTCAAAAGGGCTGTCTTTAAGAGTGACAGGGTTGTCGTAGATCAGTTATAATAGACACCCCTTTTTTGTACTCGAGGACCGTGCGGAACCCCGCCTGAAAGACAAAGTCAAGTCTATGGCCAGACAAGCATTGCGGTTAGACAGAGCATTCCTTCCATCTCTCAATGCTTTGGCGACCCCTATTAGTCAATTAGCTGCAGACTTGAAGATCACTATAAGGGTCAGCTGACGGCTAGCAAGTAGCGAACCTGAGACCAAAGGTAGGCTACTATGCTTCAAAGCTGCGTTTAAGGAGGACGGAAGGTAGAGCGTGGAGCATTTTCTTATTATGTACTTCTTTTTGGCTAAGTCTTTTCTTTGTTAGGCTAGCTGACGCCCGTCGTCAGGTCCGAGTAGACGTCACTATAAGGGCCAGCGTCCAAGGACCTGCCAGACCGCGGATCTCACTTAAGCACTCGACGTCACAAATAGCAATAAGAAGGGGCAGGGTCAACGATCACTCACGTCACGGGCAGCAGATCCGACGAGCTCAACTTCCACTGAAAAGAGAGGCGTCACCTCAACCTCAGATTCGAAGCCATCAGGTAGAGATTCCCCGGCACTTCTTATTGGTGGTACGGCTCCAAGGGCTAGGCCTTTCCTCTGCAAGCCTATTAAGTTAAGTAAGCCAGGTCAGTCCTTTTTTTGGCCTTCACCGGCTAGACCTCCGGGAGGACTGTCCATCCCCTGTCTATTCATCGGGCTTTGGCACGCTCTCTCTCTGGGGCCGGAATACCTGGACCTCGGGTTAGAAGGCAGATTGTCCTTTCCCCATTATATACGTAGTGGTCAATTGCTCTTCGAAGAGGGCTAGAAGCATCAAAAGGTCATTGAGGATGGTCAAAGCAATGGAGTTTTCCGAGGGGAGCAGAGAATTCCACTCCTTGATTTGGAGGTTACAGCCTTGATTATGAATAAGCCGTGAATATTCATAGTCAGGAGCGAGGTTACGAGCTGGCAGAGACAGAAAATCTGGGCACTGGTGACTAGTTGAAGGTGTGCTCATTCCCCTTGAAAGGAAAGAAAGAAGAGGATTGAAGGGTAGTATATCAGCAGGTTCATCGCACAGCTCACTCCCTTTTGCGAGCCCATTTTCTGAAGAGGAAGAAGAAAAGGAGTAGAACGATGCCCGTCACTGACTATGCAGAGTGCTTTCGAGAAGATTAAGACCTATCTTTTTGATTCTCCGGTCTTGGTACTTTTTTGATTCAGGGAAGATGAAAGACAAATAAAGAGATCATCAGGCTTGATGATCGGAGAAAGGGAAGGGGCGTGGTTGGTGTGTCACTAGGTCGGTAAGGGAACCCGTAGGAAGGCGAGCTACGTGAGGCCGAATTCACATCAGAAAGAGCTTTAAAGAACACAAACGAAATGAAGAATTGCGTATAGAAACAAAACGAACCACTTCTATTCTCGGAGCATCAGTATATGAAGAATGGCTTTTTGGTCCCTTTCGTTCAGTGGTTAGGACATCGTCTTTTCATGTCGAAGACACGGGTTCGATTCCCGTAAGGGATAGGTACTTATTCTCGGCCGCTTTCAGTTAGTGTTCATTGCTAAGTGATTGCTCGCTATCTGGCTGAAAAAGGTGGTCCGGAAGCTTCCTCTCTCCCAGCAAGCAAGACGAGATCACCACTTCTCTCAGTAATGGACTTTGAAGAAAAATTTCATTGCCTGTCATGTCTTTTAATATCTTTTTGAATTTCCGCTTTCCAACACTTATGAAGTAAAGATATAAATAACCTTCACTTATTAAGTTAAGATATAAATAACCTTAACTTGTTCAGTTAAGATATAAATAACCTTAACTTGTTCAGTTAAGATATAAATAACCTTCTTTTTGTTTTTCTTAAACAATCTTCGTCATAGCTCCCCTAGCGAGTAAAAAATGGACTGAAACCTGATCTTTTTATGTGGGTCAAGGGCAATGGCAATAGCATGATTGAAACAAAGCTTTAATGTAAAAAAGGCCTTGCAGCAACAGGAAATCCAGTAATGCACGAAGACTAAAAAAAGAAAGATGATTCAAGCTTATTTATTTTATTGGCGTTAGCACCAGCTATTCGTCTTTGAAGGAATTTCATTCTCCCTTTTAAGCAAAAGCAAAGAGCTCCAAGCAGTAGTGCACATGTTCACTTCGCGAACTCCAAGGGAAAGAAGATAATAGATTCTCATTTTTCCACTCCTGGACATGGTCAAAGAGGGCTTTCGGTTGAGACGTCAGATCTGATATGGCAAAGCCCTTTCCAAAATCCAATTTCAAGGGCAGGTAGGGTCCCAGTCACTCGACTTGGAAGAAGAATTATCAACAGAAGAAAGCTACTTCGGGACTTTCTGTCTCAAGCACAGGCATACGATTTCTTCAAAGTTTCCCCGTAACGTCACGCAAAAAAATTCCAAAACCGTAGATTGGAAATGGGGTTTTTGGGCTAATAGTTATGAACGTGAAAAAGAAGCTATAGCCGTATGGTCCTTCTATCACGAGTTTTCGCCCCTTCACTTCTTAAGTAAAGATATAAATAACCAATACTTGTTAAGTAAAGATATAAATAACCTTGGGAGACGGGCTGTCAGCTCTTGTTTTCCGTTGTAGCGGATTTATCGAGCATATCTTCTGATGCAAGCTCTTGGGCTTTGACTTTGAACTTCTTAAACAAAGACATTGTTGTGGCATAGCGATCCCCGCTGAGGTGATGATTTTGACCTAATTCGTTATATTGCACTACTTCACAACTCTTTTTGAGGCGAAATCCCTTCCTTTAGGGTTACATAGGGGGACCCAGGCTGGGAAAGATTAAGTAGACAGAGTATGGGTCGGGTAATTAGACTACTGATAACGCTTCAAAAGCCAAAAAAGAGATTGAACGCGGGCAAATCCGCCCGAATTCCGCATCTTTTCTTCTTGTCGCATCTCTTCGATCATCAATTGTATGGTCGATGTATGAAGATAAAGAAAAAAGACAAGTGAAAAAAGGGTAAAATACCACGCCAAACATTGAAAGTCGAGTGAAAGTGATGCCTGCTGCTTCAAGCTCGGAAAGCCCACTACTAATGATATCAATTTCCAGGTCTTCCGTCACAAGGGGAAGGAGTCTTCTTTAGGGATGATAAGGCACGTCTAATTACGTAGTGAAAATTGAGTCCTATTATTCTCTTGCTTGAGCGGATTAGCCGATCGATTGATGGTCTGCGGCTATCTGGTTGTATTAGACCTCGGGTAGGTAAGGTTCAAGTAGTAGTAACTTTTCAGTATACAGATTTGATCTTTCATTCGTTCATGTGTTAACACGAGAAGGGGGGTGGGCGGGGTATCGATCCAAAGCTTGAGTACGTGGTCTTTTTTGTTCGGCTGAGATCTTACCTCAATAGGCGTCGGTCGGTCTTCTCCTTATATACTCGGATATGAAGCCTTTGTCCGATCGCTTTCGTTCATCATAAGTAGTGGACAAGGGGAGAACTCGGCATCGTGCAATTCAATAAATCTGGTCAATTCATTGGAGTGAGACGCTGCTCTACTCGAAAGCTTTGGCATTTCCATACGTCGCTCAGTGACATGTCAAAAGATATGGAATTTCCGACCAAGCAGTGATTATTGAAATACGAGAATGGAGACCGAAAGATATCCATGTCAGTTAAAGATGCCTCTTTTAAGCGTGATAGGAACAGAGCTTCGGGCAAGCAGTGACGCCAAGGCTTTTGCATTGTAGTTCTTCCACGGCATGCTCAGAGAAAGACTTCCTCCATGGCATAGCTCAGTCATTCAATCATGATAGGGTCAGTCAGACAGGATTCTTCTCCTAAGCGAAGGTGACGCTCCCCATGGTGTGTTTATTGACGCTCAGATTCTAAGTCGGGGATCTGACCCTTTTTGGTTCCTTATCCACATGGAACTTTAATAACTTTTTTAGTTTGGGCATGAGCATTCATCTCTCTCATGTTAACCTAAAGGTGCGAGGACTCGAACTGTAGCCCCGTACCACCTTGTCTTAGCTTCTTTTTGTTTTCTAACCTTCGTTCATTCGCTTGGTTAGATCTTATGCTTATTTGAGTAATAGTGATAAAGTCTAGGGCTACAGCGAAATTGGCTCCCAAAGGAAGCGGAGTTTTCGGAGATCTATAGGATATTTCTTTTTTTGGGCTGAAATTGGTGAGAGGGAGCCCGGGGAAAGATCTCAACTCGAGGTAACGAAGAAGGCAACTCCATGATTTCATGCATGACTCTTCAGGCTAGAAGTAGCTATTTTCCCAACTGAGAACAGCGTCGGTCCAGTGTGTTGGAAATCAAGCATGGATGATAGGACTGAGAAATGGAGCTATGGGTCCTCTCGGATTCATTGGCTACCGGTGCCATGCGTTTTGAGCATATAAACCAACTCTTTTTTGTGTTGCTGGGTTGTTCCCGTATGTATTAAGTCGGTGACTGATAGGTAGGAGATTTCTGTTATATATGGATAGATAGATAACTATAGGGAGTAGTTAGTGTGCGTTCATTCATTTTCTTTGTTTCCGTTTTCGTTGGTACCTATGACTCCTGTGCTTGTGCCTCGATTTGCTATGTAGCACGTGATGCGCTTTCGATTTCCTTCGTGTCGAGGTAATGCTTGTTCTAGTCAAATTCCATACTGGTAGCAAATACTACCCCTTCCCTGTCTCAGTTCTCTATCTTGAACCGAATCGATTCTCGATCGAGAGACGTTATTTCCGTAGCTTCGATCTCCCCGTAGGTGAGTTCCGTGGTCGACACGTGCGGGAGTTTCTCGCGAACTAGGTCGGCCTCTCGGCAAGCCAGCAGGAAAGCCCAAAGGCTAACCTGTTTTTTCTCTGGCGTCGAAATTTTATACCACTTGTCATCTTCAATCTGATTAATCCGGCTCCAAAAAAGTGTTGAACTATTGAAGAGAACAGTGCGTCGGCAGGATTCGGTTGTTGTTTTCCGTCCGGCCTTCTCCCCAAAACATCTTTTGGCACAACATCCGTAACCGGAAGAACATGAATCACCCCACCGGAAAGCAGTTCTCCTGTGGTTAAGCGTCAAACTTCCTATTCACTGGTCCCTATACCCCAACCGGCATAAGCACTCGTAACTGCTTCATTTTGAACATAAACTATAGTTTTTCCATTATATATAGAAAGTATATAAGAACCCTATCCAATGCTCCTGTTTAGCCTGTTCCGATCTTCCTCGATAAGCCTGGTTGGCATTCCCATTATTCTTTCTACTCGTCTTCTTGCTCCAGCTACGATTGTTTTAGTACATAGGTGAGAGTTCCAAACGGACTGACTAAGCCATCGAAAGAAATCCACTTTTTTCTTCTATTTGATTCAATGTGAAAGGACAAGAACTTTCGTTGCCTGATATTCATAAGCCCGAGTATCACGATCCCAAAAAAGTAGCCCGAAGTGACTGACCATATAGTGACGTTTTTTCCCTTTTTCAGAGACGAGAAAAGTAGCAACCATAGACCTAGCTCACAGAAGAAGGGGACTAGTTTCGACAGGAAAGAGGGAACATGGTGTTGTGCTTCTTACCTATTGTATTGGATCTATATACCGCTGATTCAATCCAGTCCACTCATTGAATTTCGAATTTGAATCTCTTTCATGTTAAGTTAATTGCCTTTCGTAAAAAAGAAATCTCTATTCTAAACTAAACTAAAGATCAGGAACAATCGAAAAAAGCAAGAAAGGAACGGTATCCCTTTGAATAACGAATATGGTGAGACCTCCGATTGTACCAACCTACATATGTCTTTCTTCCTGATCAATCGTATTTTCATTTTATTCAGTTTTGTTTGATGAAAAATGCGAAAGAAAAGTTTGATTCTCCCGCTGGGAATTATATCCTACTCTTTTTCTCCCCTCTTCACAGAAGACGGAGAGATGAATTGATCGCTTGCAGCGCCTAGGTCGGGACTGACGGGGCTCGAACCCGCAGCTTCCGCCTTGACAGGGCGGTGCTCTGACCAATTGAACTACAATCCCAGGAAAATTAGGTCTATAGCAGCCTAAAAATTCTTTTTCATTTTTCATATTTTATGTTATGGGACATAGATATTCAAGATATCAAATGTATGAATCGCGTCAGTCTTCCTCCTTCTCCATTGTTCCAATAAGATCCGAAAAAGGCGAAAGAAAGAAAATAAGAGTAAACCTGAATTGAATCATGACTATCTAAGCTATTCTGATAGACAGATTCAATATAGATGAAATCGTGGAAGCGGACCTTTTCTTTCCTTGGACCACGTAAGAATTCGTCGTCCGATTGAATCGTTCAGTTCCAGGATGCTCCATAAAAATCCATCGCTATTCCTTTCCTCCACCGAGAAAGGTTCATTCCAAGTCACAAGAGAAAGATTTCTTTTTTAATGAATTTTTCTTGTCGAAGCAGTAATGCAATGCAAGAGGCCGGAAATCTTTTTGTTTCTGATGATGAAAAGTTATGTTATGTGAAATTTTTTCAAACCCGATATTTCAAAGTCGGTAATGTTAGAAGACGACTGTCGGTATCTGATGGTCAGATACCTACACTAAAGGTATATCTTTGAAAGCTCAGACGGAGAGAATAAATGGACTCCTCGAAGGCTACTTTTTTCACTTTAATACAAACCAGAAGGACTGGAGCTGTTGGATATTTCTCATTACTACTAGAACTTAACAACCAAAAAGCTCTGCGTCGAACTTCAGCCCCTTCGAGTTGGCCACGGGGCAACAGCCTATGACGCCCCACACCATTGCGACAGGAGGGAGCTTGCCCATCAGCCTACTTTGCCAAGAGGTGGCAGGAGGATAGCAGAAGCTACCCAACCTACTTAAACAACCGTCAGGCTTAGCCCGGTCTGAAGAAAGAAGGAAGTCTACCCTGTAGAGAAGCAGATAGAGCCTATAGACTCAAGCGACCAGAAAAGTGAAAACTCACCCTGTATTCCATGTAAGTCAGTTGACTTCGATTAGACCAGACCGACCCAGAGAGGAACGTGCCCACGAGGGCACCCCCAGATGTTGTAGATGAACCTAACGACGACTTCAAGAAGTTGAGTATATCATAGCTGACCGCACCATGGGCTAGCCCATACACCGACTGCACGAATGGAATACTACTTAGTCAAGTAGAAGGGCCAACCTGAGAGCAAGTCAAGCTGGGAACGGGCTGAGACTGACGATTCCGAAGACCAAGTCAGAGACTACTGGACGTCTCGCAGAGCGACTCTCAACGAGGACGTTGAGACTGTTCGAAAAAAATCTTTTTTGGTCCACCTTTACTAAAGATCAAAGAGTACGCCTGTAAAATGGCTAATTTTGAAAAGGTTTTTTTTTCAATCTTTTTTTGACTCTGATTAGATCCTTAGCGCAAGCGCTAAGTAAGCAAGCGTAAGAAAACCGAGGAAAATAACGTCAAGGAGAAAGGAACAAGGGGGCCAGAGGCACCGATCAAACTATCTTTTCTTTTTCTCTCTTGTATGGAAAGAGGGGATGATATGTGGCCTAGTATACTAACTTTTTTGGTCAACGAGACTGACGTACGTAAGTCGACATAGCTCCATGTATACGTTCGAAGGAGCGGCAATCTATCAATAGAATGAAATGAAAGAATAGTGTAGTGAGCCTAGGGCAACGAACATGGCTCTTCAGTGTCTATACAAAGCCCTTCTCTTCTTCACTCAAAGAGATAATGCAACCGAAGAATGGTACTTTATCAACAATGAATTGAATCTTTTGCTGTCCTTTTAGACGGATAAAAGGAAATGCCACGCTCCGCGTGTCACGAGATATGGGGCGTTCTAATCGAAGGCTCATACTTACCGGCCTTATTACGGTAAGGCCAATGCACTATGATCCGTGGCAACAACGCACTATGAAGGAAAGACTGCCAGTTTCACATTTCTTTTTCTTATGAGACTCGAAAATAAACTGATTAAATCATCTTCTTCTAGTCTTTCAATTCCACTGACGTTCACCTTACGCTATTCTTTTGCTCTTTTTCCATGATGAATTAAATTAAGCGCGGCTATCGCTCTGACAAAGTCTACAAAACCGCAGACTAACTTCTTACTTCCCAAAACAAAGGGTAAAGAGGATGATGAAATCGGTGAGCTATGGGCCACAGGAACTAGCAGGTAGCATAGATACTGTAGAGAGCTCCCTGTATGTACTTTTTTGACCGGTGGGTACAATCCATGTGTGGCTGTGTTCTCCACATTCAGAGTAAGAAACGGGGAATGCGTGAACAGAAAGTCCATACGGCATAACTTCGATTGGTTTGTTGGGGTTTTTCTTTTGATTAGGTTTCGCTTCGGTTAAGCTTGTACAATCCAAAATTAGGGTATGAATTTGTTCGTCATCTTGATCTCTTCTCTGTTTATTTTCCCTCTTTTATTATTCAAATTACATGAATGGATCGGTGAATTGAATATATAATCAGAATATAAAGAAAGATCGTAGCATAGAAAGTGAAGTTTACCATCTCCGGGAGGTGGACTAAGCGCGTCGAAGCTCCCATCATGCTTAATAAACCATATATGCTTAATACATGCGAGTCGAACGTTGTTTTCGGGGAAAATCGACGTGGAGTAAACTTTTGTCGACCTTTCTTTGTTGTCTAATCGAAAGGCCGATAGACGAGTGGGCGAGACGGAAAGGGTCGTGGAAAATTTGGGTTCAATTCCCATAGCCCCGATGTGGCGAAAAAGACTGATTCAACGAGATATGCCTTGCCTGCATTAAGATTTCAAACTTGTCGTCTACTTTCAGGAAATGTTCGGAAGAGAGAACTTACAAGAATACAACGCCGCACTCTCCGAAAATTGAGAAAGAAGAAAAGATATATTAAGAAAAAGATTTCTCCGAGAAAAAATCGTAACAGTTACATCCAATTACAAACTACACGAAAGTTGCCCCTTTTTCATGGGAATTTACCCATCACAAAGATGCACAGAGGAACAAAACGAACTTCATATATCCCTTTTCTACTCAATCCAGAAACAAGATTGGACGTTATTCCGGTTCGTCTCCATTTTTGTGAAACTATTCCTCAAGCAAGGCAGCCGATAAGTCATCGAAAAGTGTTTTTGAATAATTCCATACTAAACATTACTCATTTTCAAGTTTCCCACGGTGATATAATATCTTTGAAAGAAAATTACGCGAGAACCCGCGGTGAAGAAATAAGGAGATCTTTCTATATCAAAATCTCAGTTGAAAAAATAATAGGAAAATACCTGGGTCACCGGGTAAGAATGCGGGGAAGAGCCAAAACTGAATGGTCCCTACTACTCAAAACGTCGAAGGGATGCCACCTACTACTCAAAACGTCGAAGGGATGCCGCCTACTACTCAAATCCCGGTTTTTGCAAAAGTTACGTTCTTCTATGCTTAAAGAAGACTTAGAAAGGACAAAGAAGTTTGGATCCGAAAAAGTATGCTTAGGCAGTTCCTTCGCGGAGCACAGTAGAATGAAGAGGAATTTGTATCAGTATCATTTCAAATCCTTATTCTTATGGAAGAAGAGAAGGAACGATAAAAACCGATATCTTCCTATTCGTAATCCAAGAAGTTCTATAGTTTACAACTCTTCTTTATATAGTAAAAAGATCTATTGCTCTGCATACTCCCATCAGTTTACTATGAAGAGAAGGAAGAGAAGAATCAAAAGGATCGAACTACCTACTCATTATTCGGAGGTCAATCATAGAACACTAAAAGCTGTGGTATCTTATGGACCTAACATAGATCACATCCCTCACGGCATAAGATTGAAAGATCCAAACCTTCCTCTTCGGAGCGGAAACGGACGTGGCCAAAACATATAAAGATCGGCGTAGTCGCTCATAGGGACATATCTATCCGGATAGAGAGTAGTCGAGATCGATTCATAGATAGATCTCTTTCGTGATAGATAGGTATCCCCATGGATAGAGATCAAAATAGGGAAGCCCTCATAGAGCAGTCGACTAGAAGTAGAAGACTGCTGGCTTGAGAGAAGGTGGCCTCCCTCGGGAAACATGGCCCAATTTCTCTTCTTTCTTTTTGATTTCGGGTTTCTTTATTGCCCAGAACGCGTCAAGGTGGGGAAGAAGCAAGCCGAACCTCTGATCGACCTGGGCACATAAGAAATCGAGAGATCGTAAGTAACTTAGTGAATGCTCTCGTCTAAGGGCTTGGTTTGGAAGAAGAAAATGAAATAGGAACAACCGCGCTGGTCGTACGTAATAGATCGACTTTCATGCTGGTTTGGAGCAAGAAGACGCATGAAAGTTCCATTTCAGTGAAGGACGACGTACCATGATACTTTCAGTTTTGTCGAGCCCGGCTTTGGTCTCTGGTTTGATGGTTGTACGTGCTAAAAATCCGGTACATTCCGTTTTGTTTCCCATCCCAGTCTTTTGCAACACTTCAGGTTTACTTCTTTTGTTAGGTCTCGACTTTTCCGCTATGATCTTCCCAGTAGTTTATATAGGAGCTATAGCCGTTTCATTCCTATTCGTTGTTATGATGTTCCATATTCAAATAGCGGAGATTCACGAAGAAGTCTTGCGCTATTTACCAGTGAGTGGTATTATTGGACTGATCTTTTGGTGGGAAATGTTCTTCATTTTAGATAATGAAACCATTCCATTACTACCAACCCAAAGAAATACGACCTCTCTGAGATATACGGTTTATGCCTCCAAGGTACGAATAGGGACTAATTTGGAAACATTGGGCAATTTACTTTATACTTACTATTTTGTCTGGTTTTTGGTTTCTAGTCTAATTTTATTAGTAGCCATGATTGGGGCTATAGTACTGACTATGCATAGGACTACTAAGGTGAAAAGACAGGATGTATTCCGACGAAATGCTATTGATTCTAGAAGGACTATAATGAGGAGGACGACAGACCCACTCACGATCTACGTCAGGTATCGGAGATTGATTGGTTCGAATCCAATTCGTGAGATGGCAGTGATCTTTAGCTGGTCATGGCCATAATGTGCTGTTTTTTATGCTGGAGTCATAGCTTATCGTCATTCTTATTCCCACCTCTACTTTGTCTTCTAAGAAAATGAAGATAAGACGAGAGTAAGGAAGTGAAAGTTCCGATTCCATCCAGTGAACCGATTCAATCCATTCCAAAAGCTTTGATCTGTCCAATGGATTTGCCTTGGAAAAAAAGTCGTATTTGAGTTGGGAAGTTGACGGTTTAAGGTTTGCCTACGGAGAAGACTTAATCAATTCACTTCGTGGATAAACTTCATGGTGTTATTCTTTTGGAATTTCCTAAGTTAAGGTGGGAAAGACCAGGGGAAGCATTGGCACTATGGAAAGAATCTATCTCTGGCAAGGGCAAAAGCGATAGGCCAGGTTAACGAGGAAAGGTCTCTCGAGCCTCAGGAATGAGAGCAAGCAAGTCCAGCTTTGTTGTGCAAGTCACTGTCTTTATCCGATCCGAGTTGATAGATCTGATGCATATATAGTAAAGAAAAGCTATTCCGCGGTCCCTAACTTTGAACGAAAGAATAGTAAGCTTCTTTCCTTGCTACTTTAAAGAATGCCTTGGCACACTCATACTAGAAGTCAAAGAAAGAACTCGGGTCTAAGCTCTCAACTTCAAGGTTATTTATTTCTTTACTTAACAAGTGAAGGTTATTTATATCAATACTGAACTTTTATTGGGAAGACCCCGCCCAAAACTTGGAGATTGGACCTGATACAAGAACCGCAATGGTTTTATCAGCAGCCATTCAACACGGCCCACACCATACCAACGTATACAAATCCAATTCTTTTCTTCTTTCCTTTACTACGATACAACGAATGAATTGAGTCAAATGAATGTACAATATTCACTCAGAAGCGGCAACTGCTTTTGCTTCTTCAATAGTGACGGGTGGTTTATCCGGGGTCAATTATGGGGCAGAAAGGTCAAAGATCGACGGGAGTGGGGTTCGGGTCTGTCTGTCAATCTTTTAAGCAAGCCGGGCTGCTACGCCGTGTTTTGGATCGGACGGGTAGCTAAAGTCAGAAAGGCAACTCTTTACTACTCTGATTTTGATAATAGCATTCAAATAGAAAGAAAAAACCACTCTATCTAAGGCAAAGGCCTATTTCCATATCATCTTTGTAGGGGGGCTTCCTTCTTACACATCAACTTCAGACCAATCCAAGACTGACGACAGACTAGATTTAGAGAGCAGAGGAAATCATAATATCAGAAGTCCAAGCAAAGCAGAAAGAAAGGTTAGCTATAGATATATGCTCAACACATGTTACTTATTTCCTTGGCTTAGGAGTTAAGACCGGGAAGTAAGCACAGCAGTAGTAGGCCGGGCTAATCGGTAAGCAACAGCCTTGAACAATGCCGCATACCAACCACAGCTTATCAGGCTCGGTCAAGAACCTAGCAGTAAAGTTCTTTTATTCTTTTACATAGTGGCAGTTCATCTTTTGACCCCTTGATCTTTGAGCTTGGTGGCCTCAAAGGCTGACGCTGCCACAAGCGGTTATACAGCTCCCTACCATCCCTTGAACCATTATACTTCTATAGGTCTTGGTTTCAGGTCTCTGACGCCAAAGGTAGAAAAGTAAGATATCCAGGTATCCATTGGCCCTAATCTGCTTACGCATAAGGTAGTTCCCGCGCATTCTCTCTACAAAATTATTTGGAGTGGCCACCTTCTAAGCTACCTCAGCCAAGTTCTTTATCCTTACAGTGGAACCCCGGAAAGTGGATCCGGCAATGGAATTAGTAGCTACCAAGAACTTTTCTTTATCCCTCCTACTACCAGAAAGTGATTAAAGGCCTTCATTCTCTTCAAATCGAAGTCTTTGCCTGTTAGTCTCGATATGAGAAAGGAGAGGAAGAATCCGTTGCTCTTAGGCATCCCGTCGAATCCGCTCTGAAGGCGGTTACGACATTGACGCTTATATCTCGTTCAACCTTGATATAGACGAATGTCCTTTCCTTGACGCGCTTTGGCCTAATTAGGTTTTGGTAAAAAACCCTCAATAGTTTTTTGCTGCTACCTTTGCTTTGCTGCCCTAGTCCGTCCGAAGCACGTTAGCCGGATGCTATGAAGCCCTCCGGTTATTAGCAATCAATCTTTTGAAAAAGAACAACGATTATAATTATTTCATGTCTAGGCCCCGACTTAGGATGTATGCTTCGATACACCCCCTGTAATCAACGGTTTTCCTGCTCTGTAGGAATTCGACATATGATTTCGAATCATCGTTGATGATGATCACTGCCGGCTCGGGCAACCTTTCGATCTAGGCTAGGCCTGACTGAACATTGTTGAGAAGCCCTATAAAAAAGAGTACCAGATCGCTTCGAAAGGCGCTTGCTTTGGTTAGTTTCCTTCAGCAGCCCGCGAACTTATGTAAGAGGTGATTAGTTTCCTTACGTGGCGGCGGGGTCGTCACGAGCAATAAGCGTCGACAACATCTTTCTCCTACACACTGGGCAGTCCATTTCTAAGGACTCGGTGCTCAACCGTGTCCATATGCTAGTTGAAACCAATCAGACCTTATTTCAGATCAACCCCGAAAGAGACTGCTCAGCCTATGTCCTCCAACGTTAGGTAGTATCTTGCGCTTAAATGGGCTGGCCCTGCTTTTAGGGAAACTATATGCTTACCTTCCGTTAGATTAACGGGCGGAAATGTGGAGAGGGCGAAAGCACACAAAGGAGGCACGCTAGCCAATTTGGTATTGAGTCGGAAATCGAACCCAAAGTTGTTGACCTGTGACAGTCTCAATGCTCTTATGGCAGGGCAGTAGCACCGAGATCTCATAGAGGCGGCATTTTACTGCGGTTCCCTATGAAGGCACCAGTCGAGTAGCAACCACTTCGGGAAAAGGATTTAGACCCGCCCAAAAAAGCCAGCGCTTGAAGCAAGGTTCAGCACTTTTTGCAGGGTTTGACCCTGCCTTCTCTTCTTTCTTCGTAATTCTACTGAACGGGGTCGATCCACTTTACGTCAAGTCAAATCGGAAGCCGTTTCAGGTGCATAAACAAAAAGGCGCCTTCGGATACAGAGGGGCTACTCTAGTCACTCAAAGTCCTAGCGTCGTAAGGAACAGACTCTCCAAACAGAAGTACGTACTGCACGGCCGAGGAAGCATCCGAAGCATAACTTTGAGAAGAATCCGAATCCGTTGAATAGGAAGCCTTTTATCCGCTTTCTGAGAGCGCTGAATCATTCGATTCGAAAAAGGTGGATTTGAGGGCACTGACTACTTCTTTCTTTTTTTTGTTGGAATGGAGATTCGACTCCCTTCAAAGTAGGAGGGTTCCCTCTTGTTGTAAGCCGGCTAAGGGCACGGCTTTCTATGAATCGTAATCCTACTCAATCCGCCTTTTTCGTTCATCTACGCAGGAAAGGAACTACCGAAACCTCTCTTATCGAAGTTACCACGGGCTCTTCAATAAGCCACTCATAAGCAGACTTGGACAGAACGAGATTAGTCGGACGCCTTCTTCCTCCTAGTAATGTGAAAGAATGCTTGTGTACTGTCCGCTGCTCTAAGAGAGGGCTACTTTCGTAATTGCTCTTCCTTTGACAATGCCATATGACGCCGAACCCTGTAACAAGACGAGGGCTATAGCATGCGTCTAGGGGATAGTACTAACGATCTTCGCACACCATGAATTATGGGACGCCGGTCTGCCGAGCATGATCGGAACTAAGACCGACTATAGTTCACTTTCTATCCTACCTTGGATTTGGAAGGAGCAGGCAGTGAGATAATTTCCCGCCGGCCCTCTTTTGAGGTCGAGACCAAGCAGGGAAAGTGCCTTCTTATCTTGAGTAGTGGGGAAAAAGCTGACATTTGTTGAATTAGGGGCCCAAAGAACAGCCATTCACTTTCACTGGCTTATCCGCCCTTCTAACGGAAGAATCTCCTGGCCTTACTGGCATGACTGGAATTTGACTATCCGTCCGCACCTTAGTTTGGTACATGTGGACTATGAAATTCTAACTGACCTGACATCTCGATCTTTGTTTCCTATAGTATGACCTAAGAGATCTCAGGATATACCATATCATATGTGTAACGAGAACGGACATGACACAGCTTTTTGCTAGTCTAACTAGCTCACACAGGGGTATGAATTTCAGTCTTCACTGGTCGGGGCTTAAGAGAGGAAAAGGAAGTCCCGTCACTCTATTCCTTGGCAGGGGACGAAGGCAGCAGATTCAAAGAGGTGCAGGAGGTGCTTCAAAAGGCTATAATGCGAGTTTAGAATCTGTCATTCTTTTCTTTCTATGCATATTATTCAGGACATCTGGAAACTATCCGTTGAGCTTACTGTTCTTGCTTGATTCTCTTTCATTCCCTTTCTGCTTCTTTCCCATCCCATCAATCACTCGACAGAATCAACCATTGCTTTGGAATAGAGATCCCATGCCATTCCTTTCCGCCTCCCCATTCCCATCCTTCAATTCCTTCATTATCTCTTATGGCTGACTGGATACAATTGCTTCTTAAGTTTCACTTCATAAAGGCATCCCAGAGCCTACCTTAGTAAGAGAGAAAGTCTACCTTAATGCTTACATGTAAAGATTGAAGCATGCTGTCTATCTATAAGGGAATTAGTTACCTTATACTCACTCATGTTCGTAACACCCTCCCGTCAGCCTTTGCATATCTATTAATCATGCCCAGCTTTTTACAAAGCTCATAAAAATGTCTTCGACCCAAAGCTTTAGTAAATCACCTAACCACTCTCCAGACTTAAGATAGACTGTAACAATGTACTATACATAAGGGTGGATTGATTATGTGTTGAATTCTTCTTTTGAGTGGGAGATCTTATTCTATCTATATTATTATATATAGTCTATAAAGAATAAGATTCTTTTAAGATAAAAAAGTAAACTTCTGTTAATATTAGTAGTATAGTGGATTAAGAAAGCTCCACCAAAAGGTAATATAGCCGGTCACCGCTAGCCCAAGACAAGTACGGTTTCTGACAAGTGAAAGATAAAAACTTCGAAAGTGAACGAAGTAAGATTTGATAGAATGAAACTCGGATATAGAAAGTGTCCAATGCTTATTAGGAGATCTGGGAGTCAAGAATATATAAGATAGATCGATCTTAGTCCACCCAAGAGAAGGCTAAGGAGACTGAGTCAAAGTAGTAGTACGTTCTTGGTTCAGTGTGCCAAGCCAAGCCGCTTTCAAGCATTCCAGCGAACCCCCATTCTCTTAAGGGGAAGGGAAAGAAAACCATTACATTGACCCGATGGGACCGGGATCGGTGCGCGGACGACCCGGAGAGAGAGCTCGGAATCAGTAGAGCAGCAGAAGACCAACCCGCCAAAGACTCTCACCTGCTGAACCAACATGTGATAGGGAGATCATAGAGGTGAGTTAACATGCTGGTTATAGCCTCGCGCTCTTTATTGAATGATTGGACTAGCTCGCAAAAGAGTTGAAAAGAAAGTGGATGAAACAAAAGGAAAATGGTTGGCAATTAGATGTTTGTTGGTTGGCCTCGTAATCATGTGCTCCTTTCCCCATTTCCGCATTCTCCAACGATTATGAAAAAACCGCTAGCTATAGAGCCCAGTAGTAGCTATCTCTAGTCGTTGGCGAAAGGACGAAAAGATGAATCAAAGTTAATTGCTTGCTTTCAATCCGGGAAATAAAAGGGCTCCAACCCCCAGGGATTCAACCAGTAGCAGCTACCAGTCAAAAAGCAGTCGTTGGACTTTCTCCGACTTTCTTCCCTCCCTCTATATGAATTATTACTAGTCGCAAGGGAGAGAGCCATTCACCCAAGTCCAAGTACCTGCGATCAAGTTCTATAACTTGCTTCCAATGCGAGGCCTGCATATCTCCCAAGTCAATCCCTGAATCTCTTACAACCGGACTTTTTGAGTAAAGAAGGGAAAGTAGGACACGTTACATTCAAGCGAGTGATCCAGTGAGTTCATTATTATAATAGAGTCTTTTCCAACCATTGGTTGTTCTACTTCAGACATGTTGAGTTCTAGTTTTCTATATCGAGGTGGAGTAGCTTTTGATGTCGTACCAGCCTCAAAAAATTCTATCCATTCAGCCAAAACAATTACAGTACTCAGATCTGAGCGCATAGATCTCCCTCTAGGCTAGGCCTATCTAATAGCATATCTTATGATGAAATCTTTTATGGTATATCAGTTGGCGCTGACGCTGACGAAAAAGGAGCTGTAGTTCTAGTGAATGCTTATTGATTTTGAATGCCCATCCCTTCGCGCTTTCGACTTCTCATCTGAAAGATGTGATGTAGCCGTTCGATCGAAGAAGGAAAATGAAGCATTGACGTTAGAGATAACTAGTTTGAGGTTCCGGTTCTCGAGCAGGTGAGTTTGAAAAAGGCTCCTTCTCTTTTCGAGCTCGTTCTAGTAGCTTTTCCCTCTTTTTTGGTAAAATAAGATAGTTCTTCTGTGTTTAAGGCAAAAGAGAAAGATATATCAGCAGTTCCTGTTGTAAGCTAAGCCCCTAACGATGGTAGTTGCAGTGGAGGTTTCAGTTATCCTGTTGTGAGCAATAAGTTGGAAAGCCTTTGTCAACAAAGAGTTTCTGCGACCGGTGATAAACCTATCTACAGGACGACTTTCGGGGTTAAAGGAACACTTTTCTCTTTCATATTGAGTCCTCAGAGGTGCGGCCCACTTGGTGTCGGATCAGCTCGACAGGTCACTCAATAGTCTTTCGCGGAGTACCCCTGTTTTAGTGAACCCTGGGAGTTGTCGGCGGCTCGACAATTTGTATTCCAAAGGTTGACCGAGGTGAAGCTTTTGGCAGGTATTCTGTTAAAAGTAGGTTTCTCCACTTCAGGCTCTTCCGAGGGCCTTTGTTTGAGGTGAAGTTATATAGTTTGACGGTTATCTCTGTTCTCCTCTCCCCTTCCCCGGTAGCTAGGATAAAGTTCTCTCTGTCTTTCCTTCCTTCCTTCCGTTCAGGGGCACTCTAAAGGCTTTGCAACCTTCAGAGCTGGTTGACAGCGGTCTAGTCAGTCCCTCTCGCTCTTTGATAGACATCTTTCGGTTCTCGGTCTCATCCGACAAACAACTTTAGGTCCTTATTCTGTGTCCTATCCTTATAAGAGAGTAGTTTAATACCCGTAGTATAGTCACACTACCTACTCGTAGTAGCTAGATTTTTCTACTCTTTTCTAAGAAATAGAATTTTTTTTCGTTGAAAATACAGCAAAGCAATTAGTAGAGAAATATCAAATCAAAACAAGAAAAAGAGAAAGCAGGTTTAGGTGAGTATGGGAGGCAAAGCTGGATCTCATGAGTCAGTGACTCGCCGAGTTACCATGGTCCACCCGGGTCCCGATTCCGGACACTGAGCGAACTTTAATTGAAGTAGGGGCTGACGTCAGCGACACGGAGGAAAGCTAATGCGATTTTTATAATCATGTTGCGAGGAACGGGATGCGACTATCAGTTTCCTTTGCCCAAAAGCCTTCTGACCGTCACGTGAGAAGATCTGCAGGGACCAAGGATACGCCAGGACAAAGTAGCGGTAGGGATAAAGATTAAAAAACGGATTCTATTGACAGAAGATATGGGAAAAAGCGGATGAGATGGGACAGAAAGGCCGCCAGAGTGGCAAGGGGCGACGGGCTCCTTCTTTAGAAGGAAACTAGCCCATAAAAGTGACAGAAAGCCAGGGAGGAGGAGCTCAAACACTTACTAACTCCTAGCCCAGCTACAATTGCACAATTTAGACAGAATGCTCTCAGCTGTATTCAAAGCCATGAAGAAGATCTCCTGGACCTTCACTCTGTACCATTGGATGCCGGAGTGGAGGTTCTGATTTTGGATGGTGGTCAAGTAAGAAGATCAAGGTGTTTTTGGTAACCTGAGCCAGGCTTCCAAACGTAAACCAGGTACAAAAGAGGTTTCCTTATCTTTCCCACCTTCTTAACCCCCTCAACCAAGTCCAGTAAGAGGTACTGGATAACCGGTTAGTTGGGATTAGTCGACGTTCTCATCAGGAGAATGTTAGTCAGAAGTCTAAGGACCCAGGTCAAATTGCTAGGAAAGGCTCGGTGTTGAAAACCTCGAAGGCTGACGGAGTCAGGCAACATAAAGATGCTAAACTATCACCTCTCTCTATGAATAAAGCGGAAGCCCAGGTTACGAGGCTGTTAAAGAAAACTAGAATTTAAGATACTTACATGGGGGTAAACGAAGCCCCGAGCCCACCTCTTACTCCATAGGCGACTCGAAAACTATCCCTAATGAACTGGTAAATGAAAGAAGAACTGGGAATGGTGCTTGCTAGGAATGAAGCAAAGATACTTAATAAAAAAATGTTGAACCTGAGGTATTTGATTGATCCGTTGCAGCTTAAGCCAAAGACTCGAACAGCACCCATACATGCAGCCCCCCCCCATACCATAGCTCCGCTTTCGGTGATTATGAATCTCTATCAGACTCAGATCGAGATTCTTCTGCATGATCAGGCAAAGTCAAGTCATTTAGGAAAGAAAAATTCCCAGGTTGAGGAGCTAATGTTGAAGAAAGGCCTTCGGGTTCCTCGAAGTGAATTCACTGCGATTTCAAAGCTTTCCATTGGGGCAGTTGGAAAGATTTCATCTTTTTGCTCTAATAGAGTTGACGGAATCTTGCTGCTTGGTTCGCCTAAACTTGCATTTCGTGTTGCAGCCCCAGGGGGACTCCAAATCTTTCTATTTTCCCGGAACTGGCTTTGGCTCGCCTCCACTATAGAACTAAAAATTCCGGCCTGCAGGAGAAAGAAGCTCGACTGGACCTCTTTCTTCATTTTGCCCACTAAAAAAGGAAACCGCAAACACTGACATTGCCACAAGCGGGAAGTACTTAAGAAGAAGACTCAAGAGATCCACTCTCTTAGAAGAGCTTAGGAATAATAAAAAAAAGTAGTTGAAGCTAGCTGATCTAAAAGTTCTCTTAGCAATCGATCCTTAGTAATCGCTAAATAGGGGCCCTAGTTGTTCACATAGATTTTTGCAGGCTCGAAATGCCCTTAGTAGATACTAAGCAAATTTCATTCCCAGATTACTATATAATGTAAATGTCTTCCCTTACTCTAAGATCTTCTCTTAAGCTATCGAATAAGCCAATATCTTCTACAGGACTAAACTAGATCAATTAGAAATTACCCTTATACTGCTGGCTTTCACTGATGTAAAAGAAGAGGATTCTCAAAGGCTTTCTTCTTTACTGGCTGTAACGTAACAAGCGAAGCACTTACACTCGCTCGATTCCTTCATTTTTTTCTTAAACTGGCTCTAGAGGAGTAGGACTTGAACCCTCAATGGCTGGACCGACAGCAAAGGAACCTGGTCACTCGCTCGAACCCTGATTCCATGGAGTACTTCACTTCCTCTCTCCCTTACACCCTGACACGTCAGGGCTGTAACGTACTCATACCTGAAAAAGGCGGAAAAGAAAGCAGAAGGAATGGATAGGTATGTAAAAAACCTCCTATATCCATGGAACCTTTTACTCCCTAGGGATCACTCCATTCCCAACTCTGGAAAAGAAACTCTTACCGACTGGGGAAACCTCGTATAGACATTGTGTCTCGCAAGGAAATTGGCAGCTGGCCTAAAATCACTTTTAGGACCTAGCTTGATCATATGATAAGAAAAAAGCTTTCTTTCTCCCTGGCAGGGAAACTGGCACAGCAACATGAGGGGCAGGGACTACCGTTAGCAGGACTGCTACGGCAATAAACTTGAAGTAAGGATTAGTCGAGATGAAAGGACACTTTCATTGTCTATAAAGGGAAAGGGCAAAGAAACTCCAACGACTGACTCTGGCTATAGGGATGTGACAGAATTCCCTGCGAGAAATCCTCCCACTGCTATTGTAGGGGCTTAACCTTTTTCGATGGCAGAAGCATTGGATGCCCTTTTTTCTCCAACACTAGATGCGCTTGATCTAGCCCTCCCTTGGAACTATATCCAACGCTTGGAAAGAAAATCAATCGATAACTGGCTTAAAAGATGACTTAGCAATGGCCATTAGGAGCACTTCTACTTTGATTGATATGGGGAATGCCACTACTTCAACTACTGCTTCAATGGGAATAGCAGAAAAATGGAATTTATAAACTCCTCCTTCCGGAATACAATGGGAATAAAAGCTATATCCCCCCTAAGCTAAGGAAAAAATGTCTATCTTATCGTGAGCCCTAGAATAAGTTTGCCTAAAATCACTTTTAGGAACAGGCTCGGCTGGATCAAAGCACTTTTTTCTTACACTCGCAACTTTTTTAAGGATAATCAAAACAGGTGGCTAACAAGCCTTATTACTCGTATAGTTGTAATGGTAAGGGGACAAAAGGGATTCCTAAAATCTTTAATCAAAATAGGGCGATAGCGCTAGTAAGACCGTTTCGTTTATAAAATCTTTTTGTCCTTGTCCTACCCACTTACTTTATTTATTTAGCACTATTTTAGTTAATAATGGGGTTTAAAAAAAGAATGACTTTCTATCTATTTTTCTATTTTATAGAAATTGTAATGCTCGCTTTACGGATAAGAAAGACTTTTAGGAAATTAGGATAGCAGTTACTCATTTAGCTTTAGTACCTATGGATATTAGCCACTAAATGCTAAATGAAAGGGGCACCTTTTAAGGGGATAAAGGGCTAGCTCGTAACCTTTACGCAAAGTAAACGTAAACCAACCATACAACACAACTACTGGCCTTAGCGTCCATATTCTTTTCTTCTGCTCTTCCGCCAGCAACTTTCTTTATTAGGGGCGTATACTACACTCGGAAGGTTGGATCAAGGGGCGACTTACTTCTTGAGTTTATCCTAAAAAGCGAGCCTCATTGTTAATACCCGCTCCTCTCGAAACTACACTCCTTCCTCTCTATAGCAACTTTTTTCTCGTTGGCCTTTCTATTTCCTTTTGAACTAGAAAACCGGTGACCTTCCTTTTCTAACTCTAGTTTAGAAAAATCTATATATTGCAAAAGAAAGCTATAATGAGGGTATTCCCTACTAAGCTTATGCCCCAACCTCCCAATAAGCAAACCTTGAAGCGACAGCTTTCTATTTTCTATAAAGCTCTTTCCTATCATTAGGGTAAACATAAAAGGGCTCACATCTTAATCTTATTCTAACTATGAGGCTTGGAATAATCTGAAAGAATCAGTATGAGCTTATTCACTCATTCCTTAAGTTCCCCGTATTGCATAATCCTATCTCCTCACTTACTAGTAAGATAGTTCAATCCCCTGTTCGCGTTCTTAACTCTTTCTTTTTCTTTTATTGGCACGGATGAGAGATAAAGAAGAGATGGGCTGAAGAGTTAGTCGGATTGAGATTGAGTTCGAAGCCTAGAGAAATGAGTTTATGAAGAGCGCACTCTTTCTCCTTACCTTAAAGAAGAGAAGGAGTTATGTAGCATGCATGGGAAGGTAAGGGTAGTTGATTGATCCGGCAATATCAGATAGGCGTCGGTTATCAATGAAGAGAGAGATGCCCGATAAAAGTAAGCTACCCTCGCTCTATTCTTCTATTATACAGATACGGCTATTCATGGAAGTCCGAGCATCCCTATGGAGTTGCCTTCGGCTTTCCTCCTTTCTTTTCCTTACCTGGGAATTCAAAGAAGAATAGAAGGACGAGTTACAAGCATTATCCAATAAATTGAGACATTCCTGATTTACATGATGAGATTAGTTCTTCTTTCAGCTCTTTGATTGGGAATTAATGGTAACAAGAGCCTGTAGCTACTAAGAAGCTGACGCTCTATTCCTGAAGAAGGAGATGTGGAATGAAGTCACTCTCCTGCTAATCCGAGTGACGGTATGAAGTAGAGCTCGTATTCCCTCTCCCTTCGGTCGCTTAAACCTCTCCCTTCGGTCGAGCTACTACTACCTTCCTCTCCTTGAATGCGTAAATTCGATTCTTCCCCCAAAAGCGCAGCCGAATTCCCTGTGTGAAGCATATAGTTTATGAAGCCCAGTGAGCACTTTCAGACGACTGCCTGAATCAAATAGGGGGGCAGGACCAGGAAATGCGTGTACCCAAGCTAGCATCCCTCCGCCTGACGGCCCCCTCCCCGGCCGTGGTGAAGAAGGATTTAGAAGGCTATGTGTTAAGCATAGTGACCCATTTAATAGTTAGCAGCAATCGCCTTTTTCTCTACTCCTCTCCTTATCAGTCGAGTTACTTCATACCTTGGGTGAGGTTTTCAAGTAGGACAGCGGTGACCGCTTTAGGCTATAGTTCGTCACTCGCGGTATAAAAAGAAGTAAGGAGCGAAAGCCACTCGTAAATATTCTTTCCCTCAGTCCTTTTAAAAGGGGTAGTAGTAGCTTCCTCCTCTTCTGTCTGGTAATAGGGTTTCACATGAAAAAATCTCATACTTTTAACCAACACTTTGAAAGTCAAGATATAAATAACCTCTCCTTTCAGTCGATCTTTCATAACCTCTAATGCCTCCTTCTCCTGAAACTGCCTACAGGCAACAAGTTGCTGACAAATGATAATAGCTTCACAAAGACATATAGCAATATAGCAGCTTCGCCGAATTGTGTTCGATGCCCGAATTAAGTCGAATCATGCCTTCATGTGTTGCCTGACAGCAGGTTAGCAATAAAATATGAGAAGTATGAATGGCCGTTCGTGTTTGGAGTTGCAGTGGTGGAAGCTCTGCTCTGGTTTGCTGCTCTTTAAGTTTGAAGTTAGAGTAGACCTACCGGGACCGGCTTCGTCAGACTATTTTTGTCCACACATGGCGTTGCTCCTGTTCCCTCTCAGGTTTTCTATCGGAAAGAGTTGTAATAGACATGATTTAGATTTCTAACTATGGCAAAGGGGTCAAAGCGTTCTGATAAGGAAAAAGATAGGTAAGCCCCCTTTTGTCTCGAAAAAGGCACTTTCTCAAGTCAGATAAAATAGCTCTATAATGACAGACCCCTCAAAGTCAAAGAACTGCTTTACTTTCCATTTCCAGCCCAACAACTCAAGACTACCTTAACTAACTATAAGAGAAAGGACCCTAGCTCAACTGATTGTAACTTAGTTGTGCAATTGTGCAATAAACCACACTCACACTCAAAAATCTTTCCTTCAACGAAGTCTTACCACAAAGGATAGCCTAGCCTAAGGCTAATCAGAGAGGAAAAGAAAGAATTATCAGTATAAGATACTGGTTTGTTCCGGCAGATACCTTTAGAAAGGTATGTTTTCTCAACTCTTTTTTTTCGAAAAAAACATCGGGAGAGAGACTCCAATACTTTAGCTACTTGTATTGAATAGCATTGGACTGAGGAAAGAAAAGGGACTCACTTGGTGAGAACTCTCTATCTATGTCAAACTTCTGTATTCCTCCCCAAGGCGGAAGAGGTGTACTGTGAGGACCACAGAGGGTTTAGGTAGGCTCAGGCATAGATGAACATTCTCTCATCGGGACAGGCTATTAGCAGTATGTAAACTGACTATTATATGTTATATGTGAAAAGCATGGCTCCCAAGCGTGGGGGGAATGAAAATGAATAAAAAGAAACTGCGTAGATAGATTGAAACTTCTACCTTCTCTTATTTAAAACGAGCCAGAAAGTGGAAGACCCTTGATGGGATTATCCTCGAACGCTTCTTCCTTTTGCTCCAAGCTACCTGGCGTCAAGAGTTTAGTGGAATTTCTTCAAGCATTACTATAGAGGTAAGACCAACCAGAGCTAACCCAGCTCTAACTCTAGGGACCCGACCCCGGCAGTACTAGGTAAATTTCCTTTTCTTAGAAGATGAAAAGCACTCTCAAAAGGTACTTGAACCTTTTCAAAGGAGGATAACAGCTAACAGATAGCAGCCAGGGGATCCTCTTTAACCCAAAGAAACTCTAACGATTATAACCCCATTCTTCTTATCCGTTTCGCAGGCAGACGCCGAAATGTGGACTAAGGCCACTTATAGAGCTTATAGAGGAAGTAATAACTATTAAGAGGCCTTCAACAACTTCGCATCGCTTCACTCCAAACGTTTTGCTTCCCCATACCGATGAAAAATGGAAATTAAGATTCACTAGGCAGAAAAGAAGAGTGTGCACTCTATCTTTTTATTAGACTCCAATCCAAGATTCTATCTATATGTGATTGCGGAACTTCTAAGATTCAGTAAAGACAGCATTCTATACTCTTAGCCCAGAAGCTCAAGGAATCTTCCAACTCAATAATTGCTTCCTGAACAACTTAGCTCTTTAGTTGCTTACCACAGTCGCTTTCTTCCTTGTCCATATGATCCCGTAACGCTCTCTATCCCGATTGCCGAAGGAACTTGCTTGATAACTTAAGGGGTCGAGCCAAGAAATGCACACTTGCAACTTACCCCCCAAAGATAGACTTTACTTTGACCGATGAACCACCTTCCGATCTTTCGATACAACCAGATACACGGAACTTCGGAGACTGCCTAGATTGTCAGGACAAATAGTAAAGAACGAAGGAATACAAAAATCATAAAAAGAGAAGGTTATTTATATCAATACTTCTTAAGTTCAGGTTATTTATATCAATACTTCATAAGTGTTGGAAGAACTTCGAAGTTCTTTTTCATTAAGCGCCCTTCCTGATATATGATAAAGAAATTGGACCAGGATAGGAATCATCCAGCCATTGGGAAACTTAGAACATCTCTTCATGCTTCACCATATAGCTTCCCCTGGATCATTCGATACCAGAACCGTTCAATCAAAGCCTTGATGGCCTTAGACTGTGAGTAGGATAGAAGGGCCGACCGGCGCCTCCTGTTCGCGGATTTTTGTCCCTTCCTCAAAAAGGATGAACCCATAAAGCAAAAAGTCCTTGCCCAACTACACTTTGAAACCAGAAAGAGCCTTACTAAAGCAAAAACACAAAACAATCGATTTCTTACACGAGAGCGAACCTCAACCGATAGGAACTGAACTCTTCCGGAAACAACAAGCTAAACTGACTTCTATCGATAGATATGCAAAAGGTCCGCCTTCGGTATTCGGTATATGGATCCTAAACAAGTCATGCAGAGCCCAACCTCTAACGGCAAGACGGGCCAGAAAAGGCCAGGCATTTGAACTATTGACTATTATTGACGAAACAAAGGTAAAGCAGAGAGGAGATAGCCCATTATTCTATGTCTGAGCGATAAAAAATTATAACCTGAGGATCGATCACTACAGCCTAGACTCATTGGCTCATTTCTTATATATTAAATAGAAGTACTACGAGAATGGAAAACCTATGCTTGAGGTTTGCTTGAGGTTGGTTTATTTTACATTAAACCATACATAAAGAAGTATCTAACGCCTCAGACCCCCCTCTAAAATCCAAGAGAAAGACGAGGTGAGATAGGGTTTTGCCTTTAGTCAAGAAGAAGGGTAACTTAACAAGTGTTAATAATCTGGAGTAAAGGGAGCTTTACGCCCTCGATTGGACATCAGTGCAAAACTAAGTAGAACTTAGATCCGGTAACCTATGGTTAATGGGCATCTGGCCTGTGGAAATTGGAAATTGAGTCTAGAGTAAGCCTTCCTAGCGGGAGGGACGAGGAGCGATAGCCACTCGACCAACGGGAGAGGAGCGAAAGGGATAGTCTATAGGAAAGCAAGGTGGAAGAGCTGAGTGGTAAGACTCCTTTACGTACGTAATTACATAATAAATAGAAAAAAAGGGAGGTCTAAAAGCAGCCATTAGATAGAAAATTCTCCGTTAAGGCTAAGCATTAAGATAGATTTATCTACCAGGCTTTCCCTATTTACTTTGTGTCGATTCCCCATAGGGAGTCCTGGTGTAAGCAAAGCGATTGTTGAGTGAACAAACCCGTAAATCGCAGACAGCAAGAGAAAAGATCTCGGCTATTTCAGCCACTCTCGCCTAATCCTTCTGGCCCTTCGACCTTTCTTCTTGGTAGTTTACTAAGCTTTATGCTCATTTTTTGTCCCTCTCCTCGTCTTAATTTTCTCTTACAGTCGCCCCTATAACCAACCGACAGACTTCTGCGGGCTACGTTCAACTAAACCGTCACTCTCCTTTACCTCGAAAGAACAGACTGACTACTAGGAGGGGGAAAGACCCGCACCTAGCTAACGGAGTTCACGAGGCACTTACCATAAGGGGTAAGTGAAGCGAAGCCTCAAAGATCAAAGCATATCTTACTGAATAATCTGACTGAAAGGACTAAGGTATAGACAGATTATATCACAGCTTGTGAAGTGGCGAGACGAAGGGACGAAGCCAGAGGCTCCCTTGCTTGCTTACCGGACAAGAAAGAGAGACGCCTTTAGACCCACTAATGGACTATAGCGAACGGAAAGAAAGAAAGCAAAATCACTATTGTATTGCGAACCATAAAGAAGACTAGCACTACCAGTGACTGGCTAAAAACAGATAGAACAATCTTTCCTACTCCAGGCAAGTAGTACGGATACGGACTCTAACTCCAGCCTACTGCTCCGTACAGAGTTCGGATTCTTTGATTTCAAACATGAATTTCGATTTATCTTTTCTTTCTTTAGAGGAAAATACGTCTTTAGACATTGAAAACCGACACCTATCTCTTTTCTCTTGCTGTCAACCCCTTAATGAAGAAAGTAACAGGTATTCAGCTTCAGCTTCTGCTGTCACTAGTTTAGTTGGTGCTCTTTCCAACACTTAATCAGTATTGATATAAATAACCTGAACTTAAGAAGTCAAGATATAAATAACCAACACTTATGAAGTATTGATATAAATAACCTGAACTTAAGAAGTCAAGATATAAATAACCAATACTTATCAGTCGAGTGGCTTTCGCTCCTCTTTTGGGGCACTAATCTCTCTCTTCTCCTTATCTATCTTATAGTGAAGTATTAGGAATCGAAAGCACACCCGTAAGCCAGAAAGCGGTCACTCTCCTTTAGCTTCACTCCTAGGTATGATGACTAGGAAAGCCTGTGAGCAGAGGACGAAGCGGGTTCTATAAGACTTTATTGCTGCAGTCTTCAAGATATAATCTAACCTGCGTCTTGCCTCTTGTACCGATGGCTTTCTTTCCTGTTTCCTGAGAATGCTAAGATGCGCTGGCTAAGAGTGGAGTCATCGCCCAGCTTCTTTTTTTCAAGCGCGGAAAATTCAGTCACCTGAGAAAAAGTGGGAATGGGGCATTCGATTCGAGTCGAGTCAACTATATGATAGTTCAGTTCTAAGCGAGAGGTAAGGTCAGTTCGACGGAATCTATTTTTTCACAGGAAAGATCAGGAATAGCCCTTTAGGTTGCAACTCCTTGACAGACAAGACGTTAAGGCGAGAGGGATTAACCTGATTGACTTATTATTGCCCCTGGTATGTTCAGGATTCCCTGGTGGGGCATCCTGGGGCGGATGGGATTGATTGATTCTAAACCCGCTTCGGCGTCTTCCCTTCCTTTAGTAGGAGCTAACAGGGCTAGGTAGCTTCCCTTCCTTCCTCAGGTGAATGTGCTAAGGTAGGCCCTTTTCCCATTCGGGAGAGTCATTTTATATACTCTAACTATCTTTCTTTTCACAGTAGTCAATCCTGGCATATAATGAAGTTCCAGCAATAAAATGAAGAGTGATGCAGCTGGCGCAGAAGACGTCGTTCATTACCTTATCAGATAGAGCTGACGGAAAGACCACTTTGGTCTCGATTCTGAGAAGACGCCCCACTGGCCAGTTGCCACGGTGAGAAAAGAAAACTACATGAGGTTCGCCGAGGGCGAGAGGAGGCAAATCACTGAGATTTCCTAGGTAAGGGACGAGACAAAGTCTTCTTCGGATGATGCTTGAACTTCACTGTCTTCTCGAAAGAAAGTTGAGTCATCCAGTTCAAGATAGGAGTGGATATTGCACAGCAGATGTTGAGGTTGTAGATCAATAGCAGCGGATTTAGTTCAATGCCATTTTCATGCCTCCCACGCTTACTTCATGCCAAAGCTGAAAGTTCGATCCCGCGTAGAAGAGGACTTCTTCTATCTCCTTGCTATCTCCATTGGCTGGGGAAGATTATTCGGACGGATACAAATGAACGAGAAATCAACAAGGATCAATTCATGCTGCAAACTCAAAGCATTTATGATTCAATAGGGCTATCCGGATATCTATCTGGGGCTATAACCGATTCAAAGGCTAGTGGCATGAACCATGGAATCCGGTTTCGTTTTCGGGTGCTTAGATCGGCCGATAGAAATCCTTTTCAGTTCCGAAGGAGGGAACCTCACTTCAAGCTGGATAAAGCAAGGCAATGAAATTCTTTCACTAGTCTCAGAAGCTCGAAGAGAAGCTGTTGAGAGTAAAGAGGAATGCCTTTTTCCCCGACGCATGGATAATGACGCCAATTCTCTTATTCTTATATATAGCTTACTCGAAGGTTAGCCCCCTCTGCTAGCCTTGAGGGAAGCGAAAGAAGTCAGGCAAGTTCTTTTGTTGTTGACTATTGCTTTTTGGCAAGCGGGAGGTACAAGTGTCGCAGATCAAATTGTCGGCAAGCAAGCTCATAATAAACCGACTTTCCGGCTTAGCTAGCTTACCCCGTGTGGGAAGTTTCAATGTTTTGCAGGTGAGCCAGATGGCCGAGTCTACCTCTGCTCCTTCACTCACTGAATCGAACGTCGAAGATTTGGAGTAATGAAAGTATGCCACGGGCATTCTTTTCGATCTCGGTAGACTGAACACCAACTCAATGAAAACGAATTTCAAAGTGGAATAGCGAGTAAACGAGTGAATGTTCAAGTCGGATAGCATTTCTCTACGCGTTGATCCGACCTACCTTTCTTATCTTATTCAATTTATAGAATTGTGAGTTAGATGGAATTATCTGCTCACGCAGCTTTCTCCGGTTTTGGGAGTGAAAGTGCCTTATGGGAAGTTAATTTCCAATGATGCGGAATAAAAAAGGGCTTATTATAAGGCGAAAGACAAGGGTAGGGGCTATAGTTTGGATGTGAAAGGTAGTTCTTTCGGCCGCGGCTCGAAGATTGATTCCGCGGATAGGATGAGTGAAATTGTGGACAGGTAGTGCCTGAAAAGCAGAAAGAGAGATTTATGAATCCCAAGGGCGACCGGGAGAGCCCGTCAGTTGATGAAAGATTTGAAAGCGCACTTCAAGGCCACATCGGGATCGGGAAAGGAAGCTGGAAGACAAAACTTTGGCTTTCCCGACATCGAGACTTTGATCGACGCCTTAGTTGCGAGTGTCACTTCAGCAAGTCGAGTGATGGCTTTGAAAAATTCGATAGCCCCTGTTGCCGCTGTTGGTGGGGCCCTTTCTATTAGTAAGTAGCGGAAGAGCTGCTTTAGGGATCTCTGTTTAGACTTTATCCGAATTCTTTAGCTGAAGGTGTTGGAAGCAACTCAACCTAGCTCTTTTAGACAGGTATGAATCACCTGAAAGACGTGTGTGAACAGATCAGCTTTAAGCAATAAGCTGGATATGAGTGAGCCTTTATTTAGATCCTTCTGTCTTTTGGTCTCAGTTGGAGATGGGATTGCACTCGATCTGAAAGGCAACCTGAAAGTGAAATAGCTTATCTTACTTTCGTCTTTCATGGTCTGGAGTACTAAAAAAGAGATGTACTTCTTCTAATCTTTGAAAGCAGGCGACGATATGCTTCTTTCCTCTCTTCCATTGCTTCCGTTGATAAGGAGACTAGCTTGTTGGGCTTGGAATTCCTCAACCCTGAAAAAGAAAGAAAAGGGAGGATCAAAACGAAGGAGGCCTCAACCATCTGGGATAATCGACTTAGATAAGTGAGTTTGAGTTGCTTCTTTCAGCCCTGTTGGTGTGGTGGAGATATCTCTTTACCCTTCTCTTTTGTCATTTCACATATGTCAGAAAGCCAAAGAAGCGATTAAAGCAAAGTGGAGATCCAGATTGAATCGTATGGCCTTGATCCCCGTCAAAGCCTCTTCCCTTGTGCAGATCACCAGACACCTTTTTCTTTCTTTTCCGGAGTCAACCAGTTGAGAGAAGAAAGAAAGTCGTACTGACATACCTATAATATCCAGTTCTCGCTTGTTCATATAAGATATAAGAGAGGCGCCCTGGAGAGGCTACCAAGCCAAGAGTAAGGCTATGAGCTATAGAATAGGCGTGTCATGGTTGTAGAAGAGATCTAGGTGGGGTTGTCCTGCTATGATAATTTATTTCATCCGGCTGGAGAGTGAGTAGTTGGCTTAGTCAGTGAATTCGGTGAATAAGCGCGTGGAACTGAAGCTTGTTTGATGCTTTCCAGTGGTAGTTGCGTCAAGCAGCATAAGCGCTTACCTGACCATGAGTGTAATAGGGCCTTTTTCTCTTTATGAAATGGCGACCCGGCAAAAAGAGAACCAATCTCTCATTCGTGACACACGTTGATTCGAACAAAGTACTTTAAGACTCTTTCTTATTATGTTTCTAATTACCCAACTCCGAAATAGCTGCAAAGCAGGCATGCTGATCCGCGATTACTAGCGATTCCAACGAATTCAAGGCTAATGGCGTTAACTACTTAAACGAATTCATCTCCCACTTCTCCTATTCTCTACTTTAGTAAAAGGAGGGTGAAGCTGTGAAGCTACAGTCCCGCTCTTTCAGACCAATCTTTGTGCTTACACTACAATATTATGCGGATGAATTCCTTCTTTCTTAAGATAGGTTGAATCTGAACTTTGATCTTTTTGGGCGTAGCTTTATGCTCTTTCTCTTCCTGACTGAGTCTAGAAAGCGTCTAACTATACATCCTTACCTGACTATCTCACCGGAAAGTCTAACTGCTATAACAATAGATCGAGGAGCAGGCATTCTTGGACCACACAATCTCAGTTTCTTTTCAGTCTCAAATATGACTTGCCGAAAGTAAGGTTAAGGGAATGAGAAATCTAGAGAAAGAAGCTAGAAGTAGAAGTCAGGAGATCTTAGCGGCTAAAGTTGCAGATTCAATTCTAAGAAATTAGTCTTTTTTGCCACCCACTAATTGATGCTTTGACTTAGAGCTCCAGTCTAACTTAAGAAGCCTAAACTTGAGAACTTCTTTCAAAGAGACTTCCCCATCGGGGATTCAAGAAAGGCTAGAAGGCAGTCTTAGATATGATCTTTACCACGCCTCAACTAACTTCATTTAGTGGCTTGCTCTATATCTCTATAATACGTCTCCCTCCTTAGTCTGTTGTCAGAGCAGGGAATTGGCCTGAGACTGGTCTGATTCTTTTACCGCGGGAAAGATGATTAATTGCTTACTGAAGAACTGAGAGATTCTGATTGACTATTTACACTGGGCTTGAATAAAAGAGATTACCTGACTGAGAATACGGATTATGGCTCTATGACCTCAGAGCAGCCTAAGGCAAGTTGATCTAGAATCCCGCTTTATACCATTTTCAAACCTATCCTTGAAGTAGAGATCTTATTACCTCAATACATATGTAATTTAGCCTTTTCAAGCCTGAGATGAGGAAGCAGAGTTACGGACCAGAAATGAGAGACTTGTTTCCAGTTAACCTTTCCCTCTCCCTTAGTTCTTAGTTTAGGACTGAGACGGATTTCTTGCTCCTTCGTAAGGAAATTAGAAAGAAGCAAGCGTAGGCTCGAAAGCCGTAGCGCGCTAGTGCGCTTTCCGTTTTCTCGCTTCCTTTCCCACTTTAGATGAAGCTAGAGTTGAAAGATGATAGGAATTTCTTTCCTTTTACTTTTAGGCTTATGAGGCAGGAATAGTCTACTTCATTTCATCTATAAGGCCAGCCTAAGTAATTCAATCCAAGACTTCTGATAAGGCTGTAGGCTCGAGAGATGTAAATCCAGACTTCTTGAACTCAATCCTGTAAAGAGTTATCAAGACTTTGCTTTCTACCTGCTCTGTCTGACTTCTTTATTGAACTCAGTCTGCCGGGGATGTTAAGGAATTGAATTACAGGTTTTCGACCTCCCAACGTCTTCTCTTTCTCTTAACCTTTCCTAGCTTTTTATATGCTTTTAGGTCGGTGCTGTATGGTCAATATACCTGTGCTTTAAGGCTGAATCTCCTCCAGAGGAATGTGTAGGTCTAATCAGTCACATGCAGTTCGGGCCGTTTGCTACTAAAAAGAGATGGCTTTTCTCACCTTCCGGTGAAGGACAAGGGCTCAACAGCAAATTAGCGGATTCCAAGGGTATTAGAATTCCATACCTTGCTTTCGGGGATGACGAAGTCAATCCCATATTTATCAATCGTTGGCTTTTGCCTTAGGGTTGTTAAGAGTTGGGAGTTACGTCTCTAATAATGTTAATAAAGACCTGACTAATCTTTCCCACTTCATTCTACATTATAAGGGGAATTAGCAAGGCTTGTTCTCTCTGGATCTCGTAAGTCAATATAGCGTTGTTGCTTTCCTAGATGCATTGAATCACAGGGCTCTACTACCAGATCTGGTGAAGTAAGGGCTTTACGCTACACCCTCGACGACAGACCTTATACCGCATTTAGTTGCATTTCTGCCTTGCTGCCCGACCTCTCTCTGTTTTTGCTCTTTTCTCTAACTAATAACTAAGACGATCGACTTTGCTTTCTAGCTGCTCTTTCTGACTGATTAGTGCTTACCAAATAGAATAACAAGCACTCTTAAGTCGCGGAAAAAGTCGCTTCTTTCCTCACTAAGTCCCCCGATCAGTGAATTGAAAGATTAGGGCAGGTGAACTTTCGGCTTTTGGTTGAGATTTTGCTTGATAAGCCTCCGACTCTGTCTATGTAATTTCGACTTGGAATCAATCCGGACTTGTCGCACTCGGGTTCTTATCAATTATGCTCGTAGTGCTTTCATCAGTCAATGAAGTCTGAATCGAAAACTTCAATTCTTCTTGCCTTTCCTTTCTGTCCAGGGTTGGAACTTCATCTTAGGCCTTTGTTTAAGCAGCAGTAATGGGTTTCAAGGAAGAAGCGAATCTCAAGTCAGGTCGCTTTGAAAGGGATCTCGCAGATGAATGAGGGGCTGGTAGATAAATTAGTCTTTCTGACTTGCTTTCAACTCATTATAAGACTAGGCCAGCCTACGCCTTTCTGGTTGACGAAGTGAGAATAGATGAAATGGGATCAGGATATCAGCGCCCCTAATTTCAGTCTGTTTTCTTATTTACACTTTGACTAAGTCATGCGAAAACGAGAGAGGATGCTTTTCTCAGGACGGGCAGTGTGTAACTAAAAACTAGACTAAGAACCCCAAGCCGCGTAACTCTGAACTAAACTGACGAGGGGAAGAAACTTTCGCAATAAGAGACGTTGCTTTCGTAGTTTCATTTCATCCCACGGGACTAGTAATTGAATAAAGACGAAGGCTTTACCAACTTCGGAGAAGATTCTATTAGAAGGCTGTGCCTATTTATAGCTGCAAAAGTTGCTGATGAAATTTCCCCTTAAGCCTATTAGACTAGACCTGTCAGCATCCTTGGGAAGAGCGAAATTACTATCTGTAGTTCTGTTGGCCTCCTTAGGCCTTTAAAAGGCTGTATCCAGCACGGCCAAGGTATTCAACCTGCACTCCTTCTATCAACTAAAAGGACTTTTTACTCTTACTTAGTCTAAAATAAAAGCAAAAGCACTAATTCCTCACAACAAACTCTAAGTCATAATTTCCTGCTTCGGACTCAGACGGATTTCCTGCCTTCGTAAGACATGCAAACTCTTGAGTCTGTCCATACCTACTATAAAGTTGACAAGGGTAGGACCTCTAAGTCAATCTCAATCGAACTCGGTAACTTCAACGAAAAGATCAGAGACTATGAACTGCTTGAAAAGAGGACTTGGATGAGCTGCCGACTTTCCAATCCATTTGATCTATTAGTCGATAAGGAATGTTGTGATATTGGCCTCCAACAACTATGGATAAGGCTGCTTTTCTTTTAGCGGGAAAGATAAAAAAAGAGGGATTAAAAGAGGGGAATTCTAGGCTAAAAAAGTCCAATCTTTGATGTATGGCTGTGAAAATTCTTTTATAGCCTTTCCTCTTTGTGAGGAAGAATCGGTCATAAGACCCTCGAAACTAAGGTTTATCAGTAATTACTTTGGGTAAAGTTTATCTTTTGCTTTTGGAAGTAAATTCTCTTTTATTATAGACTTTCTGACCTATTTTCCTTTATTCCGTCTTCTTCCTCTTATGCGTAAGGGATTCTAAGTCAATCTTATCGAGTATCCTCTCTCGGCCAAGGGAAGGCTTCTTGTCTTTCTTAGGTGTTCGATGTTCTTTTTTCTACTTGGATTATAGTTGCTCAGCAGTCTAGGCTTCTTTGAGGATTGGACTTACGCTTCTTCGAATCTCCGGGGTTTAGGCGGGATTAGTTAGCGGATGCGGATAAAGTAGCTCATTATCTTAGTTGACTGCTTATCTTTCCTCAGTTGCTAACTTCTTCCTTTTAGGCCAACGATGAAGCAGGAGAGTAAGGACGAGACTTTACACCCACATCTGAATCTGTCAGTCCTGAAGCTTCACTCAGTCATCCTTCCTACCTGAGCTATAGAGACGAAGGGCTCCCCCACTTAAGATTTAAGATAGAGAATAGCTCAATCTAGCGATTTCCTTCTCTTTGGCCTTAGAGGCCTACGGCTGCTCATTCTATGGCATTTCATCACGTCGTAGTTGATCCGATTTCATAAGTAGCTTCTTCTATTTAAGGCATTAGTAAGACTTCCGGAACTAGAGAATAGGCTTTAATAGCCTGCGGTTAATGGATCTTCTTATCCTTTTCTAAGGCATTTCCGTCAGTCTACAGCCATAGAAGAGGCTGGAACTGGTACGGCCTTGAACTAAATATCAATACTAATCCCCGGCTTCGGACTTAGACTAATCTCCGACTTTTCATTCTCCGGAAAGTCTAAGTCTTCACTCTCCGGCTTCTCTGTCTCATCGATCTCTTTCTGCTCTAGCTTTCCAAAGTCAATTTAACTCTTAATCGGAAAGTGCTATTCTTCCTTACGTTCTTCTTATTTTCATGACTTTCTTGCAACAGCAAGAGAATGACTTACCTCCGGCTTCCGACTTCGGTCGGGCTGGTAACACAACAGAAATAAGAAAGAGGAAGCTTCTATTCTGACTTTATGGCCTAGCGCATTAAGAGCTTAGAAGGACTTAGATCTAGGATGCTTTCTAGCTGCTCTTTCGAGTTCGTAGTGCCTACTACCCAAATAGATAGAAGAAGTAAAGGCCAGAAACATCAATTCATACTTTCTTCCTTCTGGAAAAGATAAAGAGTCTGACTTCGTTTACCAGGCTGCCCTCTCCTTTGAAGATGAAACAGGGGCTTGAAAAAGACGACGAAGAAGCTAAAAAGTGATCTTTCTAAGAAAGGAAGGGCTTTCTTTCATACTTTACATTCCTGGGGAAACTGACGACTTTAGTCTTTCATCCTTAGTTACAGCCTTTCCTAGCTTTTATGAAGAAGTACGGGCTGGTATTCCAACTAAACGACGAAAAAGATTCTCAACAAGCAGTCAGTCTTCCTCTTAGGCTTTCTTACTTCCTATTAGACTTTAGCTTAAAGCTGACCAGAAAGACTGAACGGAAGGGATACATTTCAATAGAAAAGACTGCTACTTAGTCCCTAAGCTCTCTTGAGGAAGAGCGGGGAATAGCCGGGACTTTGATGAGAAGATAGGGCGAGAATTGAAATAGATTACCCAGGATAAGGAGAATCCTCTATTCTACTGATGAAGAAGTAGCTGATTACCTTATACGGCTTCTCAATCGAAGTGTAACAAAATCAGAATAGAACTACTTTTCTCTGCATAATTCTAAGGAACAAGAAACCTTTCCGGAAGAAATGGCATTCTCTATCAATATGGCTCGACTGAAGTAAAGAAAGACTATCATTCCATCAAGGACTTCGTAAATGGCTTTAGGATTTCCATAAAGACATGACTTAGATCTGTTCAAAAATCGGATGTTAGCTCTTTTGCACGAATCTGCTCTTTTCCTAGCTATTATTTAATCCCCTGCTATTGAATCAGATGCAATTTTGAAAAGCCTTATTTGTTTGCCCTAAACCTTTTGAACTCTTTAAAAAACTGCAATGATCACCGTTTACGCCTCTTCATCTAGAAAACCTTTCTCTTGTTGAGAGCTACAACTGCTATTAAACCCTTTTCATAAGTAGAAAGTAGACGTAGACAGACCTCTGACTTACTTCTTTTTATTTTATACCAACTGCTTGTGTTTAGTTTATTATATATAATATATACCACTGGTGAGAGAGCCGCAGGAAATGAGTTTGTAACTATCCTCTCTTGTAATGGCTTCTGTATCTGTAGCGGAACAGCAGTATCAACCGATTTACCTTCGATGACTTCTTAAAAGATTAAAATAAAGGCGCCGATTGTGAATTTGAGGCTCTTTCTCGGGTTCTCGCGCTAGCTTCCAACAAGGAAAGGTTGATCAGCAGACAGCGAATTCGCCTCGACCAAGTAATAGGTAGGCTCCCTGAACTAAGAACCAAAACGTGGTACAACCGCTTAAAGCTTTGGCTGAATCTTCTTTTTGAGCAGGACAGCAGTAGGGAGACTACTATATAGATTGACAGGAAGCCCATCGGCTCACTTATCTATTTTGAAAGGCTCTACCCGAACCCGAATGTTAAAGGGTCCGAAGTAGAATAGAGAGCGGTGGACAGAGTGGTTTTGGCTCCCCTACTTCCCCGATTGGTGAAAAGCAGTGCGGTTGCGTTTGATCTAGCAAGCGAAGGAAATGACTGATTATTAACCCCAACCACCTCCTCACTAGGCTTCTTGAGATAAGTTCTTTAGTGGACTTCTCCCGTTAGCTCAAAGTCAATCGAAGAAAAAATGGAAAGGTTGAATCTCGTGCCCCCGGCTGGGTCTACTTGGACTACTTGTTCGTCCTGTATTCTGAAAATTAAGCTTTGAATAGGATTCCACTGATGCGATATCTAGAACTGGACGACCCACGTCATTTGAATCAAGGCAGGCGCAAACGAGAAAAAGGGGAATAAAATAAGGTAAGGGGCGTATTAGACTTGAGAGAGCAGATAGGCTCGTAGACTTTTGAACCAAACTAAGCGCTTTGAATTACTTTTTTCTTTGAAACAAAGCAATCCTCGGATCCCGATGGCATGTTGAGCAAGCTGTAACGAATCGGAAACTGCCTATATTTATTCCGCATTCATTGATCTGGAACCAAGGTACATGAGAGATATCGGGCTAAACATGCTGTTCTTTATCCCTTGGAACTAGCTAGCTTGTTGAAGACATTATAGATAGAATAGATAGAAGCCCGGGGTCAAAAAAACCTGAGATCTTGTTCTCACCTGATCAATTCCCATTAGTTTAGGGCGGGAATCGGAAGATGACCTGACTTTCCCCTTTTCCCATTCCTTGTCACCTGTAAGTCATATAGATTTAGTTCTTTTCCTTTTTATTAATAGGAATCAAGAAAAAAATGGATTCCCATTTAACCGTGGCAAATCCCTATCGCCGAATCACGTAAAAAGAAGATGTTATCAATGGGGCTCGCTCCTAACTCCCAAACATTTATTGAAGTGGTTATCGAACCTGAATCTCTTGATAAAGCAGCTGAACTCGGATCCTAAGTCTTGCTTAGGTTGCTAGTTGATGTAATAGAGGTTAATTTGTATCCAGGGGCTGGGAGAGTGGAGAAGATAAGAATATCTATATCTGTTTAGGACAGCCCATGATCTTCCTTAGATAACATGCATAAAGAAGTGCTAAATCAGCGTTATCCTTATATTTCATTTTGCCTTAGGAGATTTATTAAGCCTTAATACTAGCCTTTGAAGAGGTTAAGTAAGCCTACTGATCTTTCCCCAGCTAGGATGTCTTTCCACAGTGCTTTCTGATTAGCTAGCGATAAGAAGAAAAACCTGCCTTTACTTTAGGACGTAATTGACTCACCATCTAGAAAGAGGAAAGGATAGGTAAAGCCCTCTCTCTGCTTGCGAGTGTAGAGAAGTCAAATTGTTGAAGAGTACCCGTCAATCTTATCCCTATCTATTTCTTATAGATGAGCGCCAAAGCAGGTCATCAATGAAAACTATTCAAAGCTTTTTATGGAGTGGAAGAAAAGACTAGGGCAGATATTCACTATTTGACCTGTAGGAAAATCCATTTCGAATAGTAGTTACTAAAAGTACAAGGAATGGTTTTGAATTACTCGTATACCTACCTTATCTAGTAGTCTTTCCTTACCTAACGTTTACAGTTTTATAAACCTCGTCTTTTTTGGCGATTTTTTGGCTATTTTAGCTTAAAAGTGAAAAGTTAGTATCTTATGATATTAATAATTTCCAGGAAAGCGTTTCTTCTTTTTGATAGAAAGAGCTTCTTTCGATAGAGGAAAGGAACGGAGTCAGCTGTCCCCTTATAATGGTAACATCGCGGAATCCGCTTCATCTGTCTTTGCTCTCAGGCATGCATCAAAGGTAAGCTGGATCTCTAGGTGGAGAAATTCACTTTCACAAAGTCCATCCGACTAGTTCCGGGTTCGAATCCACTTTATTCGTTGGAATAGATCGTCATAGATATTGGTTGACACGAGCATAAGAGAAAAAGAAAAGCGAGCTTTGACCGAACGAGTGGAATAAAAGTAACGAGTAAGACAGCTTAGCTGCTCATTGTTCCCATTCCTTGGACTCCATTGGCTCCTTCTTCACAATCTCTTGCTTGTAGTATAGAGCTTTTCTTGAGTCGATATGAAGTGAAGAGAAAGGAGTTGAGTGTAACGTAAAGATACGTAGAGTCGTTTCAACGTATCTTTTCTTTTCGCTCTTCGAACGAACGGAAAGATACGTAATAGTCACGTCATACGTATTAAAAGAAATGAGTCAAATTCAATGAGTTTCACTTTCATTACGTATCTTCTTCTCAAAAGATTGGAGTGAGCGATTCGTTTTTCAACTCATTTATTCCATGCTATTCGTTTCATTTCATTTCACTCATTCCGTTCGTACAGACAATAAACTTCATGTTCAAAGGAATGGGGTAAGAAAGCACCTGGATAAAAAAGCATTTGAACAAACCGATTAAGCATGTTGACTATCATCAAGCATACCAGCATAGCATGAAGCCTACCATCGACACATTGGAGTCTACCTTTTCTATCCCCAGTGGAGTCGCCACTGTGCGCACCCACACTTTCATCTCTCCACATCACTCTTAGGGATTCGAGTGAATAAGAAATTCTTTGTGATTTAACCGAAAAAGGGAAATCAGCTAATTGGGCGCAAACGTTGCGATGGGATCTTAGACGTCGGAATTGGAAAGAATGATAATTAATTTCTATTTCTTTTTTCATCTTAGCTATCTCTTTATATTACACCTTGTTATGGTTATGGGACACGCGAGGGATCCACCCGAAAATACAAAAGTCGATTCGCTACTTCATAACGGAAGGGCCCCCGTTATGATGTTTTTTTCGCTGAATAAATGAGAGAGAGTGGGAGGGCGGGTCTCTTCTCATTGGGCCCGCTTGGATTATGTTATGGTTGGGGCGCGCCCGAGGTTTTCTTAAGAAAGAATATCAGCTCCGATCATGGTGGGTGACTGCGGGGGATTAGAAGCCACTGCCTCGAAAGCTGCCTACGAAAGACTTCCGGCTATGCCTGTCCATCATAAATTTAGAAAGTAGATGGATAGATGAATAGAGAAGATTACCGCCCAAGCAATCAAAGAAGTGTGTAGCCAACCTCAGTCTTGTAGAGCTCATCCCCGAGTGGACGAGCAGAAGGAGATCCCAGGATGACAGGCCTGGAGCGAAAACTCTTCCTTTTTTTTATGTGGAAGAAGTTTTCAATCTCATCCGAAATGAGAAGACATCCAGCTAGCGGACCTGTCCACTCCAGACGTTAGTGGAAATTGTCTTGCTTGGCTTTCCGAGAAGGTTTTCCTCATCCATTTAGCACCTTCTAACCTCAGACTCGAAGTCATCATTTTGAAGGACGTGAGTCTTTATCGAGAGGATAGGACAGCGTCGTCGTGTACTCGGACTATTGCTTCCTAGCAATTTGACGAACTAGTCGAAGTGATGACTTAATCGGAGCTAAGGTTCTCACTTTTGTTAGCTTTTAGAATCTCTCTAAGAATAAAGAGAAGGCTTTCGTGGGTCCGTACCGCTCCCGTCCCTGATTCGACTTCAACTATATCCGAAATCTGACCTTGAAAGGAGCATTGTTAGACATTCTATTTTAGTGAATGCGGCCGAGTCAAGCTGGTGCCGGAGAAAAGGCTTTATGTGCTTATGTAGTTCTTTTAGCTAATGTAGCTGAGGAAGAAATGGATCCTGAAGTAAACAATCTTCTTTACTGCTGCGTGAACTGCTTGAGTTCTAACTGCGTAATCAACAAGAGGAGAAGGAGTACTATGATGAAAAAGAAGGAAGCGCTGGTTTGAAAGATGTTTTCGGGAGAGGTACTTCCGGGATTAAGGAAAGTAACCCTAGGTTAGAGAGGGACTTATTTCATAAAATGTTAAGAATAGGGAAACTCCAAGAATCCAATATCCATAGGGAGACATGGAATTGGATACTTCCCTCCTTTCAGTGCAAGAAGGACTGCTTGGTGAAGTACTAAGGATTATCGCCCTCTTTATCCCCTATTACTTGACAGTAAGGGGGAGAGGGAATAACGAAAGGGTATCAAAACCACTTTCTATAAAGATAGCCTACATTGAACCCATAGGCCTAGGATCTTTAGATAAAGAGGTAAGGCATCTGTAAAGTCAGTAACAAAGGAAGAAAAGCCTGGGGCAGAGAGGTATAGAAAACCTCACCTCAACGAAGGGTAGAGATCGACCTTGAGGCCTACATCAACGTGATGCCTGTAATGGCTAAGGGTGCCGGGGATAGAGAATGGATATGAATATCAATAGATTGATTCTTCTTTCCAGGTCCAATCTTTGTTAGCCCTTTTTCGAGGTTGGATAAATCACAGAGCTGGTAGGAAGGCTAACACCATTGGTAGAGTTAGTTCTATTATACTAGCTTTCTTTCTCAGCTGGTTGAACTGAAATGCTTCGGATCAACCTTTCGACAACAGCTAAACCATGGGACAAGCATTCGTGCCAGCTTATAACAATTTCTTTCGGGTCAATCCTATCCTCTTCAATCTATAAGAACTATAAGATATAGACTTTACACCGACTGAAAGGGAATGAGTCTCATACTACGACGAAAGTCCTATAGTTAGCTCTACTTCTCATGTTCAAGTTCAAAGCAGTCAGGTAAAGGTAAGTCACATAGGGTCCAAACAGAGTAATAGTACGGAGGGAAGCCTGTAGGGATTTTTGACTATATGATCAGTAAGATTGATTGTATTCAGTGAGCAGTGATTCCGTTTCAGCAAGAGATCCTGACGTAATACATCTTCGTAATGAAAATAGAGTGAAAACATGACTATGACTTTGACAGTTTATAAAGAATCAAAGAAGCACTGTGAACTATCCGAACTAAAAAGAAAGTTGGTTGATGTAAGAAAGAAGATCAAAAAGGCCATCAAACTCTTTGCTACAATTGTGGTACCTGCAGTCGTAGACCGGGTTATCTTTATCTTCTGTCGTCGGCCTTTCTTATGATTGATACACCTTTGGTGATGCATACTGCTTGAGAAGACATTTCCTTCCTCTTGCTTAGAAAATTCTTTCTATTCATCGAGAGTAAGATTGATTGCATAGTGCTTACTTCAGCCACCTTGTTTATCTATTTAGCCACTAAAGCTATCTCAAGAGCAAGAGTTGGCGCATGAAAGACGCTTTTTGCTAGACTGACTTTGAGTTGATACCTTTTCTACGCTAATCCAATTTATGAATGAGAAATGGAAAGACTAGAACTTTATTCGGTCGGTAGAGCTTGAACGAAATTTTGGTTGTAACTGATTCTTTTCTTATCAAAATCACCAATTTAGGACTTGATGATTCTATCGTTCAGCAAAATCTTCTTTGACTCTTTTACCTTGACTTTCTTTGTCAAATGGAATTGGATCGTCGTGCTATCAAATATTTTCGGAAAAAAGAAAGCTTGAGATTCCATTCGTCCTAGCTCGATTCGAAGCTGGCGAAGTAGTAGAAGTTGTCTCGTCTCAGGATAACAGGTGGTTCTCTGCCGGGCAGTCCGGCAGATGCTTCTTTCTAGATTCAGCCTTAGATTCAATTCCGCAAACACCGCTTTCCGACCTTCATGAAAAAAAAGAGAAGAAAGAGATTTTAGGGGTAAAGCCAATGACACTAGCTAAAGCGTTAAACCTAGCCTTATTCGCTTTGAAGCCGAGCCCGTTAGGGGAAGTTAAAAGAAATTTTCTTTCCTCTGAGTTTAAATGCGCACCTTGATGCTCACCTTTGCTTTGGCTACAAGCTAATGACTTTCTCTTTAGACAGATAAAGCTTGATTTCTTTGAGTTAGGGGGAGGGAAATATATAGCCTTGTCCGACCTTACTACGAAGCCGGCTTTTCGTTCTTTGCTTCAACCGGTGCCAAGGAAGAAAAGAAAGAAGCAAGCAAGGAAAGACTTCAAACTGTCATCGCAGAAAAAGCTACCGAGAGCTTTTAATGATAGGACAGCTAGCCGAATTTTTATTGCGTGAGGCCTAATGCTTTTAGTTAGTGCTTTTTACAGGTAACTGTCTTTAAGCTAAGCGCTTCACAGCCCTTCTTTACCTCAAAGCCCATGTTTTGGGAGAGGTACTCAGTCAAGCGTGTAATTCAGTGCTGGATGATGTCACTTTTCTAATATTATTAAATTCTATTATAGAATAATAGAGAGTGGAGTTCTCAAGTATTTCCTTGAAAGAAAAAGGGAAATGACATCTTGCTGGATCCCGCACAAAGAAGAGAAAAAAAGGACTTTATCGAGCTTTGGCTCACTTATCTTATGTCTTATGAGTTAGAAAGGGGGCTAAGATGCCGATAGGAAAGAGTGTAGCCTTATCTACATCTGAGGCACCTTAAATATTAAATAAACTTCTCTGTACAAGAAGTACAATAAATTGAAGCTTAGAAGCAAGCACTTATGGCTTTGCTAAGTTCTAACCGCTGAATTTGCTAGCCAATAGGCCTACTGCCTTACCTTCCCATGTGATGAAGGAAGAATTCTCTGAACATAGCTTCAATCAGAATATGCAATATGCTCAACAACTCAGATTCCGCTTCTTTTTCTTTCTCATGTTATTGAGAATGTTCTGGAAAGTCCTCCTCTATAAATAGCTGCTCCAATTCGCTTAGCAAGTCTAACCCCTCTTATAATAATCTTCCCTCTGCCAGATGCTTGTTCATGTTACCAACGTAACAACCAGCCAATAAACGCATCTCAGAGGATCGCGCCTCCCCAGAGGTTCCAGGGTTGCCCCTAGAGTGTTAGGCCCCCTTTAACTAATTGTTTCAAATCTTTATAAGGCCTCTATAATAGGAACCTTATACAAACCCCACTCTTTTCTTTTGAGCCCTTGCCATTCAAGGGAGTCGGAGTAAATTGGATTTATATAAATCCTCTCGACTCACACTTTTATGTAAGTGTCCTTTTGAATCCTAATTAGACACCGGTCCTTCTATTCCTTTCTAGTCGTCCAACGAGAGGGAAGATGCCCCAATACATGTTCAAGGCTGGGCGGGCCATTGCTGAAACCAATCTTTAGCTGGGGTGAAATACAGACTTTTTGCGCAGTCCCATATGGAGGGGGAAAAAGGGGTATATGGTCTACCGACTCCTCTGAATGATGGCAAAGGCTGTATCTATTTGCTAGACCATTCTCTTGAAATTCTATAATCTTCGAATTCGTGACAAACCAGCCAGCAGAAAATCATCCCCTTTGGCAAAGCCTTCTTATGCCATAACATAAGTTGTCCAAAGGAATTCCTGAATGAGTCTATATCCATCTTTCGCCCTAGAAGAGCCCCCTTTTATCCTGCCCAGATCGGAGAATCTGAACCTTCCACGAGCACGAGGAAGCAAGACTTGCATGGTGCCGCCACGGGACATTCTGGGTGGCCTTTTCCGAGACTGTTCAGGAACATGGATCTGTGGCTGAATAATTTTCCTACGAGTCTACAAACTAAGCTTTGGTTTAGCTTCCCTTCGCCTTCGGTTGGTTCCTTCCAAGGACAGTTCTAGTGACAACAAGGCATGTAGTCACTCTCCTTTCAGGAGAGGCGATTGCTTCGTTTTAAGCAATCACATCGTTCGCACCCTGGTGTACTCACTAATACGTTCAGCTAATCTTGAACTAGTCTTTCTAAAGAAAGAAGCTCAGCGCGGATGATAGGACAAGCGAGAGCGGAGATATAGGCTAGCTGTTCCTATTCCATACCATAAACAGACACCTTTGATTCATCGACATTGGCGCGTCAGGCTCTACCCATCCCCCAGCCTTTTTTATCGTACAGACAAAGAGAAATCCCCGATATCATAAAGAAGAGGTTGAAGGGGAAGGCTAATTGAAAGCACTAAATGACTTCCATGACGTGGAAGAAATGATCACCTTCAAGCAAAGGAATCTTCCGTCATTCTCTTTTCCACTGTATCGAGCTCTCGCTTTCAGGGTTTTCAGGGTGGAAAGTCCATTTCGCCGATAAAGAAAGCCCCCCTCATTGGAACCCGTTGACGTGCAACTTTCACTCTTCGCTGCTTTGAGATCAACTTCGTTAGTACCAGAGTACCCGTCGGGAAACCTCATGAGCGGTAGACCTTAGAAGAAAGACCTGCCGTTAGCCGTTGAGGCGGATCCATATCTATACCTGAGATTGCTTTTAGCTCTATCTGTCAGAGACAGGAGAATTCCTTTTGTACTTAGAAGAATGCTACTTAGAGAGAAGAATCTTTTGACTCCGGAGTCTCTGATCTGACTCGAGAGGTGTAGATAAGATTTTAGAATAGCTTAGAGGGATTTACCCAGTTCTTCTTATATAAATAGAAAAGAATAGTTCGGAGAAGAGTCAACCTATAAAATGACTTTGAGGGCCATCCCTAGAGGTACGGGGAGGTCTTTAGAAAACGAATCGAATAAGTAGCTCTAATTAGTAAGAGTTAGGTAAGACACTTTCTTATTACCTGCTTTCTGGCCTTTTATCCTTTACAAAAAATAGGAGTCTGCCCTAAGACCTTTCTAGGTCCACCTTGCAGAAGGTTCAAAGGACTTCCTTGCGTGGTATGCCACCATCCTAGCTTATTTCGAAGGTCTGATCCATACTTTGAAGTGTACCCGGCCCGTATAAATGAAGTCCGTTGCTTATCAGCTTAGTATGGAGGACGACAGGATATCCCTAAGGCCTTAAGTAAAGGTAGGTAATAGTTATATTGAGGTTGGCCTGGTATACCTTCTTGCTTTTCTCGCATTGCCGGACGTAAGGAGTTGGGAAGATGCGACTAAAATCGATCTGAATGAAGCTTTAAGCCTAGTTCTGGTGGGTAAGGTAATCTTACTGAAAAAAAACGTAGTTTAACTAATCATATGTTCGCTTTCCTAATGATGAGAGAAAAGGATTTATTTCTCTATTGAATATAAGGAATTATTGAGTACATGGAGCTAGTATACTACGATGTACCCCATAGGATAGATGGTGCCACCACACTTTCAAAGATCCTCTTTTTCCAATTTGTTTAAAATCAGAATGTTCTTTATGATAGCGAGAGGGAGACAGCTGATGTAATTGGACTACCAATAGGTCACCGGCTTCTGATTGAGAGATTCGAGGTTGCTTTGTCTGGTCAGAGCGATGCAATCTTTCCTTATCTAATGGCACAAGGAGGCGCTAAAGCCCTTGAATGACCCAGTATGATGGACAACTCAAAACGAAAGCAGTCTGGGTAAAGCTTTACACTTGACATTCCACATTATAAATTAGAAGTAGTGCCACCTTCCTTTCTATGATCTCCATTCTAAAATAGAAGTTTATCAAGCCGGTGTAGGAGCACAAACTAATGAATAAATGTTCTCACGATGTGCACATATGTATATTTTTTTTTTACAATTCATCACATTGAGCATTTCTTTCGGAACTAACATCTCTTTCAAACTAGGCACGTAACTCAAACATCGGGTCTTGCCTATTCCTAAGAAAGATAAGGAAGAAAGAATCTGAACAAGAGGAATGAGTACGGATTCCTTCCTCTCCCTCTCCCGTTGGTCGAGCAACTTCGTACCTTAGTTTCACATAGTGAAACTTCCTATCTCACACATACCTTCAATCATCGAGGAATAGATATGGCTGGTAGACCGAAGACCTTCTGAATAAGCGTGGAGGTAACATGCTTGCCCCTTTAGTGCCTGCTGAGACTTATTTCCTCTCGACTCTAGTTGAATGGAAGTTTCATTTCCTAAGTCTAAAAGAATGTCGTTTATTGAGTCCCCCTAGTGCATTCCCCAATCTCTGACTCCAGAAAGCGAACTCAACCGTACGTAACCAATCTCATTCTTTTTCTTTTCTGTATCAGTAATGTAGCTTCTGCTTCGGCTTGGCTTATGCCTCTTACTGGCACCTTCTCTTACGCGGTAGGGCTCAATCTCATCTTTCACTATATGAATGATAAAAGCAAGTAATAGAACCGAGTCGGTCAGGACTAGACTCAGCTTCTCTATCGGTAGAACTAATGGAAAGCCTATTCTTGCCGAAAGGTAGAAGCCACCAACGGAAGGAGGGAGCAGAGTATGGTAATGTAAGGCTTTTAAGATGATGCCTTTGCTGAAGTAGAAGCCCAACCAAGTCAGTAATATATTGTAAATTTGAGCTGTATGATAATAGTAAACTGTATGGTAAAATGCTAACCAATATTCTGTAATAAAGGTAAAGAGTGTGTTCTGAGAAAGACTATGGTATGAGAATGCTAATCGGTGAGATGCTTTCTAAGCTGTACTCTACCCAATATGTTACAAAGCACAGCACAGTACTTTAGACTTAACCCTGAGATGAGTTCTCTTACTTGGTTATATTGGACAGAGGGAAATGCCGCTTCCAAAGAAAATACTGATCTTGTTTCAGAGTGAGGGCAAGCAGTCAAAAGAAGAAAGTAGGCATCTTGTTGAATCATCCCGTATTCTTCTCTTGTTGCTTCTCACTTCACATAAGTAATGTGAAAGAGTAAGGAAAGAGAATAGTGTGTTTCAGTGTAATAGAAAGAAGAGCAAAGAATAGAATATGGCTCGTTGCTTGCGTTCAGCACGCCCTCTTCTATAGACTGGAGCTGCTTGTTCGAGTGACTTCTGCTGAACCAAGGCTTACAGTAGCTTCATAATGATGTTACGCTAAAAAGCAAAAGTAAAGGCAATGAAATTGAATGCCTTCTCTATTCGACTTTTCTATAGCGAGCAAGTAATCTTCTCTTAGGTGAGGCATTGTACTCATTTCTTATTCTATTACCAGTTGTCAGAAATCTAAAAGATTTCTTTTCATGTCCGGATACAGAAAGCTAAGTACCGAAGAAGGCGAAGTAGACCATATTTGGCTTTTCACGGAAAACGGTGATACATAGGTGGATCATTTTATAGAATGAGTTGGGCTTGGAGGGTCCAAACAAAAAGGCGGCCAAAAACCTTGCACGTGCAGCCCTGGCTTCTGTGATTATTTAGGCTGTTGAAGTCACTCTTTCTGGCTCTTTTTTGTTGGTTCCTAAAAGGCCGGTTAGAGAGTGGTAACGACCGTGGCTATTCTATGAAGTAGACTTCCCCGGCATATACAATAAGAAGGACACTATGCCTAACTGATAGATGGGAAGTGGAAAGACCCGCTTACGGGGAAAAGAAAAGGTGCTAAAGAGAAATGGAGGCGTGAGGACGCGAAGGAAATGGGAATAGTATCTTTCGGGCATGGCCGGGACTGGGGAAGCAGTTAAATGAATAGGTGTTCGAGTTTAGAGCCTTTTCTTTTTGTTTGTTCTTCATTGGTTGACGAGCCATAGTCATAGCCATAGGAAATGCAGCCTTCTATCCCATACCCTTCCCTCAAAGGGAATGTGCAGTTCTTTCTTCGGGACTAGCAGTAGCAGAAGATCTGTGTTTGGACCAAAGGAAAATAGTGTTTCAATCTAGGGAATTAGTTTCTTTCTTTGATTGAGATGAAGGAATGGTAGCTAAAAAGAGCGATCTAGCGTAATAAATAGAATAGATACTTCTGGCCGGTCGGCTTCTGCATATGGAGTAAGGGTGTGAGGAATCCCCTTTATAGGATTTCCGAAGGATGTTGCTACTCTGCCTTTCGCTAATGTCTTCCTTTCACTTCTTGTCTCAGGGAACTCTGCTTCTTGTTGCAGTAATCTCTCTCTTCCCTTGGTACAGAGTTAGGTTCAGTTGCAGATCAAAGGTATTGCTGTTGATGAGAAGTGATCGAGAACTCTTTCTTTCCTTATCTTATAGGGTGCCATTTTGTGGGACCTTAGGGTGGAAGAGAGGATTAGGTTTAGCATCTTGTGAATGGAGTTCACGTAGGCATCCAGAGACAAGCCAACTTTCCCTATAATGCTAGAAATACCTATTCTTACCACAGGAAAAGCAGCCATTAGGCATTCAGCCTAGCGAGAAGGGAAATAGCCTTCACAGGCCTTATTTAGCTTACCCATTTCCTTCGGATCAGTTATTTTGTTTAACATGTTCCGAAATAAGAGAATAGGACTCGCTCCTAAGAACAAGAAGAGGAATATGCAAGTCAGCCTATATTTCCCTCGTTTGCATCAACGTCAGCAAGGCTAATTCCACTTGTATTAATAGGGGCATCCGCGAAGATCTTCTCTTAACTAATTCGGACTCATCTTACGATCTCTAGTCTCTTCGCTACAGGAACCAAAAGCGCTACTACCACATCTGTGGATCAATCTCCTTCTATTCCTTCTTCAACGAGTCCTTACATGGAAAGAAATGCTGTTCTCGGAAAGCTAATCAACCATTTGTTTTGGTAGGAAATCCGGATGAAAATGTCATCAGCGAGAGATGGAGGTTCCATAGCCACGGGAAGGCAATTCGCATCTTTGACTAGAAAGGCAACATCCTTCGACTTATATGGGTAGTACAGGTGGGAACTGCGCACTTCGCTCACTCCTTTCTGTTGGAGGAATAGCTGCTTTCCAATACTAGAATAGAATAGAATAGAAGACTGCTTTCGCCAGGTCGAAGAGATCAGAAGAGAAAGACAAGAAAAGGAGAGTCTGGCATCGAAGGATGCTGTGGAATCAAGATTACCGTCGCTGTCCCTTGTCTTGAACTCGCACTACCTACTTCTAACAAGAGAAGGGAATAGGACTTGCTCATGTAAGAAAGACTAATAGAAGTGGCTCCTTCGATTACTTGTTGGCTAAGCCAAAGGATTCGATTAGCTCATGTGATATCACCTCTTTACCAATAGAAAGGCAAGCAGTAAGAGTAGTCTCAAGCAATCTTAGACTTTCATAAAGGCAAGGAAGCATCCTAGAGATTCGCTTTCCAACAATATTGTATATAAAGTAGGCTTAGAGCTCACTTGGCTAAAGCACCTATTCCATCCAATAGAAGCAACAAGCGGTATGAGTGAAAGAGAACAAAGAAAGTCGTATTCTCTATCTTCGATTGGAAGCAGGGGAATAGCTCTTCTCTGCTCTAGTAATGCCAGTGAGGAAAGCAGCTTCTTTCCATTCTCATTCCAGTCCTTCTTCCTTTTTTAGTAGCTTTTTCCCGCCCGATCTCTTTTGTTTCCGGCAGGCCAGGCAAGGAAAGTGAAAAAACGACTAGAGATATAGATCATGGCTATCTGACAACTATTGATAGATCCCTGGAGCAACGATTGCACTCGGGACTTTGCCCTACGGAAACTACTTCTTGAACTTGGGACTTTCAAGATTGATTGAACTCCCGCTTGCTTGCCTTTCTCAGACCGGGAAAAGACGTTGAAAGCGGAGGGAAAATCTACGGGAGTGAAAGAGGGAAAGACCTGGAGGGAAAGCATTCTTTCTAATTTGCATTGCAGGGAATCGATCAAATAAAGGCAGGCGGTACTTATTGGAAAGTGTTGGAGGTTCCATTGACTGCTGGGATAGCTTCTAGTAGTTTCAGAAGGCAAGGAAGGAACTGAAAATAGCAATAGATTTAGCAAGACTAGCCGCTTTTTCATACCCAGTGTTTGCAATTGAATCAGCTCTTGGTCTTCTATTTATATAAGAAAGCGGTGCTATTTCATCCGCTGTGGGAATAACCTCTCCATCTCATGCCCTGTTTGAATGGGTTGTTCAAGAAGGGATTGACCTAAGGAAAGGCTGGGAAAATGCAATGAAATTCTCCAAATATCCAAAGCCTTCGACGCTTTAAACTGATTTACCATTTCCAAAAGCACTAGGCGTGGTATCGTATAATAGAATAGGCTCGTCGTCTCTTTCCTGTTATGCCTCTTCAAGCCCAATTAGCTTCGGGTGCCGTTGTCCCCTTCAATTAGAATAGATCTTCATTTAGTGTCCTTTTTGGGTTATGGAATTTCCTGGAAAGTGTGAAATAAGAGTGAGTCGGAATCGGTGGAACTTGTAAGATTCAAATAGATAAAAAAGGTATTCCCCTTCGGGAAGAAATTGACCTATTAGAAGCTGACGATATTCCGACATCGGAGTTTTGTCTCTTTCATCTCTTATTTGCATTAACTCCTAAACTACCAGACAAGAAAGAACAAGGAATGCATAGCTATACATAGTCTGACTTCTAATCCGTTTATTCCTCATATACAACGGGGCACCCACTAAAAACGAACAAGGGCTCCTTACTCCTTCCAATCCGACCACCCTTTGAAAGGGCAGACAGACTTGACTCCCCGATTGGACAGTGGTACTCGAATGAGACCATGCATACCTTACTTTGATATGAAAGAAGTAGCAAGGAAGAATCTCCCTCACAGGGAGGAAAGAGGCTGACGATAGGAATTACTACAGAAACTAGAGCTTTTCACCTTTGAGTCTTTTCCTGCTTTGACCAATAAAAAAGGAAGAAGAACAAGGGGCTCCTACCCTTCCACAACTGCCCTGTAGCTTCCAACCACTATACCGGCTCCCCGTAGTCAACATTCATTTGTCCCATAGTGCGCGCTTAGCCAGATGAAGATTCTTCCACGACGCTAAGGCTGCTTTAGAGGAGAAAACTTCTTTCCCCGGATCAGTATCAGTAGAGGAAAGCACTCGTGTCGCTTAGCCGGAGGGGTTAGATACCTTCGATAAGTTTCCGAAGCTTGGGCGAGTAGACCCAAAATAAAAGAGTATAGTTAGTTATCACGGATAATGAAAAATGAAAATAGGAACAATAAAGCCAGCTCTTCTTTCCTTTCTCCTCAGCTCTACTACTAATAGAGAGTCGGAAGGCATCTTAGCTCGGAACCGGGAAAGCAGAAAGCGAAAAGAGGGGTTCGGGAGACTAGCAATGAAACGGATATCTAATCGGGTTTCAACTCCTCTCCCAACGGTTGAGCTAGGCGAACTAACGATGCGAAAGGGAAACTAAACTGCTGTGGCCTATATATAGTTTACCCTCTATAATACTCCCGCATGCTACTATTCCCTCTGAGATTATGGCATGCTTTTCTCGCGAACAAAGAGAAAGTCTTACTCTTACAAGGTAGCCTTCCTACCCTTCCAGGAGCATATATATAATTTAGTAGACGACGAAATGGGCGGTGCAAAAAAAGAAGAGGAGCGAGTTTACGAGCTCTCGTTGCTTAAAAGAATATGTAATGTATCTCACTGTAAATAACCCTGTAACTCAAACTCATCTTGAGGCTCCGACCTAAATGGGAAGAGAGGTTGCTTCTAAACTACTAAAAAAGAGGGACTCCATTCCCCAGCTAGCCCTTTCACGAGAGGCCTTAGCAGGCGATGAAAGCCTTTGATTCAGATGAAGGCACATTAGTTATGGAATGAAAAGATGCTACAATTAGGGTAGGGTCAGGCGAGAACGCCAGCGGAGATTATTAGCTAAGCCAATTTCCCCTATTCCGAAAGTATGAATTAGACTAGGGATCGCCGACTTAACCTGGCTCGTCGGGAGATCATGAATTAGCGTCTGACTCGGCCAAAGTCGTTACCTTATTAGGGAGAAGTTCCCCTTAGCTTCGGCTTGATCAAAACTGAGCTACCTCTTTTTAGAAAGACAAAGGTCGAGAAGAATGTCTTCGTTTCCAGTCCTTCTTCCTTCTCTCATTGATGAGGGGGGAACTGCAGTCTGATGAACCATATGTATGTGATTCATTTTTTCCTGTATCAGTAATGTAGCTTCGTGCTTACCACCTGGTAATCCCTCGCCACTTCTTGAGTACAGATTCGAAGTCTTGGTCGCCCGGACGTCGCCTTAGAGGAAAGCTTGCTCATAAGAAGGATAAGCAAGGTTTGATGAATTATCCTAGCAAGGCTTATCAGATAAGGCTAAGCGAAAGCAAACAGGGGAGCCCGTTTGTAATGGTTGGAAGGTTTGGTCTTCAGTCCGCCATTCCAAGGTAAATGCCTGGCTATTCAAGCTAGCGTGGTAACGAGACGGTGAGTGAAAGTGAATCGGTGAACGAGACTGAGGAAGATGCAACGCTAGTTTTGAACCAGAGCAGGGAAGTAAAGCGCCCTATAATCAAAGAGCTCTATGTAGCGCTTTTTGCTTTCGCACTTTACAAACAAGCAGCTAAGCAAGGGCGGTTATGCTTCAAATCTCCTAAGAGCATGTCCTCTTCTGAAAAGGTGATGGCTGTGGTTGGCTTTGCTCCTTGCCTACAAAGCTCCGCGAGTTCTGCCGTGTTGCACTAAGAACGACGTGCTAAGAAAGAAAGAGTTCCGGGCTAAGTACGAAGCGAGTACTTTCACCAACCTTCTTTGGAAAGGCCTTCCTTTCACCAGGATCAAATGTATCCTCGCTTGCTTATTCATATCATGTTGGATTTGCAATTGAAACTAAAGCCTCACCAGCAGCTTCATCTTCAGGTTCGTCACCCTCCGCCCTTCAAAACCGACGTTTTGGACCGCTTTGCTAAAGCCGTGAAAAGGTTGAGAATCCTCCACCATCTTACCCACGAGAGTGGATGGGGCTGCTGAGTTTTCACAGTAGATCTTGTCTTCTCCAACAACAACAAGTCGTCTAGCAGGTTCCAACAACCACGACGTAAAGTACTATGTTTTGAAGGAAGATCCTCTAGTGTCGATAGATCACATTAGCATCAGCATGATGATAGCAGACCCTTTGACCAGGCACCCTTGACTTGATGCGTTAGGGGCGTACCTGTGTCAGCAGTGCTCGCTGTGTCCTTTGGTCCTTCTACAGATGACCCCGGGTAGTGAGCATTCCTCCTTCAATTCTGACCCCGCGGGCCTCTCAATTCTTGATTTCCCTATATCCAAGAACCCAGATGTAATGACAAAGCCTTTACTACCGAAAGTGCCTCTATCATGATGAGGTTAGGTGCTACAATCCATTCATGCTTTCTCTGAGAGCAATCTCTAATGGCCGTCAGGGTCCAACCCCTTAATCAAAGACCATCTTCAGTAGTGAAGCCACTGCAGTTATTTCCTTCTAGTATAGGCTTTAGGCCACATGATCAGGGATCACTTCAATTGGCTTACTTCGTACTGAATGCCCTACTGATGGTCCCGAGAGAACTCGCGAGGAGCTCTTAGTCATTAGTCAGAACCGGGTGTGAGAGTTCCCGCCACTCTTTCCTTCGAGTAGCCTGGCCCTTCCTCCAAGACTTGAATCAGGAAGAGCTTTTTCTCTACTATGCTGCCTTGCGCCTGGTCTTTCTTCTTTATTGCCTTGGCCTTGTCTTTTCTCATGTATTCTATTCGCCAATTCTCTGTTCAATTACAATGAACTTCATGCCTTTCCTTTCTCTCTTGACTTGCTTACTTCTACTTCTAAAGTAAACCAGACTGAAGACAGTAGAGAAAGACTTTTTATTACGTTATCCAGAATGCGATGCCCCAAGGCTTCAAAGTAGCGATCGACTTTCAATCCTATGATTTGACTCGAATAGCTAATGTCAGATCTTCTTAAATTAAAAGAAGGTGCTTTCGGGCTTCATTGGTGGAAGCTGCTATGTTGAAGCATATCTTGGTTCTGGCTGCAATAAGTTGTCTTCCGTTATAAACCCAGAAAGAGCTTAGTTGGCCACTTTCCTTCTCATGCCGCTCATATCAATAAACTTTGTCTGTCAATGTATGAGTCTCAAGTGAGTGAAGTGCCTTACGGGTGTAGGGCACGAACGCTAACACACGGTAAATTGTAAGCCCCAACGACAAAGGAACGGGTTTTTTGGGGGGACTAGCATCTCTTAGTCTTAGTTAAGCAGCTCTTTCTGGCTTCGGTGAATCTCTCGTTTTGCTGTATTGGTCTTCTGGTAACGCTTGCTACGCTCATCTCTTGTTTGCTTTGTTAACGGTTACTGGATCTACAAAGTTAGAAAGAAGGTAGATACCTGAGCCCAGTCATGGGCGTCCTCTTTTGCGAGCTCTTTGCTGTTGTAGAGAACGTAAGTGGTGGAGAGGATGAAGTATCAATCAATGGAGGGCGATTCACTAAGAATATTAATACGCTTTAGTGGGAGGCGGAAGGCCGATCAGTCAGATCTCGCCATCCTTATTTTTCCATCCTCAGGAATGATTAATTAGCTTTTCCTGTGTTGGTTGAGGCTTAGTTCATAGTTTCATTTTCTCTTAGCTACGAATGACCGGAGCAAGCACTAACAAAACTAGAGTGGGTGACGAGAAAGGGTAAAAAAGACCTGGCTTCCTGCACCCGCCACTAAGAAAAGAACAAGGATTGACTCTTCACTGAAGAATTGCAACTGCAAAGCAAAGCAAGAAGCCACTCACGAAGGAGTGTGCGCTCTCCAATACGTAAGCTACCCTCATCTAACTTAGATTGGATGTCTTCATAGAGACGTTTTCAATGAAGCCCCAATCGGGAGAGCAAGCATCGAGAAGCATCTGGCGACATTTCCATGTGAAATATCATCAAAGGCATCGACCTCCATTTTCCACATAAAGGATCTTTCCGCTAAGAATGATAATCATGTTATATCTACGCCAATCAGGTGGTTTAGAACTAAATTCATATGGGTTCATCTTCCGCTTCTGGTAGAGAAGTTGAACAAATGGTCTCTGAGCTTTCGTCCCCGTATCCCATTCTTGGCCTTCAGCCGGCTTTGATCAACCCATATCTTCTTCCTTTCCTGAATCCAGGTTGGTTGGAAACTAAGGACTAGCGCTCAACTACAACTGATGGAGAACTTTCCCCTGATCTGTGAATAGATTAAAAAGTTGTAAGAGAATCAACTGCTGCTTTGCCTCTATCGGGGATCAAAGAGAAAGATGAACCCTTGTTGAACAGACGAAGTCTAATTAGATAGCGCTTTCTCCGGATCTGTCAAAGAATCTCGGGTTACAAACTCTATGACTTCGTAAGGCATGGTGAGCTCTTGCTTTCTTCCTGACTTAGCTCTTCTAGTGACTTTCGACTGAGTCTTCAATGGCAGCTTTTCTTTCCTACGTAATTTCCGGGTTTTGCTTTCTGAGCCCAGAGGTAATGATAATCCTAGAGAAGAGGCAGCGGCGGGATGAGGATTTTGAGCTGATTCAATGGCTTGAGGATGATAGGACGCATAAAGACTGCTTTCTTTCCTTGCTGCTTGATCTTCTTCAGTCTGGGCTTGAAAAGAGCAATAAATAGACTAATGGAACAAATTCAATAAGTCTCATTCGAGGATTAACGAAAGTGAAGAAAGAAAGTAGAAATACAGAAAATCAACTGTAATGATTAGCTAGTCTAGGATGTCTACCTCTCATCATACGAGATTGAATGTCTGAAGGAAGAAAGAAGTGAGACAATCTCAAGATCTATTCCGGACCTCTAACCCTACTTACCTGACAACTCGGCCATTTGATCCAACTGATTGGAATGAAAGGGAAACTGAAAGTTCTTAGGCATTGCCAGTCAAGAAAGGGTAAAAGGGTATTAGTAACATCTGAGGATATCAGAGATGATCTTGACTTTCCTTTTGACTATCTCTAGCTGGAAACTAACTATTCTTAGTTCGATTTCTGGACTTGACGTCCTTCTAATTCATAGGACGGTATTGCTCAATTCTTCTGAACTTACCTGATAAGAGAAGAGAATTGACAGTGAATCTGAGCTGAGACAGACGTGATTTTGATGAGATGAAATTGGTCTTGGCATGGAATCTATGGCTTGAAAGTGAATCTTAGGATGCTTGCATTTCATACTTGACTTGCCTCTTTCTTTTCCTTGGGCAGGGGACTGAGCCAACTTAAGGATTGAGATTATCTTCCATTTGAATTGGTCACAAACGAAGTAAGATAGGATGTTTTCAACTAACTTCCTTACGATTTCACCTCTTACTTCAGCTAGAAATTGAAATAAAGCGAAAGTAAGATCGCTTTGAAACGAAAGAAGAAGATGTAGCAGTCTTTGTACCTTAATACACTATTAGAGGTTTGGACTTAGGCTTTTGATCTGTCTTAAAGAGGACCTCCTATCCCTAGAGATCTAACTGAAGGGAATTCTTTAAGCGAGAACTTCAGCCGACTAGACTATAACTCTTGGACTCAATTCTATGGCCTAGGGGCTCTATTGAATTAAAGAAAAATATGACTCATCTCATGGAACAAAGTATAAAAGTCTGATTTCCAGCTCATAATATCCAGACTTCCTGTCAACAAAGTCAACTACTAAAACCTCTTGCTCTAAGTCTTTGTAGGAGAGTAGGGCTTTGGCATAGATTCATTTGGTATGGGGCCCGGGCTAAGAGATTGACGGGCTTGACTTCCTAAGCATAAGCTGCATTCTTTCTTGCTTTTGACTTACTTTCTAGTTATAGCTCTGAAGACTGAGTCTGAAATAGGCAGGAAGGCACTAATCAGACTGGCTTTCATTCCGACTTAGAGGCCAATTACATGGTCGGGCTTGCAAGACAAAGAAAAGAAAATGATCTTTATCCTGCCTTTACCACCGAACAAGAAAAAATGGAATGTGACTTTGCAGCTAGCTCTGGCCCTATTTATTTTACGTAATTTGAGACTGACTGGCATACCTCTTTCTGACCTTTGAAAGTCAATTGACGATCTCGTAGTTAAAGCAGCGAGATGGGAAATGATACACTAGACGAATTGCTTTCACACTGCCCTGACTCGGATTGAGATTAGTCAGTTTTCCCGCTTTTAAGAGAGGCTCGGAGATCAGGGATAGGGAGCTCTAATGCTACGGCTTCTTTTCCGTCTTGGGACTGAGGCTTGCTTTTCTCCCGTGTCAATCTCATGACTTCTTGCTTTCCTTCCTGCCAGACTAGACTTCTAGGCTGAGGACATGCTAGATCTAGAGGAATGTGTAAGAAAGTAGGGCCACAAAAAAAAAAAACGACTTCTTTCCATCTCCTTGGCCTTTCATTCAAGAGTTCTTGGCTTTCTTCCCGGCATCGCTGCCTATTCTTCTTAAATTCTTCTTAAATGGATCTCTCTTTGTTATCAAAACGAATTTGAAACTCCCTTCATCCAACAGCTGAAATAGCAGCGGTCATTTGAATAAGAGCAGAAAGACGTTCGACGTTCAAGTCATCGTCTTGCCTTGCGTGGCTACTTTACTATATATCTACTTTACTATATATTCTATCTATAAAATAAGTATTAGTATTTGACGCTGTTAAAGGTCTTAAAAGCTCTATATTTTTCGTTTACTTTGAGCCAGGTTCGGGACCCTATTGAATTTTGTTCTATAGAAAATGCCTATTGAGTTTCGGACTTCTTTCTTAAACTTGCTTCTCCTCTTGCTAATCAGTAGCCTGCCTTCCAGGGCAAAATAAAAGAAAAGCGCTAATCTCCGCACCTCTATTGCTATCCTGCCCTGCCTCTTTAGTATTAAGATAAGACTTAGAATAAGAACACTTATGCAGCTCTCTCAAAAGTCGTTAAGTTGACTCGCTAGTGCTACCTTTCATGTAGAGAGTTCAGGCAAGCGGTCTCTATCTTCCTCTTCGGTACCGCTAGGTAATAAGATAATACTTGAAGCAATACAAATAGATAATAGATATACGAACATCTCGCTATAGCGAAAACTCATTTTTAGAGTCAAGGTGAAAGGAACTTAGCTTATTAAATTTAGGTAAAGGGGGTCCGGCTCTATGAGCTCCTGGGCCTTGCTTTTTCGCTCTGCTCTCTTACTCATTATCCTTATCCGAAAGAGTGAATAAAAACAGAATTGGGGATAGAAAGTTATTTTATGTAATAAAGCAGCCAAGCAAATTCTTTCAGGAATGGCTATGAGGCAAAGTTTACGTCTATCGAAGAGAGATCACATAATTGCTTCTTTTGTCTGGAAGCCTCTTTCTGGTCTTAGTCTAGTTTTCTACTCTCATTTTGACTAAGATTAGTTGTCTTTTTTTTATTTATCTAGTTTTCTACTCTCGGTCCACAGAGTAGTGTAGAAGTGAGTCTAAAAAGTGGTTAAGAGTAATTAATAAGGAGCTAACATGCCGTCAGGATTAGAAGTAAGATTTCCTCTACTTTTTTTTTATTCCATATGATTTTTATGATGAAATCATAAGTGAATATATAAGCATATTCTTAGGGTGCCTACTAGCATTATCCGTGTGAAGTGACTAAGCAGGTATGGGAAATATCTTGTTAAGCCCTGAAGTAATCTCTTTTAGCTTTAGCCAGTTCCAGGCCTGTGTAAAAGTAATCTGTATCAATCAGCCTTCAAGCCTGCAGTATCTTTTAAGCCTTCGAGAGAGTTTTATATAATTAGAATTATTTAGATTTCTGTAGAGCTTTCGGAGTATCTCATAAGCAAAAAGGAAGCAAAAGACCAAGAGAAGGCTCTTGGAAAAGGCTAATCTCTAGTTCCCAAGTAGACATAAGCCACTTAGGGGAGGGCTACCAGGTTTTTTTCTTACTTTTGAGGAAAGGTTTTAAGAGCCACCTGGTTTGAAGTACTATTCTTATTATAGTATGCTCCTGCTCTTCTCTTCTTGTGGGGGGCTTCTTTCATATGCTTCTGAGGGATTATATTACTATAGTGCTTGACAACAGGGGTTTCGGCGGCAGCTTATACTAGTTCCAGTGTATCGTAGCAGTCTGAATGGTACCGCGCCGAAGCGGTTCAATCTTCTTTCTTAGGATGAGTAAGCGCCTGATGACGAAAAAGGTGGTGTTGACCCTTCTATTTTGGGTCAGAGTGCCCCTTTCCTTTGTCTGGTCACTGAACTTTGTTCTATCCCTTTAGCCTAAAGGTGATTCTTTTTCCTCATCCGCTTTCGAAGCCCCTTTCTACACAATCTCTTGCTGTCTTTTTTTCCCGATTTGAATCCTTTTCTACTTTTCTAGCCGAGTTTTGTCTTTTTCTTTACGAAGTTGGCTAACAGTGGCCCTACTCCTTTCATGCCTCACCCCAAAGACATCACTCTGTAAGGGGATTAAAAGATAACTCTTGTCTAGGAGTCATAGGTGGAACTTCTATATAGACGCTATTTCGCGCTGAGCGAGGCAGCTTTACCTCCTCACTCACGTTTCAAATCTTCGTTCACTCAGGTGGGTCCCTTACCTAAGGGCCACTTCGTTCACTTGTCTTTAGGCACTCAAAAGGCATATAAGATAGGCTGATCACCAATTCAACTGTCATTCCTAAGGCTTTGCGAATGCGTTATTTGTAACTTTTAGCCAATCAACGTAGGTAGGATCCTCCTAGGCGAAGAAATGAATATGAAACAATGTCCTCTGCCTTCGTTTCACTCGTATCCATGGCAAGTTTCCTGATTCACTTGAATAAAGGAAGAGAGCAGATATGATCAATAGTCTAATAGTATAGTAGTAAAGAAAGAGAGATCGGACCTATTATATGTTAATTAATAGGGGGATGACTGAGCGCAGGGAGACATCCGACTTGCAACCTAGGACCGAAGAAAAGCCGATTAAACTTACCAACTTACCCCTGGGACCGCAGGAAAGAACTTGACTAAATTTCTTGCATGGGCAGACATAGCTCTGGAGCGCTAGATATGATCTAGGCCAAAGGGGCAAGCTCCTCGGTACGTCGCTAAAGGTTAAGCTAAACTAAAACCAGTAGCTCAAAGGGAGTGAGCCGGGCTCAGGAGCAAGTGAAAAGTTCATATGGTGTCGTGAGCTTAAGACCGCATCGAAGAATAAGGCTGAGTTAAGGAGGAACAAGGTAGCCGTACGGTAAGAGTTCTTGAGGCAAACGAAGCAACCTCGCTTGTCCAAGATCAGATAGATCACCCGTCAAGTAGGAATCTCGAGTCTGTCGGTATAAGTGAGAAAGTAGTTTCAAGCCCATTCCGTTCTGATGTCCGGTTTGAGTGAATGAGCCACTGCATTTAGGAGTTCCTCTCCGGTGGCTTTCTTAAGCGAGGATAATATCAGCCTAGAGCAGTCTTTTTGTTCCATGGCATGGATTTCGTCTCTTGCGGATGATCGAAGCCCAGGAGGATGACTCTGTAGAGGGCTAATAGGAAGAGGACTAAAGCATGGCGTAGGCAGCGGAATACCCGACAAAGAAAACAGCTGTTCAAGCTATCTCACCAGGTACGAGACCAGAGGAAACTGAAACGCAATTGGTAGCCAAAAGGACCAGCCTTAGAATTGGCTTTTTGGACCTAGAAAAAGATCGGGGCTAACTCAGAATCAGAAGAATCAAAGGTGTAACCAGGGAATGAATATTTTTTACCACTTTAGGACCAAGACAAGCGGAGGTTATTCCTCTTTTAAGTTAAAGAAAGTATTGAAAATTCGTTTCAACCGGACAACATAACTCAAATCGAGAAAAGGCGGGAAGCAAGTAAACTACTTAGCCTACTTTGTTTCCTTCTTTCACCTTTCACTGTAAGTAAGGTAAGGATTACTTCTTGCAAGCGGTATAAGCAAGCAGATGCGCTGACCGGACTGCGCTACACAAGGAAATGCTCATGGGAGAATGACACTTCAAATCATGGGTGAAGGGAGGTAATCCTGTCTTATCTTCTCGTAGTCACCCATAAGTATCCGCATCAGTGTTTAGGCCGGTGGTGTGGACAAGTTCCGAATTCAATGCCCTGCGAATGTAGAAGGACATGGAGCCAGGGGGCCTGAATAGTCACCACATTTAGGCTGGACTGCACTCCTGATAGTGAAGTAATGAATTGGGGCTTAGCCAGATCCCCATTAAGGATAAAACAACCAACCCCCGCCGACCCAAGCCGTTTGAGCAAGCTTCTACGTTCCGACTTGTCACCATTCATGCGGTCTAAGGATTTCAATAATTGCTTCTGTCTGTCACGCCATTTCACATCCCAGGCATTGCTCGGTACGTACGCATCACGAGCCGTGGTAGGCAATAGGCATAAATAAGGATGAGACTAGCTTGTAGCGTTCACGTGGCTCCTCATACTGTACATATATTACATAATCCTAGAGTCAATAATCCGTTTTACAACCATTTTTTAGTGGGTGAAAGGGGTAGTGCTCAACACTGACGTTCTCATGAAGTTAGTGGTTTGTGCCTAACCTTATGCAGTCGGTCAGATATAACCCTATCACGGTTCACCGACCTATATCCATTTCAGTTGTTGGGAGGTCCGCTCCATCTGCTTCTTAAACCCTAAGTTTGGCCTCGGCTACTAGGTTACGAATACCTTCTCCTCAGAGGTATTTACATCCGTATCGAGCTCCGGTTGGAAAACCTCATTGCAAAGAGAAAGAGGGTTCTTTGTATGCTATCCATATAGGTTGCCTCCTAAAACAAAGTGCTGTAATTCCGATAGCAACGAGGATCAGTCCTATGATTAGTGTTTTCCAATATATTGTTAAAAACTAATTTATGTGTGGACAAGGAGAATATTAGGGTTTAATCAGGAGACTGGACCCACCATAATATCGAACGCCCAAGTTCTTTCCGAATCACGGCATTTGTTAATGGAAAGCATTAGCAACGATATACTGGGTTGATGCTTTAGTAGAAAGTATTCGAACTAATGTTCGTGGTGAAGGATTTCTAATTAGCTGTATATTAGGTGGTTTACTCATTGCTTACATTTTAGTATTCCCAACGGATGGAGAAGTACCAAGTTATATAAATGATCCAGAAACACAGGCATTCCAATATCATTGGGAAAATTGAAGATAAAAAAAAATGCACCTTATTTGGGATTGAGAGAAGGTAGTCTTACATTTATACATTTAAAGAACCATACCTAAAATGTATTGAATATGAAGTTATAGCATTGGCAGTCATGCTAATCTTATTGAAGTGCGCTTACAATACAGGTTTATGGTAAGTTTACAATAGCAATAGGATATGTGATGACTCCTCCTGTATACACAAGCTAGAATTCAAAAATTCAAACTTATTGGAAAATCTTTCCAGAGGGATGTATACGCTCTGATATTAAAGACAGTCATGCAAAAAGGATAGTCTTACCTAATGATTTTCTTTTTTTTCTTTTAGGTATCTTTGTTCGAGTCTATCTCAAAGATGATCAGGAAACTAGTGAGACAGTGTTATCTCTGAGCCACGGCAATGCAAATCCTTAAATTAATGAACTATTAATGAACTCTGGTTAAGGTAGTGATGAAGCTAGAGAGGCTCAAATAATAATACAATCTAAGAAGCATTATCACAAACATATAACATCCCTCAAACCCAAGAGTGATGCTAAAAAGAGGTCTTTCATTGTAGCCGATCTGGAAACGGTTCTAGTTAATGTTAATGACACTCATGTACCTTATGCAGCGTAGTGGTCCGGCCGGGTGAAGATGTGGGTGCCAAGTATTCAATTGAAACATATTTCAGTGAAGAACATATATCTGAGAGGATAGAAGTAATTAAAATGTTCTTTCTAGTCTTTATAGATCGATTAGAATATGTTATAAAAACAGATAAAGCCACAATTTTTCACGATTCGAAAGTCTTATATATATATGAATATTATGCTAATATATAAGGAGATATTTTGAAACCAGTTTTTAGGAACCACACTCTATATAAGTTATCAGTCTATCTTGGATAGAGATTCATCTTCACTTTAAAAGATTCATTAATGATGCTTCCTAGTAATCTAGCTTTATTGGCTAAAACCAAAACATTATGTCCTGAATTAGGTCTGAAAGGTTCCATCACCCATGACGATGTTCAAGTGTCTAATATTGAGAGGCTAGAATATATGAAGATTCGTATTTTAGGTGGTGTAAAGGCACAAGATATTAATTTGAGAAAGTACAATATTGATATCGATAAGATCTTGACATTATCAGCACTAGCCATCTTTCGTACGGATTATTACGATTTGAACTCTTTCTATTTCTTTATATCCAAAACATGTCCTATGCCGGGCCTGTCTGGAATGCTAATTTCCAAGACCAGGATTTTTCCAACCTGTATGGATTTATTGAGGCTTATGTTGACTGTCCTAGTCATATTAAGAAACCTTTCCTTACTGATAAGAATCAGAATAATACATTCGTTTTCTCAACAAGTAAATTCGTTGGTGTATATTATAGCTAAGAGTTTCAATATGCTCGCGGATTGGGATCTCGAATTGTACCACTACACTAAGGGGCTACTTGTTTGAGAAAAAGCCTAAACTTTTCGCTGACTTTCTCACATCCATCTACGGTACGGAAAGAGAAAAGAGACTAGAAGCTAAAAAGAAAGGTGATGATGCTATGGTATTTGTGTACAAGATACTCATGAACTCGTTGTACGGTAAATTTGGTAGAAATCCAAAAAGTACTCTTACTGAAGTTTGCGATCATGCAAAATTTCACTCTTTGGCATGATAAAATCTATGGGGAGCGAGAAAGATTATAATATTTTATAGTCTCGTACGTTAGCAAGAAAGCTAATGTTGCCGAATCAACGTGGAATCCTCCTAGGATCTAGGATATCGGCTCTTCAATTGTCCGCAGCTATTACAGCGTATTCATATGTACAAATACATTTCCAGAGAAGACTCTACACTTAGGTATTTCCTGAAGAATGCATCTCCCCCACTGAATTGGGGATGTTCGGAGTACAATGCCCTAAAGGCTTTCTTCTTAGCACCTAAGGCATATACATTAGATACATTAGACTGGTAATGAGGACCCTATAATTAAATAGAAAGGCCCTGCTAATAATCTAATAATAAAGCAGTAAATTTAGAGTGGTTTGTGTCACAATACACGGCAATATTAAGACAGACTGTCGAAATTGATATTCCATTCCGTATTGATTGTAAAACACTATAAATAAGAAAAAAGGAAGACCGCCTGGGGTACCTCAAAAAAAAAAGCCAGTCTATGAAAAGGATACGGTAAACACTGCACCTAAACAATGTAAAAGATTTAGGTGGTCAAGAAACCGCTATTCTAAATTATGAGCTGAATAAGTTATATAAAGAATATGGCGATGATCATAATGCTAGTAAAAACCCCGAACATGCTAGTCTTAAGTAAGAAAAGAATCAATGGCTGTCAGCTCATAAGCATACTTATGACCCGGTAACTCTTACGGACACGGTATTAGATGAAAGCCCTCCTACTCCTACTCAGAGACCACTCAAGGTAAAGAAAAGGGTAAGATGCTCAATAAGCCGAAGGGGAATGATGACCCAGGCTAATCTAATGCGTGGGGAAATAGATGCGAAGAAAGATTATTCGCGCTAAGGAGATAAGAGAGAGCCAGCATGAGTACTTTCCTCCGGCTTACACTTCCTCTTTCATTAACCAGCGTGCTAAAGAACAATAAAGGCATCAAGGCGAGGGTGACGAAGGAACAAAGAATCTTTCAAAGTCTTAATACCAACGGGTTATAGACCCGTTTCATAGAATCCAAAGAGGAAAGAGTTTAGTCATTACAGCTTCGAATATGGGCCCTGCAGAAAGAAGAAGACTAGTAGCGGAGGAGGAAACGAGTCAATGTCCGGCCTGGCCTGCTCATCGTGATAGGCGCTCCTGACTTGCTTAACTACACCGAAGATGCTTTACTAGTTCGGGGCTCTGTACTTCTTCTAGTTTGAGTTGAAATCCCATTACGGGTGGGCAACTAGTGAGTTGTGACTGAGCTTGTTCCAAAGCGGTTCCAATTGACTGTATACTGTATGAGGATACAAATTCAAAGAATGCAGCCGGTCGTTAGGAAGAAACCATCGTTAACACTCCACCTTATGTGCGAAAAGAAAACGATAGATATGATATCCTGGGTGAGATCACTAACTGTCTTCTAAAGAGCTTCCCTCGCAAGGTCGTTATCCTAGCTGTCATCAAGTACGCTTCTCAGTCTCAGGAAAAGCCTCATTCAGACGTTCCAACAGTGGAAATTCAACCTCAAAAGAAGGTACCGATCCGGAAAGAGATGCGTCAGTTTCGCTACCGGGTCTAGTGCCTTCGCTACTAGTCTTTCACTTATAGTTGAATGACTTAGTTACAGTTCCAAAGGCAAATACTCTTTTCTTTCTAAAGCGAGATATTATCTAACTCTCCTATGTGATCGAAACGTGCTTAAGATGCCCCTTACCCAGTCAAAGGCAATGGATTGGCTGCAGCAATATACTCTATTTCATATTTAAGAAGGTTAAGAGCAGCTCTATCGATCAGGTCTCCGCCAGATATCAAAAAAGCTTCATCTATCAAAGAGGTGCTAGTGGGTACTCCTCCCTTCTGCTAGCAGACCTTGTTGATTCTAAAGTTGGGACCAGGAAGACAACCCCCACTGAAACTAGCTTTGAACTGCAGGTTTCCACCTGTCTTCATCCCAGTGATATATCTTTTACATCACCATAGCAGGACCCTAACTCCCCATCTTCTAAGGCCTGTTACTCAAACATCTGGGGTCCCCTCCTGCATTCCCTCCTACTGTAAACAATTTATAATTTTTCTAATTTCAAGCGTAAGGTTTTCAGTATGAAAAATGAGTAGTGCAAGCTGTAGTTATAAGGTAGATCTTCCTTATATTCATTCCACCGCTTTGATTTTTACCCGCATTATGATCATAATCATAGTAAATATTGATATTGAATTCCTCCACAACCCTCATAGCTATAAAGGCATCCTTCTGATGAATAAAATTGACGCAGGTGGCTACCTTAGTCTTTCGACTGTCTTTATTATTAGTAGGTACTCGGAGTGTTATACGATGTCTTTGATTTTCAGGCTTATTATAAACAGTTCTAGTTTCTTTTTCACTTTTAGTATATTCTTGCACCGTAGTGTAGAAATCTATACTATATACCACAGCTCTATTCAACAATGATGAACAGAACCACCCTATTAGGTTAATTAAATTCATCAAATTAGCTATATCAGGAAATTTTTTAAGATCAAATTCATAGCAAAGTCTTGCAGTCTCAAACTGCTCTTTTGCGCTTTGCAATCTTCCATAAACATTATAGAAATCTTCGCTCATAGCCCTAATGCTTTTTCCATATATCAAAGGCATAAAAAGACTTTTGATGAGCTTTCTATCTAAGCGCGATTCAATGATTTCAAATTGATTATGATTTAATCTATTACGCAAGAACTGAAGAAGTTCTTTCATTAAACTAAATATCATAAGATACGAACTTTTTAACAAAGAAGCAAGCAAGCGTAGGCTCGAAAGCCGTAGCGCGCTAGTGCGCTTTCCGTTTTCTCGCTTCCTTCCCTGCTTTCTGTTACTCTTCTCTTAGCTTCGACTGACGAAAAAAGGATGACTTTTGGCTTGCTACAAGCTGGGCTCGGGTTGAAGGCTTTGAAACTGCTTCCCCTGTAGTCGTCAGCTCGTTCTTGACAGAGGAGATCGGGTGTTCATAATCTGGAGTAAAAGGATTCGAACCTTTGCATGCCGGTACCAAAAACCGATGCCTTACCACTTGGCTATACTCCATACGGCCTGTTTTGGACGATAGAACGGGGGGAGGAGGAAGGGAAAAGCAGGGATTGGACAAAGAAATTCCGTGCAAGGACGCTTTGATATAGCTTCGTTGTAGCTTCATTCTCCCTTTAGGACCGACTACAACTGAAAAGCGACTCTAATAGAAAGAAACGGTAAGCTCTCTGCTCTATTTGCTTGCAATGCTATGCCTATCAAAGTTGGCGAACGCTTCTTGTTCTCGTCCACCCCCTTCTTTCTTTTGATTTTCTTATTATTTCATAACCGTCACTAAAGAAGAAGCTCAAGAATCAGCGCAGGGCCAAATCAGCAGAGAACTGTCCTAACCTGCCGCCGGTGACTTTAACAGAGCTCCGCAGGAGAAGAAAAAAGAGAGTCCGGGTCCAATTTAGAATGAAGCGAAGGTCCCCCTTACTCCCTATTCTCTCTTAAACCTTAAGAAAGCTCGGCGAGAAAGAGTTGGTTAAGAACTATTGACTGTAAACCTTAGCAGTTACAGTATTGAGATGTTCGCCTTTGGAATGAAGATGGATGAAGAGGCAAAAGAGCCTGGAACAACGAAAATTCGGGGAAAACATGAAACCGGTCACTATACGTCAGGAGGGCAAGACATGACCGCGACTTTCTATTCTTTTACCGTTAATTAAAAAGACTAAAAGAACGAGATAGCGATAGCTGTAATAAAGCACAGGCTAATACGAGCCGACCAGAAGAAGCAAAGCTTAGATTACCAGATCCCGGACACAGAAACGAGATGGAGAGCCCCTTGCCTTTTTGCACCTCTCCTTGAAGCTTGCTTACTTAGCTCTTGTCTTAGTTACTTTTCTTTCTTTTTTTTTTCGTTGTTTTTTCTGAGTGTTAAAACGGTCGATTTCTCATTTGCCAATTCATTGGATCCGCTCCGATTCGATCTTGAATGGGATTTTTGCGTCAGAAGGGTTCTGTGACATGGACGCTCAGCCCAACTCGGTCGGTCGGTTAACCCACCTAACAGATGATGAGATTCGTTATCGATTTGATCGAATTTGGAAAAGTCTTTTTCACTATTCTTTACAGTGGAGCTTTCGATCTTCATGTTAGAGCGTCCCCCGTTCGTTCGGGCTCTCGCTCAAATCTCCACCTTTATGCCTTGGTAGGCTTTCGACTCAATCGTGACGCCTACCTATCGAGCGAAAAGAAAAGAAGAAAGGCGAGAATAACGAGAAGAAGGATTAGTAGTTGCCTAGCCGAGGAACGATCGGCCGACATACAGAGTGCGGTCCCGGAGTTCAAGACGCTGTCTCAAACTCGTGTCGATCATGGAAAAGCATTTCTTTTTCAATGAAACAAACCTCTTCAGTTCCCTCCCGCTTCAACAGCAGAACGTCATGCGGATACAGATCGTCATGCGAGATGATCCCGAACCTATTTCATAACCACCATCCATCACCAATCACATTCCACATCCCACTTCCATTTCATTGCCTCGGGCAGTCTCCTAACGAAAGGCATTCCAGCTTGTCAGGCTTGAACGCCGGGTCAGGAAGGAGTTTGACTGCGGGGATGGGATCGGGTCCTACTCGAAGCACTCCACCACGAATTAGATCGGGTTGGATATTAAGTAGAGATAGGAACTCCTATTAGGGTAGGCTTTCAAAACAGAAATGCACTACTCCATCTGGACTGGAAAGGGCTTTCCCTCGGGGGAAAGAGAAGAACCTGCAATAGTCGCGACGCGCCAAAAGAGAGTAAAAATCCATAGAAAAAATCCCTTCCCGGCCGACCGGCGGGACTCTACGTCTGGTCCCATCTCTTTCAAAGTAGGAAAGAGATGTTGAAGAGTGCCCTTGAACTACAGATCAATCATAATAAACAATACTGAAAAAGATTCGCATGGGCTCATCACCTGCCGGCGAAAAAGGAAGGGGGGGAGGAAGTGCGAGAAGAGGAGATTAAGGATAGTTATTCTACTCCATATATAGTGTACACAGATTGTTCTTTCATTTTCAATTCCTTTCGGGTCGGACGGGCTGGGCTGCTGGTGGGGCTGTGCCCATTCTCCCCCTTCTGGAGCTTTACAACCGGAATTTTGAACCGTCAAATGAACCCGATTCGATGAAAAGAAAAGAGAAGACCACCAGCTAGCGGATCAGAAAGAAGAGTATGGAATGCCCTATTCCTGCCTGAGCTTTCCGATCAACCAATCCCCTATTTCAGGGGCATCTGTCTGTGTTAGGTAGGCCCGGGGAT